TTTTATAAAAATTTGGATCTTCGTTCATTTTAATTTAAATATTTCCTTCATTTATTTTTTTTTTTATTTTTGTTTTAAAAATAGTGTGATTTGTTTCCACTTCTATAAATTTATTAATTACTTGTGGACTTAAATTAATTTTTTCTTTTTCAAGCAATTCCTTAAAACTTTCAAATTCATTGCACCAAATATCAAAATAAATAGAGGTTCCTGATAAATGTCGACGTTCGATTATTTTTTTTGAAATCAAAAAAACTTGATAATTTTTAAAAAAATACATTACTAAAAAAATTAAAAGTAAAAAATATAATAAGAGTAAAATTAAAATAGTAAAGGTAAAATATTGCATAATTAATATTTTTATTATATATACTAATTTATACTATTAGTATATGTTTAATCCGGTAAAAAACAAGCTTTAATGTATTCATCTACTTCCGATCTCAAAAATTCGGGATCCAATAATTCTCCCAAGTTTTCTCTAAACCACGAATTAGCGGGATCAATATAAGGTTTTAGCTTAAATTTCAATACTTCCTCTACAAAAATACAAAATTTGCCTTGAATTTTCGACACGGTTCCGGGATGGAATTTTGTATAAATTTGCTCATTTACATAATCTGATGTTACAGTTGAATTTGTCTCGCCGTCCCAGTCATTTAAAGTTTTGTCTGTTTTGGTTAATGCATTTAAACGATTAACAACAATTTGCGTTAATTCTTGGTTCACTTGAACAGCACTTCTAATTTCTCTTAAAAGTTTTCCGCATTCTTCCTGTTCCTTTATTGCCTTTAACTCTCGCTCATTATACTCCCTATACAAAGAGCTTAGCCAAAAATGACGTCTTTTTTCTTTTTGACAGAACTGTATCTCTTCGTCAATCCCTTTATACAGGCGCTCAACATTTTTACTTAAAACAGCAATTACGGGAGAAATAGCATATCGCTGTTCTGTTGAATTTCTCAATTCAAACAATCCAGCTTGAGCAATATTTACTGAACCTCTTTCCGTGGTAAGTCTAGTTTGATCTAAGTTTAGAGCAGAGTCAATATTAGAAAATATGTGTTCAAAATCCGTTTTTAACTGTTGTTGTTTAGATGATAATTTTGTGTTTAACGCTTTTTCATGTTTTTTTACCTCTTGATTCAAATAATTTTTTACCTTTTCTACACTAGTTTGATTTGAATGTAACTTGTATTTTTTGATAAAAGGTTCTAATTGTTCATCAGTAAATTCACGTTCTTCGTTTCGAAGAAAAGATTTGTCTTTAAATTCTTTAAGCATTGATAACTCATTTTTTGCTTGTTCTAATTTAATAAAACTTGGATTTAAAAATTTTAAATTTGTTTCTTGCTGTAATATTTTTTAAAACTCTCCAATTTCAGACCACCTCAAAGCGTTTACTGAAGTAGTTAAACTTTCTGTCTGCCAATTAACTTTAGGCTCCAAATATCCTAAAAACCGGGTTTGGTTTTCATTATTATTTTTATTATAAGAACGTGCAATAATTGTGCTTAGAGCACGGGATGAATTTACATTTTTTTTGGGAGAGACAGAAGAAGACGCTAAGGTATGAACCCGATGACCGAGCCGGAGCCGGATAAGAAATAGAGGCGTCTGTATTTCGATGTAGTAAAGCTACAACACGATTTTTTTGTACTGGGTTAAAATGTCTTTTACATTCTGAGCGTAATTGAATTTCGGTGTTAGAAGGTAAAGATGGGTTTGCAAAAACTGGACGACCTAAAAAGCTAAAAAAAATACTAAAACAAAAGACTATAAAACAAAATGCAGTTAATTTAAAATTTAGATTCGTTTTTAATTTAATTAAACTCATAAAAGGTATTTTTTATAATTTCAAATAATTTTATTAAATTTTCTCCTTTTTTCAAAAGTGGAGAATCTACCTTTATTTCCTTTTTTAATAAACTATTAAATGATTGTAAACTCCAGCCGAGTTCAAAACCTGCTGTTCTTACATCGTCTGAAACAACCTCGCCAGGGTTTTGTATAATTTTTAAGGAATAAAGTTGTAAAATAAACAGAACTACAATTACTAAAAAAATAACATTTAAAAGAAGAAATAATACAAAAATAAAATTCATCATAAAATCTTATATCAGTGGAATAATTTTTTAATTTAAAAATTTATTTAACTTTTAGGAAAAAATATTGTTTAATTTAGTTCAATAAATAAATCATATAGGAATTAAAATTGAACACAAATTACACGGAGCGAGAGGGATTCGAACCCTCGGTATAACAAGTATACACTCGATTAGCAATCGAGCTCTTTCGGCCACTCAGACATCACTCCTTTTAATCCTTTTAATTTGGCTCGATAATAGAAAAAATTTTTTTAACAAACCTTACCCCTCTACTTCTAACCTAGCTTCTAACTGAGCAAAGCTCAGTAAAGATAATGGTAAAGATGAAGAAGACACCTACTTTGTAGGGCAAGGGATAAGGTAAAGACTATGCAAAAAAAATGAAACTTATAAAAATTATTTTTTAGTAGCTAAAAATTCTTCAGTATATTCTACAATTGCTTCTTTTAAAAGTGTTTGCGCTTCATCAGTAAAAGTATTTGTAGATTCAATAATTTCACCATATTTTGCTTTATTAGTAGATAAATATTGTCGTAAACCAACTAAAAATGAACGTACTTGATCTACTTGAATTTTATCTAAATACCCGTTTGTACCAGCATAAATACTAGCTACTTGTTCTTGAACAGAAAGCGGAGAAGCTTGAGGTTGTTTTAATAATTCACGTAAACGTTGCCCACGAGCTAGTTGATTTTGAGTCGCTTGATCTAAATCTGAAGCAAATTGAGAAAAAGCTTCAAGTTCGGCAAACTGAGCTAATTCTAATTTTAATTTTCCAGCTACTTGTTTCATAGCTTTCGGTTGTGCAGCAGAACCTACTCGAGATACTGAAATCCCTACATTAATTGCTGGGCGAATACCGGAATTAAAAATATCAGCAGATAAGAAAATTTGACCATCAGTAATTGAAATTACATTTGTTGGGATATAAGCAGAAACGTCACCTTCTTGGGTTTCAACAATTGGTAATGCAGTCATACTACCACCACCCAAACTATCACTTAATTTTGCTGCACGTTCTAAAAGTCTTGAGTGTAAATAAAAAACATCTCCAGGATATGCTTCACGTCCTGGTGGTCTTCTTAATAATAAAGACATTTCTCGGTATGCTTGCGCTTGTTTTGATAAATCATCATAAATAACTAATGTATGACGACCTTTATACATAAAATATTCAGCTAATGCAGCTCCCGTGTAAGGCGCAAGATATTGTAACGTAGCCGGTGAATCAGCAGTAGCTGCAACGATAATAGTGTAATCTAAAGCACCACGTTCTTGCAAAACATTAACAACTTGAGCAATTGAAGATGCTTTTTGACCAATTGCAACATATACACAAATAACATCTTTACCTTTTTGGTTTAAAATTGTGTCGATAGCAACGGCAGTTTTTCCAGTTTGTCGGTCACCAATAATTAATTCTCGTTGTCCTCGACCAATTGGAATCATTGCATCTACTGCTACTAAACCAGTTTGTAACGGCTCATGAACTGAACGGCGTGAAATAATACCTGGTGCGGAAGATTCAATTAATCTATTCTCACTAGTTGCAATTTCACCTTTACCATCAATCGGACGAGCTAACGAGTTTACAACTCGACCTAAATAACCGTCACCTACCGGAATTTGAGCAATTTTACCCGTTGCTCGCACAGAACTTCCTTCTTGTACTGCTAATCCTTCACCCATAAGAACGGCGCCGACATTTTTTGATTCAAGATTTAAAGCAATTCCGATAGTGCCATCTTCAAATTCTAATAATTCGCCAGCCATAACTTTTTCAAGACCATAAATTCTGGCAATTCCGTCACCTACTTGAAAAACAGTACCCACGTTTACTACTTTAACTTCTTGAGTATATTGTTCAATTTGTTGTCTAATAATACTACTAATTTCATCAGGTCGAATTTTAACCATCGGTAAATAGACTCCCTACAATTACAAGTATATTTTAAGTTTTTTTTAAATATATTTTTTTAAACAAAAGTAAAATCAAAATGGATTATAAACAATTGGCAATTCTTTAAAAAAACATTTACAATAAAAATAAACTTAAATAATTGCTTGTTTATTGATTATGTTAAATTTACTAATAAATTTTAAATATTTTAATTTTATTAAGTTTTTAAACTAATACAAATTTAATCCTGCTACTTTGAAACACCGTAACACAGCTATTACACACTTCGTTTGTCAGCGAAGCAGAGGCTGGGTAAAGACCAACTTTGTCGGTAAAACCTAGCTAAAAACTTGTCGTCCTTGCTTCGCTAGAAGTAGAAGGTAATCAGTTAGAACTAGCGCTGTTGTTTTCAGCAAAGCTGAAAACAGTGGTTGGGTTGCTTCGATGGAGCTTCGTCAATCTACAAAATAGACTACGCGTGCTTTACCTATAAAGTAGACAAGCAGATAATTATCCCGAATTTACTTTTTATTATTGATCTCTTATTTACTTTAAATTCTATTTTGAACCCTTGACTACCAAATAAGGCAATGATAAAAAATAGAATCAGTAAACTAGACAAGCATAATAAAAATGTTTATCGTGGTTTATAGTTGTTAAATAAAACTATATTAAAATTATTTACAGATGAATGAAATGTCGAATCTAAACGACTACTTAATTTTTCACGTACTTGGCTTAACGCAAGTGAAACAACTTGTTGAGAAACTTGACTGATTGCTTTTTGTTGTTGAAATCTAATAGTTTCCTGTTTGATTTCTTCTAAACGTAATGCATCTTCTGCAGTTTGCCGAATACATTGTTTTTTTTCTTGTTCTGCTGTTACAATACCTTGTTCACGAATTTCAGCAGCTTTTTTTTGAGCAAGTTTTAATTGAGCTCGTGCTTGCTCTAATTTATCTTGTGCTTCTTTAGCTTTTTGGTCCGCTTCCTGAAGATTATTTAAAATAGTTTGCTTACGGTTATTAAGTAAGGATCTTAAAGCATCCCCCCCAAAAGAAACAACAACCCCAATAACAACTGATAAGTTTATAAGATTTGTTTCTAAAATGTTACCGTTAAACCCGAAACCTTCTCCAGGTGGGATATGAGCAAAGTGAGCAAAGAGGATTGAAATAGTCATAAAAACCTCCATCTTTAATATGCTCGACCTTTTTATTGTAAAATATATTTTTAAATTAACCTTTTTTTAAAAAGAATTTTTTGTTAAACAATTTTTGTGTTTTTATTTTAACTCAAATTGTTAGTAACTTAAACTAGCAGTGCTTTAATTTTTAACGATTACCCGTCCTATTTACCTTTGGTAAATAGAGGTTTCAAAAACTATTTCGGGAACCCTAGTTTTTTAAATTCAACCTTGTCGAATAAAGATAATTGAATAAAATGAAATTAATTGCATTTTATTATAAGCTTAGATAGTTAAAAACTATGCAATTACAGTAACATTTATCTGTAACCAACTTTTATTAGATTACAGCCAAATTAATATAGTGTTTTATTTAAGTGTTAAGCTAACAACAAAATCTGGCTCTAAAATTTCAGTCTAATAATGTGTACCATTTTTTATTTATAAAAAAATGGTACACAAAGACCAAATCATAAAGTGAAACAAAAACTATTAATAGAAAAATTTATTTACGAAGCAAAAGGGTTTGCAAAAAGTAAAGCTAATGCAACAACTAACCCATAAATAGTTAGTGATTCCATAAATGCGAAACTTAATAATAATGCACCACGAATTTTACCTTCTGCTTCAGGTTGTCTAGCAATACCTTCAACAGCATAACCAGCAGCAGTTCCTTGTCCAATTCCAGGTCCAACAGCAGCAATGCCTACAGCTAATCCAGCAGCAAGAACAGATGCAGCACCAATAAGTGGGTTCATGACGATTTCCTCCAAGTAGAGTTAAATAATATTTTTGTTTTCAATTTTCTAAATAATAAAAAACATAAAGAATACTAAGAATTTTCGATTCTTATTATTACATTATTACCTTTGTTCATAGCCCAGTTTTTCAGGTTGGGTGCTATTTACTAGCGCTACTAATGTTTCTCGATTGCTTCGCTAGGAATTTATTTCCAGCGACAATCTTTTAGCAGACAGTCATCTTCGATCAGCGAAGCAGTAAAAAGTTTGTTTAACTGAACGAAGCTTAAATAAATCTATGATTTATAACTACTTCGTTGATAAAGACAATGGTAACTGTTTCAAAATAGATTTCTATTTCGTGAAGAAAGGTTAAAATTTTAAATTTAGAAAATAAGTTTTTTTTGACGTATTATTTTTATTTTGATTAAAAAATAGTTACTCAATTATGAACTACTTTTTATTATTAAAGTATAACAATTTTAAAAAAAATTGAGGATCTCAATCAATTTTATTTATACAATATTTAAATTATAAATCGAGCTTATATAAAACTTTGTTTATAAAAGCATAGCTCACCTAATAGTTTAAACGAACTATACTAATTGTTATACATAAAATTTTGATTTTAATTTTTTATCTCCACTGTAAATAGAAATAAATGTTTTGAAATAAAAAAAATTTTTATTTCTATAGCTAATTATTTGCCATTGCTTATTTTAAATGGAACTTGGTTGAATAAAAGTCGGATTAACAACAGCTATAAATAAGGCTTTCAAATTTAGTTATTTTGGTAACTTGCTTTGAATTAGGTTTATCGTAGTCCAGCCTCTGCTTTTCTGGGCTTCTAACCTAACTAAAAACTTGCCGCTAGGTAATCAGTTAGAACTCGCGCTATTGCAAACTTCGTTTGTGTTCTACTTCGTTGACGAAAAATTTTTTAGAAATTGAAGATTGATTAGCAGTGGCTGTGTAAAACAGACAGAGTTTTTTCTGTAAAATTAATGACCTTCAAGAGCTTCACCAATATAAGCACCAGCTAAAGTAGCAAAAACAAGTGCTTGAATAGCACTTGTAAATAATCCTAAAAGCATTAATGGAATTGGAACAACTAAAGGTACTAAAGCAATTAAAACACCTACAACTAATTCATCTGCTAAAATATTACCAAATAATCGAAAACTAAGTGATAATGGTTTTGTAAAATCTTCAAGAACATTAATTGGTAATAAAAACGCAGCAGGCTCAATATACCGTTTAAAATAGCCTAACCCTTTTTTTCTTAATCCAGCATAAAAATAAGCGATAGAGGTTAATAAAGCTAATGCAACTGTTGTATTAATATCATTAGTTGGAGCTGCTAATTCACCATGTGGTAGTTCGATTAAACGCCAAGGTACTAAAGCCCCGGACCAATTTGAAACAAAAATAAAAAGAAAAATTGTTCCTAAAAAAGGCACCCATGTTAAATATTCTTCTTCACCAATTTGAGTTTTTGCTAAATCGCGAATAAATTCTGTAATATATTCAGTTAAATTTTGTAATCCTTCTGGAATTCGTTTTAAATCACGATTTCCTAAAAAAGATAATAAACCAATTATTGAAAGAACTATCCAGGAAGTTATTAAAACTTGTCCATGTACTTGGTAATCTCCAATATTCCAATAAAAATGTTGCCCAACAGCAACTTCAGACATATCAAATAAAGGATTTATCATATTTATTTGTTAAATTTTTTAATAAACTAAGTTCAACTTTAAACCACCGATGGCAACCTTATCCCTTTTACTTAACTTAATTGAATGAGGTAAAAGTGATTAGGTCTCCAAACTTCTTTTTTATTCACAAATTCTTAATTGATATTACTTTTTTATTATTTTTAAATATCAAGGTAGTTTAAATTTAATGAAAAGTTATCAATTTTTATAAATTACCCATCGTAGCCCAACCTTCACTGCCGGCTGAGTATTCTGTTCGCAACTAACAAAAATAAAAATATTACTTTTATTTATAAATCTTATAAACTTACTTTTAATAACTTTTAATTCAGCTTTTAACAACGTTATTTACAAAGTAAACTAGGTTTCTATTTACCTTTGGTAAATAGTAAACAATAATGCAAAACAACTAAAGACAGTGTTAACAAAACTAATATTAAATAAAAATTAACCTCAAAATTTTATTAAACCAATATGTGATTTTGTACATTTCTGTTTATATAAATCAGTAATAAATTTGTAGCTCTAGTTACATTATTAACAAAATTAATTAGAAACCAACCACCAGTATTAGCTTTACTGCTAATTCAGCAAAGCTAAATAAAGACAAATTAAAAGCTAGCTATTTATGTCAATTTAACTGTTAACGAACAATACTAATACTACCTAGCAAAATGAATAACGCAATCAAAGTGAATTACAAACAGAAAAGAAACTTTATTTTGAAAAATGCTAATCTTTTTATACCTATTAAAAACCATTGTTAGATAGTAAAAATAAAAAGCCAAGCTTTCTCTATTTACTAGCGAAGCAATAGTAACAATTTCAAACTGTTTCTCCAAATAGATTTCTATTTTCAGCGAATCAGACAGTTACCTAAGATAAATAGAGGTTTCAAAACCTATCTGCTTGGCTGGGGAAACCTTATAGAGTTATCAAAACTATTTTGTTTGCAAATGAACGATAGAAAGCACATCTTCTTTGGAAAAAATTTTAAAAAATTAAGAATAAAGTGAACAACAGTATAAGCGTTTGGCGCTAAAATTCATAACTTTCGCTATGACCTGTTTTAAGAAATAGTAACAAATTTGTTTAAAATTTCATATAAAAAATTCTATTTGTTTTTTTTAACACGAGATGAAATCAAAGAACGCTTTGATTTTAAATTATTTGAAAATTTAGTTTGCTTTTTTTGATATGTTTGTTGTCCATCAAGAATTGCATGTAAAAACTCATTTAAAATAATTTGTAAAGATGCAACTGAATCATCATTCGCAGGAATAAATAAATCAGCTAATGTTGGATTACAATCAGTATCTAAAATAGTAACACTTCGTATTCCTAATTTTTGACATTCTTTAACAGCATTAATTTCTTCTAATTGTCCTATAATTATAACAATGTCTGGAATAGAAACCATATTTTTTAACCCGCCTAAATATTTATTTAAACGTTCTTTTTCTTTTTTACAGGATGCAGCTTCTTTTTTAGGCAATCTATCAAATTCCCCGTTTTTTTCACGGAGTTCCAATTCATTTAGTTTATTAATAGAAGTTTTGATTGTTTTCCAGTTTGTTAACATACCACCTAACCATCTTTGATTCACAAAAAAGGAATCAGATTGTAATGCAACCTTAGCAATTAATCTTGTAGCTTGTTTTTTAGTGCCAACAAATAATATTTTTTTACCTTGTGCTGCAGAGACATTTAAAAAAGCAGAAACTTTTTTTAAATGATAGTACGTTTGAATTAAATCAATAATATGAATTCCATTTTTTTCAGCATAAATATAAGGAGCCATTTTTGGATTCCATTTACGAGCTTGATGCCCAAAATGCATTCCTGCTTGCACCATTTCATCAATACTTGTAGCCATAAAGCGTATTTTTTACAATTTTTGTTATCATACATTCAACTGTTAAAACGGCCATGTTTATAAAAATACTCAGACAGTTACAGTTTTCAGCAAAGTTGAAATTATACCACCAAACAAAATAATAATTCTAATCTCCCTTCAAAAAAAGGAAAAAAAAGGAAATCATAGAATTATTTAAATTTATGGAGTAGATGCTCTAGTCATTATAATTATAATGCTAACAAATAAAAATATCCAACTGTTTCTCGAAATAGGAATATATTTCCAGGGAAGTAGACAGTTACCATACTGTTTACTGAGCTTCGATCAGTTAGATAAACTTTTTATAAATTAAAAATTACTTGAAATAAATTACTATTTCGAGAAATATTAGGCGAGCTAGTAAATAAAAATTATTAGTGTAAAACAAAAAAATCAATTGTCCTAAAAAAACTTGCCATTTCTTTACCTTTACCATGTTAACCCAGCCTTAACAAACGAAGTTCTGTCTTTGTCAACGACAAACTAGTCCTAGAAGAGCTTCGCTCAGTTAGAAGTAGCCCTGCTTTAACAAACTTCGTTTGTCAGCGCTACTTCGTTGACAGAGGCTAGGCTGCTACTGTTTCTATTTACCAAAGGTAAATAGCAATCTATAATTTATAAAAATCCTAATCAAAATCTGATATGATAAATTTTCTATTTTTTTATTTAACGTACCTTATTCACAAAGTGAATAAAGACGTAACAAGGTTAGAACTAGTGCTTACCAACGAAATCAAATGGTTTTAAACGATTACATTCAAAAAATAAAAAAAATTATTTTTTACACTTTTATTTTTTTGAATATTTTGGGTTTTTTGGATCAAACAAAAGAGAAAAACCTGTCCCGGCTGGAATTAAATGTCCTAAAATTACATTTTCTTTTAGTCCTCGTAAAAAATCAGTTTTGCGTTCAATAGCAGCTTTTGATAAAATGCGTGTCGTTTCTTGAAAACTAGCTGCTGAAATAAAACTTTCTGTTTCTAAAGCAGCTTTTGTAATTCCAAGTATTACTGGCTCATATTCAGCTTTTTGTGTGTCAATTCCTTTATTTACAATTTCAATCCAATCCAAATCAATGAGTTCACCACGTAATAACCCAGTTTTGCCTGCTTCAATAATTTTTATTTTTGAGGTCATTTGTCGAACAATAATTTCAACATGTTTGTCAGCAATACTAACCCCTTGAGATTGATAAACTTTTTGTACATCATCCACAAGAATCTGTTGAATTTTTTCAAAACTTTTCCGAACTGCTTCTTGAGAATTATATTCGATTTTATAATACTCAAAAAATTCACATAATTTTTCGTGTAAATTTCCAGCAAAAATTTCTCCATCTTTTGTTTGACGAGCTTCGAAAAGCTGTTCAATTTTAGGTATTCCTTGAACAATATCACCAGTCTTTAAACGCTGATAAAATAAAGTTATAAGTGGCGAATTTTTTTCAATAAAATCGCCATGATGAACATAAAAAACAGCTTTTGAAGAAAATAAAACAGGTTTTGCTTTTCGTACAATAATTTTTGTTTTTTCAATCTGTATAATTTGACCTGAATCACTTGTTGCCAGATTAGATGAAATTTCTTCACCATATCGTATAAAATTTCCTATAGAAACAACAGGATATTTTTGTTTAGTAGAAAAACTAATTTGATCTTTATCTGTTAAAATTAAACAACTTTCTTTTTTAAAAGAATCAGTTTGTACCGTTGTAACTTCACCTCGATAAGGAGAAAAAAATGAAGTAATACTTAAAGCACTTTTCTTAAAACTATAATTTTTTGGATAAATTAATAGTTTAGTTTTTGTTATATGCGTTTTTTTAGTTTTTATTTCAGATTCTATAAAACTTGATATATCAAGTTTTCTAAACATAACAAATTTTAACGAACAAGTTAAAGGAATGAAAAAAAACGGGGGTAAAGTTTGATTTTCCGTAGCCCAGCTTTTCAAGTTGGGATTACCTGACGTCGTTAGTTTTTTGGCAGAAATACTCGTAGCGTAGCCTAGCCTCTGCTTAGTCATTGCCAAGGAACTAGCGCTAAAAGTACTGCTTCGCTGAGGCTGGGTTGTTTTTAATTTAGAAAACTTAGAGGTTGAAATAAATTGTTTTGACATAGCTAAATAGCTAGCGCTAGAAGCAGAAAATTGAAGTTTTGCTTTTTTTAAAGGAAAATTGTTCGTAGTTTTTATCAAAATAAAAAATTCAAAAATATTTGTTTTTTTAAAAAAATAACTTGGTTTGAAAGTTTTAAAACGAAAAGATGATTGAATTGAAAAATCAACAGCAGGAAACGAAATAAATAATTTACTAGAAGATTGTTTATTAAACCAAGCTAAACAGTTTAATTTAAACGGATAGAAAAAAGGTTGGTTTATAAAAAAATCAGTTTCAAGTTGATTTTTTTGTGAAACTAATTTTTTATAGTCAAAAGACGAAAAAAGCGAATATTGTTTTACTTTTCTGATTAAAACAAAGAACGGCGCTTTAAAACAAATTCTGTCTAAAAAGCTTCGGCGATAAAAATCAGTTAAAGTTTTGGAATCTTGAATTGAAACCGTATAAAAATCAAAAATATTTTGATTTAGTTTAGACACTTTGAACAAAAAAAAATTAATACTACACTCATAAATCTTCGATTTATTAGCCTCAATTTGCATTGGCAACGAATGCTCATTTTTATTTAATTTGTTCAAAAAAAATGCATGAGAATATTTAAAATTAGAATTTTGAAGTAAATATACTTTTCCGAACGAAAAGCTATTTTTTGTACCTAACCTAAAAAATGATGGTAAAGGCAATTTTCCAACAAAAATATTTTGTTTATTAAAACAATTTTTATTAATATAAAAACTTTGAGTTAAAACAATATTTTTTTTAAGTATTAATAAAAATCGATGTAAACTTACTGATTGAATTGTTATTTTTCTTGATGTTTTGTGCGAATCCAATAGTTCCTGTTTGTGCAAAGACGTGATACTGGAGGAAAAATTATTAGTTACTGCAAATTCGTTATAAAAACTTGCAAAATTACTGTTTTGTTTTAAAAATAGATTTTTTTGACGTAATTGGAATATATGGAAATTTTTTTCTCTGTTTTTAATATACCAATTTTTATTTTGAATACATTCAAAATAAATAGTTTGTTGGTCAAACGAAATAGTATCCAGAAAGCTTGACCCGGGTTTAAGAATACATTGATTCAAATCTATAGCTTTATTTTGATTTAAGGGAAAATAAATCCAACCAGGTTTTATTGTAATCTGTAAACCACTCGCATTTAAAGAATTTTTAGTCGAACTAATATTTCTAGCAGATAAAGCTGATAAATGTACTTGTTTTGCTAGTTCTTTTTCTAAAAAAGTTTCTCTTATACTAGCAGAAATAAACGGAAATGGATTAAATGTAAAAAAAGGTAGTTGCGGTTTTACTAAATAAAGTATTTTTTGTTTTAACCAAATTTGTTTTAATCTTTGATTGTTTAAGGTAATATCAGTTTTCATTTTAAAACAAAATCGACAGTTTTGTTTTAAATCGACAGAAGTTTTATTTAGTTGGTAGGATTGTTTTAAATTTTGAGCTTTAAATGATTTTGAAAGCATTTTATAAGGATTGATTTTTAAAAAACCTAAAAATTTCGTATTAGTATTCTTGTAAACGTTTTTGGTTACCTGCTGGGTTACTGAATACGGAGTAATGTTAGATCCAGCCAAAAGTTGGGAAAACTTTTTATTTTGTAAATTTTTTTTATTTAAAGTAGGTTTGGAAATAGAAATTCTATTTCTACCGCTACGACTAGTTTGTCGTTGACTTCTGCTTCGCTGAGAAACTAAATTTATTTGGTTGGTCTCTGCCCATCCATTTACCTTTGAATTACCATTTTGGACTTTACCTTGCAAATTAAAATTAGAAGATTTTAAAAAAGTATTAGAAAGCCATCCAACATTACCAAACAAGATAGGGTCTAAAGCTCTGCTTGAAGTTGGAATAGAAAAATTTTTTAAATTAAAATTATAAATTTCTTCCGGAATCCAAAAAATTTGTCCACAAGAATGATTATTTTGGACATACAAACTATCTGCATATAAAAACCCACCAGTTTCAGTTTTATAATTTTGAGGAAAACTTTGTAAATATAAAAATTTTTTGATTTCACCTATATTTAAAAATTGTTGTTTTAAAGAATTTGAAAGAAAAATTGTATCAGAAGTTTGTTTTTTAAAAGAACGATCATTAATAAATCGACTGGCCTTTCGATTTATACAGACCAGCCTCTGCTTTCCTGCAGGCTGGGATTGTATTGATTTTTTGATTTTTTTTGGTTTTAAAGAAGAGCTCATTTGAAAATTTAAAAAATCACTTTTAAATCTGATTTGTTTTTTTTCGGAAAAATAAAAAAAATAACCCATGTTGTGATATTTGACCGATTTTACAGAAAAAGAAAATAAAGGGTGAGTAAACAATACATCTTTAGCTATATCTCCGGTTAATTGAGCGTAGCCCACTTTCTGTTTTTTTGAGTTTCTAACCTTACCCAGCCTCGGCGTAAGCAGAGGCTGGGTTTCGTCGGCCGTACTATTACCTAGCGGCAAGTTTTTAGTTAGGTTAGAAGCGAGGCTACTTTGCTGAAAATTAGAAAGCGAATTAATACTAGAAGTTGTGTTAAAACTATATAAAGATTTTTTGTTACCTTTAAGAAAAGACTTATTTTTTCCCTGTTTGTCTATTATTAGATGCAACTTACTTCTCGTATTGTTTAAAAAATGAGTATGAATTGATTTATATTCAAAATAATTAGGTTTTAAAACATTTACCAGTTTTTTTTTAGTTGCATTTAAAAACCCATTGTAGGGAATAATAACACTTACTTGATTTGTTATTGACTTTTGATCCAATAAGTCACCTATTTGTGGAAATAATCGGGAAGGAACTCGTGTTTGATAAATTTTTCCCGATAAAATCCACATTGACCCTAATTTTCTAGAAGTCCGAGTAATATCACCATTTTTGGCTATTCGAACACCTAAAACCACGTTTTCAAAAAATATCTGACCCTCCATATCAGAATTTAAATTATGCTTTGCTTGAATTTGTCCAGTACTTTGTGCAGACATTGATGAAAACTCGGCAATAAGTTGTCTTTCAAAAACCATTTCGTTTTCTCGAACAAACAAAATAGTTGAAGCTGGAATGTGGAATTTTTTGCAAATTAAATGTTCATTCCTTACTTCTAATGATAAATCGGAACTGTCAGTTAAAGTTGCTTGGCCGGAGAATTCGTAAGAAACTGAGTTGTCAGTTTGAGTATCGTTACAAACAGACTTAATAAAAAATTGACCTTCCACTTTAGTAATAAATGCTATTTTTCCTTGGGAGGTTCTAATTAAAGTTCCTTGTAAAGGTTCTAAAAATTTGATTATACCATCAAAAGGAGCTCTAATTTCTTCCATAACATCGCCCGAAAAAACTCCTCCAGTGTGGAAAGTTCTCATTGTAAGTTGTGTCCCTGGTTCACCAATCGATTGAGCTGCAAGAATTCCAACAGCTTCGCCTAAGGAAACTAAATTACCATGAGCTAAACTCCACCCATAACATAATTGACAAATGGAACTTTTTGCTTCACACGTTAACGGAGAACGAACCAAAACTTGTTTTTTTAGTTTTATAATTTTGGCTGCTAAAGTTGTCGAAATTTGTTGATTCTTTGAAGCCAAAAATGTTGTGTGAGGTTTCTCTTGCGACAACTCACTTGGATTTCTACCCACTTCGTGGGTTGGGGTTAGGTTTTTATTTACCAAAGGTAAATAATAAGACGAGTTTAAATTTCTTTTAAAATCTGATTTAGAAGTCTGTGACGTTTCATTATCATCCGAAATATTTTCAGCTAAAATTCTTCCTATTAAACGATTTTGCAGAGATAAAATTATTTTATTACCTTCACTCATATCATTGAGTAAAATACCACGAGAAGTTCCACAATCAACTTGACATACAATTACATGTTGAGATACATCTACTAATCTGCGTGTCAAATAGCCTGAATTTGCAGTTCGTAATGCGGTGTCTACAAGGCCTTTTCGCGCACCGTAACAGGAAATAACATATTCGGTAAGTGTTAAGCCTTCTCTAAAATTACTTTGAATAGGAAAATCAATAATTTGACCTTGAGGGTCGGCCATTAATCCTCGCATGCCAACTAATTGCCTAACTTGTGAAATATTACCCCGAGCTCCTGAAAAAGCCATCATATAAACAGGATTTAATACATCAGTTGAGCGAAAATGTTGAATCACATTTTGTTTTAATATTTCACTTGTTCGGTGCCACGTATCAATTAGTTGTTGGAATTTTTCAACAGCAGTTAAGTTTCCTCGGGAATAATCTAAATGAGTTGATTTTATTTCGAGTTCCGCTTCCGAAACTAAAAATGCTTTATTTGGGGGAATTTTTAAATCATCTAAACTTAAAGAAATTCCTGCTTGAGTAGCATACTCAAACCCTAAGTTTTTTAATTTTTCAACCAGTTCAATAGTTACATGTTCACCACAATTAGTGATAGACCATGAAATTAAAGATTTAAGCCTACCCTTATCAAAACACCCGTTGAAAAAAGATAAATTTGAAACCATTTTTATACTCCTTTATTTTTTACCCAGCCTTCTACTTCGTTGACGAAAAACTTTTTATAAATCGAAGATTACTCGAAATAGGAATCTATTTCTAACCTAGCTAAAAACTTGTCGCTAGGTAATAACAGTAGCAGTGGCTGGGCTACTAAAGCAAAAATAAAAATTTTTACTTTTTCTGTATAATATTGCTAGATAATAGCGAATCTGCCTTTAATTTAGCGTAACGCCTGCTTCGCCGGACAAACGACAAATTTTTCGTTGACATAGGTTGGGTATTAAAAGCAGGTTAATTTAATAATGCCAAAATTTTATTTTTTAGATTTTAAAGTAGTTTGAATAATGTTTTGGTTTTTTTTATTATTACGAAATAGAAATCTATTTCGAAACAGTAAGTATTATGTAATCAAACTATTTCTGGTTTATTTCCTTTTCATCAACAGACAGCGACAATCTTTCAACGAAGTAGAAAGCTGTCTATTAATCATCTAATCTACCATGTAGATTAGAAGCATACTATTGATTGTAGCCCAGCCTCTGCTTCGCTTGCTTCGCTGACGAAAGAAGATTTCTTGTCGATGTTTCTATTTACTTTCAGTAAATAGTAAAAAAAGGTTTGAGGTTGTCTACTTCTAACCCAGCAAAACGACTAGTCCTTCGTTTTGCAGGGTTAGAAGTAGAAGGCATTACACCTGCAGCGGATGCTGCTGGGAAATCAAAATAGTTTTTTATTTTGATCAATTTTTTTCAAAAAGAATAGTTTGATTTACTAAAACACGACCTGCAGTTGTACGAATAAATTGACTGTTTTGCTTAGAAGTTTTATTAAAATGACGTTGACATTTAGAATAAATTTGAATAGTATTGCCAAAAACATCGACCCTAATTTCTAAAGGTTTTTCACGAAAATTACCTATTTCTATGAAGCCCTCCCATCGAACCCAAATAGGCGCGTGTAATGAAATTTTTTTTTGATTATAAGTTCGCAAAACACTAGTTAAATCATGAAAATATTTACCAACCCCTTTCATAAATTTAATATTCGTTGTTGTTAAATAATAACAACCTAAAACCATATCTTGACTAGGAATAAGAATAGGTTGACCTGTCGCCGGTGATAACACATTATTTCTAGACCACATTAATTTCCACGCCTCTGCTCTTGCTTGAAACGACAAAGGAACATGTACTGCCATTTGATCTCCATCAAAATCTGCATTAAATGAAGGACAAACTAACGGATGTAATAAAATAGCACGACCATCTACAAGTTTTGGTTGAAAAGCTTGAATGCCGAGACGATGAAGTGTCGGGGCTCGGTTTAATAAAACGGGATGATTTTGTACAACTCGTTGAAGTACTTCCCAAATAATTGGGTCTTGTCGTTGAATTAAAAGTTTTGCACCAACAATTGTGTCCGCAAATTTATATTTTTTTAATTGTCGGATTAAAAAAGGTTGAAATAATTCAAGTGCCATTTCTTTTGGTAAGCCACATTCGTGAATTTTTAACTCAGGCCCAACTACAATTACTGAGCGCCCAGAATAATCTACGCGCTTTCCTAACAAATTTTGTCGAAATCGACCTTTTTTGCCTTTTAACATATCAGATAAAGATTTTAAAGGACGATCATTGGGCGCACAAATTGGGGTCGCGCCGCTTTTTCCGTTTTCAATTAAAGCATCTACGGCTTCTTGAACTGCTCTTAGAGCAAATTTCATTTCATCAGATTTATTTGAAATGTTCATAAAACGATAACGTTCGACTACTTTATTTCTACCTATCACTTTTTGATAAAGTTTATTTAAATCAGATACGGCGATTTGATCACCATCAAGTTGGATAATAGGTCTTAAATCTGGGGGTAAAACAGGAAGATTAGATAAAACCATCCATTCAGGTTTAGTTTTTGAGCGTCGAAAATTTTTTACTAATTTTAAACGACGTAACTTTTTTGATCGAATATAGAGTAGTTTTTGTAATAGTCTTCGTTCATCAAAAAAAAGAAACCCTATATTTTCAAAAGCGTGAATTTCTTCGTTTAGTTCAAATAATTCAACTTTAATTTGTCTATCTAAAAGTTGTAAATCTAAATTTGCAAGGAAATAACGGATTGCTTCTGGACCCGTTAAAACGGTACTCAATTGTGTGGTATTTAAATAAACGTTATTAGAAAAGATAAATTTATTATTAATTCGATTAGAATAACTAGGTATAGGAATATCTTCACATTGTGGCAAACAAGTCATATAGCAAGAAAATTTATCTAAATCAGATTGTGTTTTCCAGGAACAAGTTTGCGAAACCGTATAATAATTATTTAAAAATGTTTTTTGTAGTTGTTTTTTTAAAATTTTTTTTGAATTGTCTGTTTCGCTGTGAATAGATTTTTCCGTCTCATCATACATATTATCTATAATGCTTGTACAATAAGTAATAGCTTCAACATTTTTTCGACGCATGTCTAATAAAATAGATATATAACTTAATCTACCTTTTAAATACCAAATATGTACAACCGGGGAAATTAATTCAATATACCCAAGACGATATCGTCTTACTCTGGAAGTTGTAAATTCTACATCGCATTCCGTACAAAATTGCTGTTCGGGTTCAGTTTTTTTCCGCCCACAAGAACATTCAAGATTTGTAACAGGACCAAAAATTCGTTCACAGAATAGTCCATCTTTTTCAGGTTTAAATGTTTTATAATTTACTGTTTCTCGACTAGTAACTTTTCCAATAATTTTTCCATTTGGTAGTGTTCTTTCAGCCCATTTTCTAATACAATCCGGCGAAGCTAATCCAATTCTAATAGATTCCACTTGAATACTTTTGAATGTGTTTTGTTTAGTCATAGATTTTTATTTCATACTACGCCCATAGATTACGAAGCTGTCTATTTTGTTTTTACTTTTGTTTGCTCACCTTTATAAATCTACAATGTATTAAGGTTATTACCTTTACTGAGCCAGCGCCAGACTAGTCGCAGGCTCAGTTAGACAAGTTTTTCCAACGAAGTAGACGCGACAATCTTTTAGCAGACGCTAGGTTAGAAGTAGAAACAAAGTTAGAACATTCGTCAGTTTTGAGCACCAATCTTTTTGCTGAAAACAGTATTTAACTTGCTAACCTTGTCTACTTATAACTGATTACCTAGCGACAAGTTTTTAGCAAGGTTTGAAGCTTAGTAAAAACAAGGTAAAAGCAAAGTTAGCGAATCCAATTTAAATTATGTTAAAACCCCCTTTACTTTCACCTAAGTGTTAGGTGAAAGGTAGATTCGAACTAGCTCTATTACTATTAACGAAGTGTCTGCTTTTTCTTATCTTTTTATTTCACAAAAACAACAGTGACAATTTTTTGATTGAATACTGAACACTATTAAAGTTAATAAAAAAAACAGTTGCAGTAGAACTGGATAAGCATGAGTCTATAATCCATCTTTAAATGATTACAGACTAATTGGGCAAGCATCTATTTTACCTGATTTAACGAACAACGCATTTTTACGAAAGAAGCATAAGATCTATTTGTTTTCGTTTTCCTGAGGAATCAATAGTATAAACACCTACATCTAAACATAAAGATTGAAGTTCACGTAATAATACTTTAAACGACTCGGGAGTTCCAGATGTAATTGGCTTAGTATCTACTATTGCACTCATAACTTGATGTCGACCTTTCATATCATCTGATTTTAAGGTTAAAAGTTCTTGAAGAGTATACGCAGCGCCAAACCCTTCAAGTGCCCAAACTTCCATTTCACCAAGCCTTTGACCTCCATGTTTTGAACGACCTCGTAAAGGTTGTTGCGTAACTAATGAATAAGGTCCAGTTGAGCGCGCATGAATTTTTTCATCTACCAAATGAACTAGTTTTAACATATATGCTTGACCAACGGTTACTGCTTGATCAAAACATTCGCCAGTTCGACCGTCAAAAAGTTTTGTTTTACCTGGAAATTCTGGGTTAAATAACCAATTTTGTTTTGTTTTTATTCGTGCTTCAAACAATTTAGAATATACTAAACTTCGGGATGCTTGTGGTCCATAAATTTCGTCAAACGGCAAAATTTTAAATTGTTGATTTAATTGTTTCCCAGCTAATCCTAATAAACACTCAAATACTTGTCCTACATTCATTCGAGATGGCACTCCTAAGGGATTTAATACCATATCGACTGGAGTTCCGTCTGGTAAATAAGGCATATCTTGTCTAGGCAATATTTTAGAAACTATTCCTTTGTTGCCATGTCGGCCTGCCATTTTGTCTCCAACTTGTATTTTTCTTTTTTCTGCAACATAAATTTGAACTCGACCTGGTCCTTCAAAATTAATTTCAAGTGGGACGTTTTCAGTTTCAAGTATTTGAATATCAATAATTCTACCATGAACTCCTTTTGGTACCCTTAAAGATGTATCGCGTATAGTGGGCATTTTTTCAAATTTTTTTTCTGATTTTTGGGACTCAGGTTTATGAATATCGTTCATTAAATTTTCATAATTTTGATCCAATGAATTAGATTTTTTTAAAATAGGAGTAATTTTTCCAACAAGAATATCTCCTTCTTTAACCCAACTTCCTATTTTTGCGATTCCTTTAGTATCTAAATGAGAAATTGATGCCGTATCAACTTCTGGGAGTTGGTCTGTTATTTGTTCTATACCAAATTTTGTGTCACGAATTTCAATTTCGTATTTTTCAATATGAATTGATGTATATACATCGTCGTAAAGTAATCTTTCACTTATTAAAATAGCGTCTTCGAAGTTATAGCCTTCCCACGGCATATAAGCAATTAAAATAGTTTTTCCTAAAGATAATTCTCCACCAACACTTGCTGCTCCATCTGCTAATAAGTCTCCTTTTTGAACCCATTCACCTTCCCTAACAACAGGACGCTGTGTTAAACAAGTATCTTGATTTGAACGATTATAATTTTGAAGAAAATAAGTGCTATATTTTAAAGAAATTTTTTGAAAAATTTTGGAATTAGATTTAGCTTTGCTGCTTTTTTTCGCTTCTAAAAAATCTAAAAAATAATCCTGATTTTCTAAGTTTCGCTCAGGTAGAGCTAAAGTGGAAAATTTTAACTGATTAGTATTTAAGGAAAACTTATTTTTTAAATACAATGCTGTTAAAATGGTTTTTTTAATTGGTAGTGCTAATTTCTGCTTGCGTGGCGCCAGAAGGAGGGGGGGGAAGTTTACTTTTAAATAGTGATTTGCATTCTCTTGAAGTGAAAGAGTGCTATTGTCAACAAAATATAAGCGCTGCCAGTAAACTGGTAGTGCTGGTTGCTTGTAAAAAGTCGTTGTTTTTGTTAATTTACTGAAACCCAGCTTTTCAAACTGCGATGCCACCGAAATTTCTAGTTTATTGGAGCTAATTAATTTATTAGTAGGAGAAAATATAGTTTTTTTATTTTTTATTAAATAACTGTTACTACTTTTAAATAAATTAAAATTAAATTGATTTTTAATGTTTTTATTTTTAAACGGCGTTTTTTTCTTTAATATCATTGGCTGATCGAAAAAAAAGTTGGTATGGTCTAAGCAGTTTAATTTAAACGGTTTCCATTTTGAATCCAAATTTATTAATTCATTTTTATTTCCTTTTGGTAACTGTTTCGAAATAGATTTATATTTCGTGAAAGCTGTTGAATGCTTTTGCTTTTCTGAATTTCCCTCAGTTAAAACTAGTCCTTCCATTTCATTTTTATCTAGAGAACTAACAGGCAAGTAAAAGTTCTGAATAATAATTTTTTCAGCACTCACTGAGTATACTAATCCACTAGTTTTTGCTTGAATAACATGCCCAGAATCTAAAGCGACCCGAGCTTCTAACCCTGTTCCTACAATTGGTCGTTGTGGTGAAATTAAGGGAACAGCTTGACGTTGCATATTTGACCCCATAAGAGCACGATTTGCGTCATTATGTTCTAAAAATGGAATTAACGAGGTTGCAATAGAGATCATTTGAAGTGGTGATATAGCTATGTATTCTACTTGATCCCTATAAACTTTTTTAAATTCTTTAGCTGCTCTAATAGGAATAATATTTTTTGGTAAAAAATGGAGACTATTTACTTTTAAATCACCTGGAGCGACATTAATAGATTCTTCTTGTTCTGCTGAAAAAAAAATAGGATACCCGTTTTTTTGAACTTGACCTTGGTATACGTTATATAATGGAGTTTTAATAAATCCATTGGAGCTAATTTTTGCATAAATAGTAATGGAGTTAACCAATCCAGCATTTGGACCTTCAGGTGTTTCAATTGGACATATTCTTCCGTAATGACTAGGATGAATTCCTCGAACTGCCATCCCAGCTGTTTCACGACTAATACCGCCTGGCCCCAATGAGCTTAAACGTCGTTTATGAGTAATTTCAGCTAATGGGTTAGTTTGATCCATAAATTGAGATAATGGACTTGATCCAAAAAATTCTCGTAATGCCCCGTTTAAAGGTTTAGTAGTTATGAAACTTCCCGCTGACAAATTTTTTTGGGGTTTTTTCAACTTTTCCCTAATAATTTTTTCTAAACGAATTAAGCCAGTGCCCAATTGATTTTGAATTAATTCACCAGATGCCCGGACCCTTCGATTTTTTAAATGATCAATATCATCAATTGCACCAATCCCGTATTCTAATTTAATTAAATAGTCTGTAACAAATAAAATATCTTCTGCTGTTAATGTAGATTCATAAGTTGGAACGGATAATCCTAATTTGTTGTTTAATTGTATACGACCTAATTCCCCTAAATCATAGGTTCGTGAATTGAAAAATTTTCGGGATAAAAATTTTTGTCCCATATCAGCAGTAATTTCTTCTTTATCTTTTTTTTGATGTGTTTTCGAATAAAGAGCAATTAAAGCTTCTTCTATTGAACTCGGATGATTTTCTTTTAAAAAAGAATTTTTTAAAAAACTGGAATAATTTAAAGATTGAAAAATTTTTTCTTTCGTTAAACCCATAGCTTGAAGAAAAACTAATAAAGAAATTTTAGGAGTTTTTTTCATGCGAGCCCATATTCTTCCTTTGTTATCAGTTTCTATTCTTAACCATGCCCCGCGATGAGAAATTAAATCTGCGTAATATGTTTTTTTTTTATTTTTATCAATTGATTCTTGGTAATAAATTCCGGGACTTCTAACCATTTGATTAATAATTACTCGAGGTGATCCATTAATAATAAAATGTCCTCGTTTTGTCATTAAAGGCAAATTTCCAATAAGTACCCATTGTACCTTTACTTTTTTTGTTAAATTATTAATTAGTTGAATTGGAACATACAATCTACAAGAATAAGTTTTTGAATTTAAAATTGCTTGTTTGGGTGTCCATTCAGGTGGGCTAAGTTGATAATATTCAGGATAAAAAAATAATTCTAAATTTTGATTTGAGTTACTAATAGGGTTTCTTTTAGAAAATTCTCTAATTAAACCTTTATCTAAAAAATTTAAAAAACTTTGACGTTGAATTTCTGCAAAATCTGGAATAAAAAAAGAAGTCCTAGAGTAAGAAAAAGGCATTGTATTACTGCTCCATTTAGTGCAACCCAGCCACTGCTACTGTTATTACCTAGCGACAAGTTTTTAGCTAGGTTAGAAATAGATTCCTATTTCGAGTAATCTTCGATTTATAAAAAGTTTTTCGTCAACGAAGTAGAAGGCTGGGCTTATTTATATGCTTTTTATTAAAACATTTATTTTTAATTTGATCGCCAAAAAAGATAGTTTTTCGGCTACGAAAACATTTATTAAAAGCATTAAATATTTAATAAACGTCTTTATAAAACTGTGCTTCTGCGCTATTTACTTTCAGTAAATAGAAACCTCACTTTAATTCAACACGTCAACCCAGCCGTAGCGAAACAGAGGCTGGATATCAGTGGTAAGGTTAAATAGTGAAATAAGATTTACTTTTCTGTTTCTAAATAAAAACGAAATAAATTCCATTACAAAAAAATTTATCTGTCAGCCTCTGCTACTGTTTCAGGAAATAGGTTCCTATTTCCAAACAGTTAACATTGCTCAAAGATTGTCGCTAGTAACTGTTTCGAAATAGATTTCTATTTCGTGAAACACCGGATTTCGAAATAAAATATTTTTTATTTCTGATTATTATAATGATCTATTAGCGACTTTCTAGATTTAAAACATTTGCATAATATTATTTGATTTGTCAATTTATGAATATTGAATATAAACTTAGTTTATAGAAATTTGAAATGGATTAAAAATAAAACTTTAATTGTTTATTACTAAATTTAAAGCACCCACTACCCACAAATTGGATCTTTACCCGGCCTTAATAAACTTCGTTGGTAACGGGTGGGTCAGGATAAAGAAAGCATGTTTAAAAGAGCAAAACTCAGGTAGCATTGAATTTAATCCAGCGAGCTTACAAAACAAAGTATTTTATCGTTGTTCTGTTTTAATAAATAATTTTTTATTATCAATTCAAAAATTTATGTTATTTTTTCACAAACCTATGAGTTTTTAAATTGTGAAATTTATTTTTTTACAAAGTTTCTCGAAATAGGTTTTGAAACCTCTGCGACAAGTTTTTCGCCGGCAACGCGACTTCTAACTGAGCGAAGCTCAGTAAAGACAGAAGCGCTTGCTTCGCTGTCGCTCAGTAAAGGGAATAGTAACTGTTTCGAACTGTTTCTATTTACCTTTGGTAAATAAAGGTTTTAAAACTTATCTACTTCGCTGAGGAAACAGTTCGAAACAATTACTATTGTCAACTACAAACTTTTTACTGTCAACGAAGCAGAGCTGATGGAAGATTGCTATTTACCTTTGGTACATAGAAACAGTAATAGAGGTAGTAACTGTTTCGAAATAGATTTCTATTTCGTAAAAAACCTTTAAATATTTTTACAATGGTATACTTTTTATTACCAAAAAAATGGTAGATATAAATAAGAAAATATGCTAAAATTTTATTTATTAAAAAAGATATAAGCGAATTCAACCGGTAACTTTTAGGTTATAGATGGAAAGCTCTTTTTTGCCTGTTATCCAAATAGAATGGCAAACTAATAAAATTTAAAATTTTTACTTCTCTTATTAATAAAGTTAATTAAAAGTAAAAGCTATTATTTTTTTATACTTCAATTTTGCTTTTTTTAGCAAACATATTGTTTGTTATTTTATAAAAACAACAATTTTATCAACCTTTATGCGGCGACAAAATTGTTAATCAGGTATGCAGCTAATAAATAATTAATAAAAACAATAGTTTTTAATAGAGCCCTTAAATTATAATAGCATGATTAGATAAATAATTTATTTCAAATTCAGGCGGTATAGCCAAGTGGTAAGGCAGAGGATTGCAAATCCTCGATTCCCCAGTTCAAATCTGGGTGCCGCCTAAAAAGTTTTTTATTATTAAAAAATTTTTTTTATATAAAGTAATAGTATTTTGAATTCGCATTTGTGTAAATGTTTGCGAAATTTATTTGGTAAGCAAAATGTAATTTACATTTTTAACTAAATGTAAACCGCCCATTAACTTTGGCTACTTCAAACAACTATTAATGCTGCTACAATTATGTCCTGACATAATTTAAGAGTTGACGTTACAAAGCAATGGACTTAACATTTTATATTAAGTGTTTTTTCAACAAAAATCAAGTTTTAATTACTTTTAACTTATCTTAGCCCAGCCATTACAAACTTAATTTGTTAAGGCTGGGTTTTAGCTCCAAATATTCAACCTCTAACTGAGCTTCACTTATCACTTAGAAAGGCAGAATAATTATTCGCTCGTTTGAACTTGTTTTTTCTATTTACTGAAAGTAAATAGAAACAGTAGTTTTTATAACTGTTTAATAAAATTTTTATTTTTTGTAAAAATAAAAGGTTGAAAATAAAATATTTATCAATAAATATGTTATAATGAAAAACAATATTGTAAAAAAGAAAGAAAGTAAAATATATTAAAATTTTAAAAATAGTTATGGGATTACCTTGGTATCGTGTCCATACAGTTGTATTAAATGACCCGGGTCGATTAATTTCTGTGCATATTATGCATACGGCGCTTGTAGCTGGTTGGGCTGGTTCAATGGCTTTTTACGAGTTAGCTGTTTTTGATCCATCCGATCCTGTTTTAAACCCAATGTGGCGTCAAGGGATGTTTGTGTTACCTTTTATAACTCGTTTAGGCGTAACACAATCTTGGGGTGGTTGGACTATTAGTGGTGAAACTGCTAATAATCCGGGAATCTGGAGTTATGAAGGAGTAGCTACTTCACATATTTTACTATCAGGAGCCTTATTTGCTGCGTCTATTTGGCACTGGGTATATTGGGACCTTGAACTGTTTCGTGATCCACGAACTGGAGATCCAGCATTAGATTTACCTAAAATTTTTGGTATTCATCTTTTTCTTTCTGGTATTTTATGTTTTGGTTTTGGAGCATTTCATGTAACTGGTTTATATGGTCCAGGAATTTGGGTATCTGATCCGTATGGTATTACTGGAAGTGTTCAACCAGTTGCACCTTCTTGGGGCGCTGACGGTTTTGATCCATATAATCCAGGCGGAATTCCAGCGCACCATATTGCTGCTGGTATTTTAGGAGTTTTAGCTGGTCTTTTCCATTTATGTGTTCGTCCACCTCAACGTTTATACAATGGTCTTCGTATGGGAAATATTGAAACTGTTCTTTCAAGCAGTATTGCAGCAGTTTTCTGGGCAGCTTTTGTTGTTGCAGGCACTATGTGGTATGGTTCAGCTGCAACCCCAATTGAACTATTTGGTCCAACACGTTATCAGTGGGATTTAGGCTTTTTCCAACAAGAAATCGAAAAACGAGTTCAATCTAGTTTAGGTGAAGGAAAATCATTACCTCAAGCTTGGTCTGAAATTCCAGAAAAACTTGCTTTTTATGATTATATTGGAAATAATCCAGCAAAAGGCGGTTTATTCCGTGCTGGTGCAATGAACAGTGGTGATGGTATTGCAGTTGGATGGTTAGGACATGCTGTGTTCAAAGATAAAGAAGGAAATGAACTTTATGTTCGTCGTATGCCAACTTTCTTTGAAACTTTTCCAGTTATTTTACTTGATAAAGATGGAGTTGTACGGGCAGATGTACCTTTCCGTAGAGCTGAATCAAAATATAGTATTGAACAAGTAGGTGTTTCTGTAACTTTTTATGGTGGTGAACTAGATGGTGTTACTTTTAGTGATCCAGCAACTGTTAAAAAATATGCTCGACGTGCTCAATTAGGAGAAATTTTTGAATTTGACCGCGCAACGTTACAATCTGATGGTGTATTTAGAAGCAGCCCTCGAGGCTGGTTTACTTTTGGTCATTTATGTTTTGCTCTATTGTTTTTCTTAGGTCATATTTGGCATGGTGCACGAACTATTTTCCGAGATGTTTTTGCAGGTATTGATGTTGATCTTGACGAGCAAGTAGAATTTGGTGCATTCCAAAAACTTGGTGATTCGTCTACACGACGTCAATCAGTTTAAAATTGTTTAACTGCATATTAGAGTTTTTTTAAGCAATGAAAAATTCTAAAATGGTTTTTTTGAAATATGAAAAAATCCAATCAAGTCAAAATTATTAATAGAGCAAAAAAATTTTAAAGCAATGGTTAAAATATAGCTAAAAAAAATTCTTTGCTCTATTAATAATTTGACTTATATCGTAGCCAGTCAAATAAAAAATTTCTTTTTTATGGAAGCTTTAGTTTATACTTTTTTATTAGTAGGGACTTTAGGGATTATCTTTTTTTCGATTTTCTTTAGAGAACCTCCTCGTATTGTGAAATAACTTAATAAAATCCAATACTAATTTTGGTTTCAATTTAATTTCATTATGACTTTCAAACATAGTTAATTATTTTTTTACGCTTCGGCGAAGCAGCCAATAACTAAACAAAATAACTAGCCAAATGTTTTAAGATTTAACTAACAAATATGAAATTTATAACATATTGGATTTAACAATTAGTCACAGAAGTTTTATTTTTTAACCTCAAGGTTTTTATTTACCTTTGGTAAATAGAATATCTTTTTAAAAAATTAAAAAATATTTTTGAAGTTAAAAAAAGTTTTAACTGCCTTTAATTCAAGAACAAAATTGTCGTTGAGTTAAAGGCAGCCAAAACAAATACGTTTGGCAGCTTTACTCCGTAGAGCAAATACTAATTTTCCACTTATTTTTAACAAAAAGATATTCAAAATATTTTTTGGTGGAATGTTAAAAAATTCTCCTCTACTTTTTAAAATAAGGTACAGAATGGTTATTTTATTATTCTATTCTAAAGCAGGTTAAATAACTTATATTTTATAAATAATATTTAGCCTTAAATCGAATATTTTAATATTTATTATTTAGTAGGTTATAAGTATAAAAACAAAAATTTTAAAAATTAATTTTAAGGCTTATTTATATTCTTTTATAGAAAATATAGAAAAAACTGATTAAATAAAACGTTTAATCAGTTTTTTCTATAATTTTTAAAAATTTAAATAAGTGTTTATTAAAACCAAAATTTTTATAGTTTTTGTTGTTTTTTTTCTAATATTGGTTTAAACATAAAATTTTAGTAGTTAAAAAACATTTGTACAAATTAAAACAAATATACTTAGTCTTCATGTTCTTCAAACGGATCTCTAAGATCCTTTGATGGTGGACCAAATCCTACATAAATTGAATAGCCGGTAATACTTAGAAGAAGGCACCAGAGAAAAATAGTATAAAAAAAAGCAGGACTTTCCATAGTTAATAAATTTAAAAATTTTTAATATTTTAGTAAATAATTGAATTGAACTTTAGTATAAGTTTTTTAAAATTGACGACTTTGGTTTAAAATAACACTAAAGTATTTAAAAATACTTTCTTTTTATATAATTTAGAAATTAAAACCTCGCAACTATTTTTAGCTTAAACTTCATTCAAATTTAAAAATTGGAGAAGAATATTTTAAACAGTATAAATAACTTTTAAACAATAGAAATAATTTTTTTTATTCATTACGAGCGAAGCAGTTAGTGTTTCTACTACCAACTTGGTTGATAGGATAAACATTACTCTTATTCATCAACAAACACTGTTAATCATCTAATCTACTTATAAATCGAAGATTTATTAGTAGATTAAAAGCATCTATTTTTATAAATCTTCGATTTATTCGCAGGTTACTGTTTCTATTTACCAAAGGTAAATAGAATTAAGAGTTAATTAAAACTTGCGTTGCTTTTACTTTGTTTACATGAGCATTCGCTTTATTTTTGAAAAAGCAAATTTTTTTTAAACTATGAATGTAAATTTTTATTTCTTTATAAAGAATTATATATTTTTTTGTTTAAAAGTTCTATTTTTTAAAAATAGAATTTAACTTATTTGTTATTGTATTTTTCTTGCTTTCAATTTTCCGCGAAGTTTGAAACATACCAAGCACAAAAACTGACAAAGCAGCAATTTGGTTCTAGAAATTAAACTCTAGAAAAATACTCACCCATAATTTGGATTAGTTCGATAAACTTCTAACGCGACAACAAGTTTGTCGTTGTCAATAGGTAAACCGAAACTAGATACGCATTAATAACAATGCTATACGCTATTTACTAGCGAAGCTAGTAAATAGAAACCTAACTATTTACCAAACAAAGGGAACTGTTTCGAAATAAGAATCTTATTTCGAGTTTAGCAGTGTTTATTTAAAACAAATAAGGTTGCTGTCATTATTATATTACAGAAAGTAAACAAATAAAAATTTTTTAGAAATGTATGGCAATAGGAACTACTTCTAAAACAAAACAAAACCCATTAGACACTGGAAAAGTAACTGCTTTAGGGAGTTTATTAAAACCATTAAATTCAGAGTACGGAAAAGTTGCACCTGGCTGGGGTACAACTGTACTTATGGGTGTATTTATGGCTCTTTTTGCAGTATTTTTAGTAATTATTTTAGAAATTTATAATAGTTCTGTTCTATTAGACGATGTAACTGTAAGTTGGAATTCATTAGCAAAATAAATATGCTGCTAATTCAGTTTTCCTGAATATAAACTAATTAGAAGTAGTGCTAGCAATAAAACCGGCACTACTTCCTTAATATAAATTAAACACTAAAAATTTTTAGTTTATTTTATAACTCTACTTAATAAGTTTATACCTTTTACGACTGCTATTGTTTCATTATAGGTAATTCTTCTACTTCATGGCCAAAAAACAAAAAAATTGTGCTATTTACCCAGCCTCGACGAAAAACTTTTTATAAATCGAAGATTACTCGAAATAGGAATCTATTTCGAGAAACAGTAGCAGTGGCTGGGCAAGTAAAAAAAGCAAATAATTTTGTTTAAAACTTGTCAATCGAACTGAAACATAATAAAATAAAAAAAAAATAGTTAAAAAATTAAATTTCATTTTAAGGAGAATTTTCATTATGCCTATCGGCGTCCCAAAAGTGCCATTTCGTTTACCTGGAGAACCTTCAGCTCAGTGGGTTGATTTATATAATAGATTATATAGAGAAAGAGTTTTATTTTTATGTCAAGATTTGGATGATGAATTAGCAAATCAATTAATCGGTATTATGTTATATCTTAATGCCGAAGAAAAATCAAAAGGGTTATATATTTATATAAATTCACCTGGTGGATCAGTAACATGCGGAATTGCTGTATATGACACAATGAATTATGTAAAAGCTGATGTTACAACTATTTGTGTAGGAACAGCTGCTTCAATGGCTTCATTTGTATTAGCTGGGGGTGACCGTGGAAAACGAATTGCTTTGCCACATTCGCGGATTATGATCCATCAACCTGAAGGGGGAAGTCAAGGTCAAGCTTCCGAAGTCCTTTCAGAATCAGAAGAAGTAATGCGAATTCGCCGACAAGTCGGCAAAATTTATGCGGAACGAACTGGACAAAGTTTAAGTAGAATATCGAGAGATATGGATAGAGATCAATTTATGTCCGCTCGTGAAGCAAAAGAATATGGTCTTGTGGATCAAGTAGCTGTTGATGTAAAATGGTCGGCTTCCTAATATTTATATAAAAAATATTCAATTTTTTAAAATAATTTAGTAGAACATTGTTTCATATATACAGTTTTATTTTAGTTTTGTGCATGATGATGGTATCATCATGCACAAAACTAAAATTGAAAAAAAATTTTTCTACTACATTATAATTTTAATATTTAAATTTACTTTTATATTTAAATATTAAAAGATAAAATACTAATAAATTAATTCTTAATAATTTAGCCTAATTGTGATGTAAAATACTCTAAGGAATTTATTGTATGAGTAAAGTTTATGACTGGTTTGAAGAACGTCTTGAAATTCAATCAATAGCAGACGATATTAGTAGCAAATATGTACCCCCACATGTAAATATTTTTTATTGTTTAGGTGGAATTACGTTTACATGTTTTCTTGTACAAGTAGCAACTGGATTTGCTATGACATTTTATTACCGCCCAACAGTTGCTGAGGCTTTTGCTTCTGTTCAATATATTATGACAGATGTTAATTTTGGTTGGTTAATTCGCTCTATTCATCGCTGGTCTGCAAGTATGATGGTTTTAAGCATGATTTTGCACGTTTTTAGAGTTTATTTAACAGGTGGATTTAAAAAACCTCGCGAATTAACTTGGGTGACTGGAGTAATTATGGCGGTATGTACAGTATCGTTTGGGGTAACAGGTTATTCTTTACCTTGGGACCAAGTAGGTTACTGGGCTGTAAAAATTGTAACTGGTGTACCGGATGCAATTCCTGTTGTAGGTTCAGCTTTGGTTGAGCTTTTACGAGGAGGTGTTGGTGTAGGACAATCAACTTTAACTCGTTTTTATAGTCTTCATACTTTTGTATTACCATTGTTAACCGCTGTGTTTATGTTGATGCATTTTTTAATGATTCGCAAACAAGGAATTTCTGGACCACTTTAATTTGAATATAAAAATTTACTCATAGATTAGTTTTTCGAAAAAAACAAAAAATTGAGAAATAAAAAATCTAATAATTCAAACTATCTTCAGCGCAAAGTTTGTCCCAGCCCACTTATCCTTATTAACTTACTTATCATTTAGACAAGCTAAATAAAGGTATCCAAAATATTATTTTACATACTAAAGTATGCAAAGGTTAATTGCAAGTTGATTCGACCTGGGAGCACTTCTATTTCTAGCCATTAGTGTGGCTAGAAGTAAGCAATAACACAAGGATTTTCAGTCCTCTAGCTTTTCACATCAAGTAAATTCGAGCACGGACCCAGAATGTTCATTACTTTTTAATCTTATTTATTCTTATTAGAAGCATTACAAAATTTATATTTTGTAAAATTACTTTTTATTTTTACGGAGATTTTATCCCATGGCAGTAACAAAAAAACCAGATTTGTCAGATCCTGTATTACGAGCAAAATTAGCAAAAGGAATGGGTCATAATTATTATGGTGAACCAGCTTGGCCTAATGATCTTCTTTACATTTTTCCAGTTGTTATTTTAGGTACTTTTGCTGGTGTTATTGGCTTAGCTGTTTTAGATCCAGCTGTTGTAGGCGAACCAGCAAATCCTTTTGCGACTCCATTAGAAATTTTACCTGAATGGTATTTTTATCCTGTATTCCAAGTTTTAAGAACTGTACCTAACAAATTATTAGGAGTTCTTTTTATGGCTGCAGTACCTGCAGGTTTATTAACTGTTCCATTTATTGAAAATATTAATAAGTTTCAAAACCCATTTCGTCGTCCAGTTGCAACAACTGTGTTTTTAGTAGGAACAATAGTTGCTATTTGGCTTGGAATCGGTGCAACCTTACCTATTGATATTTCATTAACTTTAGGATTATTTTAAACTTTTATTTAAATATAAAAATACAAAGTCCTCAATCCAGCCTCTGTCAATGAAGTAGCGCTGACAAACAAAGTTTCTGCTTCGCTGACAAACACAGTTTCTGCTTCCCTGCAAGGGAAGCAGAAACTGGGGTCTATATTTTTCGTACATTTCCATAGTTAAACATTTCAAGACTTTTTCAATGTAAAATTCAAATATAAATTACAAGCATCATGCTTTAGATTTGACTATATTTTAAAATAAACAAAAAATAATCTTAATTTCAAATTTTTCATTAAATTATCGTAGCTTAATCAAGTTCTAGATTAATTAACGCAAAAATATTTTAAAAATTTTAAGCATGCTGAAAATATTAACTTCAAAAAAGGTCGGGAAAATGTTATTTTTTGTAAAAGTTTTAATACAATACTTTTTTAAAATAACCATTTTAAAAAATTAAAAAATTGTTTATAGTAGAGATGTTTTTACTATAAAAAAATTAATATAAACTAAAAAAATGCTCTATTTAGTCTCATTCTATTTTATTATTTTATAGTAGAATTGTTTAGAAAATAAATATTATTCAATACAAGTTAATGCTTCTACTCTATTTTGTAGAGTAGAAGCATTAACTTATGTACAATACTATTGAACTTTTACTTTAGCTCCTGCTTCTTCTAATTGTTGTTTTGCAGTATCTGCTTCTTCTTTAGAAACAGATTCTTTTAATGCTTTTGGTAATGAAGTAGTAAATTCTTTTGCTTCTTTTAATCCTAAAGAAGTTAAATTTCTAATAATTTTGAGAACAGCTACTCTTTTATCGCTTGGAACATCTTCTAAAATAACGTCAAAAGCTGTTTTTTCTTCAACCACTTCTTGTCCACCCGAACCTGACTCTCCAGACATAGGTGCAAAGCCTCCGCCAACTGAAGCTGAAGCATCAACTCCAAATGTATCTTCAATTTGCGATACTAATTCAGCAGCTTCTAGTAAAGTAATGGATTTTAATTTTTCAATAATTTCATTAGTTGTAGTAGACATATTGGTTCTCCCGATAAAAAATAATAAGATAGAAGTACTAAATTAATAGTAATGAATGTAAAACAATTTCAGCAAAATGTTTTATTTTTTGATTTTAATTTCTATTTACTAGCTGTACGACAAGTTTATCCTTGACAATAGTAAATGTTTCGAAATAGAAATCTATTTCGTGAAACTTTGCTTGTATCTCTATTTACCTTTGGTAAATAAAAACCTGCTTAAAGAGTTAATTTTTGCAAATGGTAAAATACAAATTTTATTAAGAATGACGTTTACTTTTAAAATTAATTGGATTAAATGCTTTTTCCAAATTCGATCAACAAAATTTACGCTTATAAAAAAATTAGAATTTGAAATGATTTGCTTCGCTAGAAATAGATTCCTATTTCTAGCGAAGCAGACCTCTAACTTTAATAATCTAAAGCAACTAATTATTTAGAAATAATGCTCAAAAACGAAGTTTTTAGTAAAAATACTCACTAGAAAGTCCAAACTGCTCACGCTACTTTAAATGAGACAAATTAACAAAGCTAATAAAAGAAACTAGATGAACATTTTTTACAGGTAAATCTTATAATAATATGCACTTTATAAAGTGCTATTGTTCTTACAATAAAATTAACGTTTAGAAAATTGTGGAGCTTTACGTGCTTTTTTTAATCCATATTTTTTACGTTCTTTACAACGTGAATCTCGTGTTAAATACCCTTTAGTTTTTAAAGGTATTCTATATGTTTGTTCTATGGTACAAAGTGCTCTTGCTATTCCTAATTTTATTGCTTCAGCTTGTCCAATCAAACCGCCTCCTTGCACTTTTACAATTGTAGTATAATTTTTTTGCAATTGTAACAAATCTAAAGGTGCTTGCATGATTAAAATCGAAGACGGATCTTCTTGCATATAAGAAATCCCCGGTTTTCCATTAATAATAAACTCTCCAGTCCCTTTAATAAGTTTTATTTGAGCTATAGCAGATTTTCTACGCCCAGTACCTTTCCCTAAAATTTGAAGATTTTGAGACAACTTTTTCTCCTCCACAATGAAAATTATTATTTAAAAAACTAAAATTTTTTTATTAAAATTACAAAATTGATCTATTGAAATTCACTATTATTTGAAAATTAGAAATTTCACGAACTGTTTCTATTTACCCTGCAAAACTACGTTTTGCCGAGTAAATAGAAATATTTCGAAACAGTTAAAAAACATGCTACATAAGCTTTGATTCAGCGCTACTTCGTTGGCAGAGACCTGTTTACCTTATCCTATCCTAACTTTTAGCTTCAGCTTCGCTGAAGCTAAGGGTAAAACCTAGTTTCAACTGAGCTTCGCTCAGTAGAGGTAAGGTTTTAAATTAACGGATGCTTTTATAAATCTAGTTTATAAGTGTTTTTATCTAATTTTTTTGAATAGTTCACATTGGTTGCACAGATTGACGACGCAATTTTAAATTAATTTGGGCCAAAGCATTTTCAACTTCTTCTAACGAACGTTTTCCAAAATTTTTGAGTAATAATAACTCATCAGCCGAATTTTGTAAAAGATCGTTTACGGTATTAATATTTGCTCTTTTTAAGCAAGTATAGGGTCGTAAAGAAAGATCCAGATTCGCAATATCAATAGAAGCGCGTTTTTTTTCAATTGGTAAATTTTTATTTTGTGATAAAAGTTTTACTTTTTGATTCTGATTCACTGTTTTCAACTTTGCTGCAAATTGACGATGACTCATCCAGTTATCTGACAATAAAGGAGAAGTTAATGTTTTAGATAAAGTTGTAAAAAATGACTTGATTGAACGAGATTCCTGAAATGGAAAAAAAAGTTGAATAATCGCTATAGCTGCTTCATTAATTGCTTGACGCGGGTGAATACTACCATTTGTCCAAATTTCTAAAATAATTCGTTCTTTTATTTGGTGCGATTCTGCATCATTTTCTAATATAAAGTTTACTTTATTAACAGGCATAAAAACAGTGTCTAGCAAAAGAATATTTGTCGATTTTTTTGTTTCTAAAGAAAATGAAGTAGATTTTATTGAAATATGAGGTTTAGGTTTCCAAAAAATAGATTTTGTACCTCGTTTTTGCCCTTTTTTTATTTCATTTATTTGCTGTTTTTCTATTTCTTTTACGTGGTCTGTTTCGCCGGCTGTTGAAACTGAAAAGTTGTTTGCTTCCGTAAAGTTCGAAAACTCTAAAAATTTGCTATTTGTTTGATTGATTTGCTTATTAGAAAATTCAGAAACAATCGTGTCATTTGCGTAAGATGCAATTGCTGCAACATTGTTATCTATCTGTGGTTTTACAATTTGTTTTTTTTCTAGTAAATCTTGTCTTATAGCATCTTGTTTTTTTTTAGAATAGATTTGTTTTTTAAAATGATTTTGTTTATCCTGAAAAAATTGCGTTAGAAATTGAATTTTTTCGCTTGGATTTTTATAAATTTCTTGTAATGCTGTTGGTTTTAAAAATGTAAGTGGTGTTTGAATAATATAATTTTTACCGTGGCAAATGATAAATTTAATTTCTAACATTCCATCATAAGAAAGTGTTGCTATATATTGATCTGGATCCACACAATGTATGAAACTAGGAAGTTTTATATCAGATGCTTTCGCTACGCATGGACCTTGTATTTTTAAAAAACCAATTTGGGGTTCTTCTAATGAAATTTCGCTACTCAAAACAATTTGTTTTAAATTTAACAAGATATCTAAGACTGATTCTCGAATACCGTTTAAAGCTGAATATTCATGGGTTGCACCTTTAATTTCAACAGCAATAATTCCTAATCCAGTTAATTCAGATAATAAAGTTCGTCTTAAAGCTGTGGCAATTGTTAAGCCTTGCCCCGCATCAAAAGGACCTAACGTAAAACGCCCGTAAAAACTTCTATTATTTTCAATTTTCGATTCAATACATGAAAGTAGCAAATGTTCCATTTTTGTTTGCTCCTTTTTTAGGAAAATTATTTCATGATAGTATGTGATTATATGACATTCCAATTAGAAATCATTGCTTTTATTATTTACCGAATTGATTTTTAGCAATTGCTAGGTTTCACGAAATAGGAATCGCTCGAAATAGAGAAATCTATTTCGAGAAACAGTTCCTTTACTGAGCCATTATTCACTTATTCACTTTGTGAATAAGTGAATTAAGACTAGTTTTTCGCTGGCTCAGTTAGAAGCAGACAGTTACCAAAGGTAACTGTTTCGAAATAGATTTCTATTTCGTGAAAAACAAACAAATGAGCAACTTTTCATCTTTACCCTACTACGCAAAATAAAGGCAGAAATATTTTTACAAATACGAATCTTTTATTTTGGCTCGTTTTTATCTTTCCAGCAAAATTATTGCTACTGGCGGAGATGGGTGATTATTCAGTTTTTTATCGTTACCGTTGCTTGACTAAAATTCGCTATAAGGAATACTGTTAGTATTCCGAAAAAAATCTAAAAAAAAATCTAATAAAAGCAAGCGTGTATACTCTCATGATTAGCTTTGCTGCTGTTACCTAGCTTGAAACGTTGATTTAAGGTGAGGATAGTTGACAAAAAATAAACTAAATACGTCGTTTTTTAGGTGGTCGACAACCATTATGCGGAATGGCTGTAATATCACGAATTAATGTAATATTAAGACCTGCTTCTTGAAGTCCTCGAATAGCAGTTTCTCTTCCAGCTCCTGGGCCTTTAACCATTACTTTTGCTTGTTTCATTCCTTGGTCGATCGACTGTTTTGCAGCAATTTCAGCAGCAGTTTTTGCTGCAAAAGGAGTTCCTTTTCGAGCTCCTTTAAATCCACAAGCACCAGCAGATGACCATGAAATAACTTCACCTTTTAAATTAGTTATAGTAATAATAGTATTATTAAAACTTGCTTGTACATGGACAATTCCTTTTGGTACTTTGCGTTTTACTTTTTTAGGAAGAGATTTTCGTGTTTGTCTTGCCATTTTCGTTTCTCCTTATCCTTGGCGTTGTTTATGTTTTGGATTAGAACATATAACCATAATTTTTCTTTTGCGACGTATTAGACGACAATTATCACAAATTTTACGAACAGAAGCCCTAACTTTCATAGAAATAACTTTTAAACAATAATGTAAATGAATGTTGAACTAACTAAATATGAGCTTAGTAAACATATTCTAACACAGTGAACTGGCGAAAAGATTGTGGCTAGTTCTAACTCAGCCTCAGCGCTACTACTGTTTCTCGATTGCCAACGAAAAACTTGTTTTAATTCACTTATTCACTTAGTGAATAAGTGAATAATGCCTTCTACTTCTAACCCTGCAAAACTACGTTTGGTAAAGACGACAGATTAGTCTTAATTCACTTAGTCACTTAGTGAATAAGTGAATAATGGCTGGCAGGCACTAGAAATCTATTTCAAGAAATCTTCGATCAGTTCTGTTTCGCTAGGTTACAAGCTCAAAAAGATAAAGTTAGCAAATCCATTTTTAAATAATATCAATTCATTTTTCTTTTATTTATAAAACTTTTTTAAATAAAATAATTTATAAGCAGTGTGCAGGTTTATCGACTCAGTATAAAATAAATAAATTTGGCAGCTCTATCCCATCTCAGCAAAGCATACAAACGAAGTTTCTGCTTCTAACTGAGCCTGCAACTAGTCTGTCGCTGGCTCAGTAAAGCCATTACAAACTTTGTTTGTTAAGGTTACATTAAATTATTAACAAAATTAATTATTGTTTATACATTAGTTTTTTCCAACCGACTTTTTTTAATTTCAGCTTGACTAAACTAAAGCAATGATATCAACTGTAATTAATTACATTGGATTGTGTCGATAGATAGTTACACATAACCAATGAGAGATAATAAGTTTTTAGTTAATTATATTTACAAAAAATATAATAGATTAGAAGCAGTATTTGAAGCTCAACCTACCCTACTGCGCTCAAAATAAAATGTTATTCAATGTTTATGTTTTAAATAAAATTGCAAACTTTAAACTAAAACATTTTTTACAAGAAATTTATTTATTTCATAACTTTAATAATTTACAAGCTATAAAAATTAAATTAATTTTCTACATGTGGATTTGTCAATTTTAAATCATTTTGTCGAAGTCGATAAACAATACGTCCTCTTGTTAAATCATATGGACTTAATTCTACAGTAACTTGATCACCTAATAATATTCGTATATAATTTCGTCGTATTTTTCCAGACACGTGAGCAAGCACATTAAAGCCATTCTCTAGTTTTACTCTAAACATTGCATTTGAGAGACACTGGGTCACGACACCTTGCATTTCAATAAGACTTTGTTTTTCGCTATTCAATTTGTTGTTTTTTCGCGAAGAACGATAGTATAGCATTTTATGCTTTTTTATAGAAACTTTTGGCTAAATGCATTCTATAAAAACTAAAACGAAGTTTCTGTCAACGACAAACTTGTCCGGCCTGTAATAAATCGACTAGTCTGTCGATTTATAACTGGCAGGCGCTGCAGATTAATTTTGAACTGGTTTTGTTATTTAAAAATTGTAGTTTTGCACTAAAAAACTACAATTTTTAAATAACAAAAAATTTGTTTTATGAAAATTTAAATCTTCTGCTAATGTTTCTATTTACCAAAGGTAAATAGCAATCTCCGATTTATAAAAAATTTGTCGCTTCTACTTCCAGCGAAGCAGAAGTGACAAATTTAATTTTTTTTTTGCTTTTGCCTTTACTGAGCCAGTGAAACAGGCTCAGTTAGAAGTAGAATTGAAGCTGTTTTACCATACAGAGCATAAAACTTCTCCACCAATACCATAAAACCGTGCTTCTCGATCTGTCATAATTCCTTGAGACGTTGAAATAATTACAATACCTAGTCCACCTAAAATTTTAGGTATTTCCTTATGATTTGCATAAATCCGTAAACCTGGCTTACTAATTCGTTTTAAATTTGTAATGCATGGTTTTTTTTCACGTCCTTTATATTTTAAACGTAATGTGATTTCTCCTGACGGAAAGATTTGATATGATTCAATAAAACCTTCTTTTTTTAATATAAAAGAAATTTGTTGACTGATACGCGTAAAACGTAAAGAAACAGTTTGGCTTTTTACTAAATTTGCATTTCGAATCCGAGTCAAGATATCACTAATAGTATCGTTGACCATTTATTTTTTACTCCTGTAAATTTAAAATACTAAAAATAAACAAATCTACTTTTTTTCTGTTTCTAATTGAGTGAAGTTCAGTTAGAAGCAGACCTTCCCGTTCTTTTTACTGAGCGATCTTCGCTGACAGAGCTGACAGACGCTCAGTTAGAAGTAGAGGATGCAAAGCATTACTTTATTTAGACTCATCTTAATAAAGTAAAGTTGCTTCTAATTCACTTTGTAATCACTTTGTAAATAATAAAAGCTACTGTTTCTATTTACCTTTGGTAAATAGCAAAGCAAAACTAACTTTTTAATTAGAAGTAATAAAATCTTCTTTAATTTTAATAGTAGTGTCTATTTTAAAAAATTAGTTTGTTTTAAAAGGCATACCAAATTCTTTTAAAAGTAGTAATCCTTCTTGATCAGTTGTAGAAGTAGTAATAATAGAAATATCCATTCCTCGTATTTGGTCGATTTGGTCATATTCGATTTCAGGAAACATTAATTGTTCTTCTAAACCTAAACTATAATTTCCGTGACCATCAAAACTTTTTGGATTAATTCCTTGAAAATCTCGAATACGGGGGAATGCTAAATTAATTAAACGATCTAAAAACCCGTACATACGTTCATCTCTTAAAGTAACAGAAACACCAACCGGCATTTTTTGTCTTAGTTTAAATCCGGCAATTGCTTTTTTAGACCGAGTAATTACTCCTTTTTGCCCCGCAATTATAGTAAGTTCTTTCATTGCTGAATCTAATAGTTTTGCATTTTGTGAAGCGTCTCCAAGACCTCGATTAATAATAATTTTTTCAATTCGTGGCACTTGAAAGATATTTTTATAAGAAAGTTGTTCGACTAATTTTGGAACAATATTTTCAAAATATTGTTGTTTCAATCGTTGTACCATATTTTTTCCTGTTTTGTCTAAAATGTTTTTAAGCTTAAATTTTATAATTTTTTGATTTGCCTAATGTTTCACGGAATAAATTCTTATTTCGAGTAATCTCCGATTTATCTGCTTCGCTGGCAAGTTATAATTAGAGCGATCTTAATTAGCTTTGCTAATTAGAAGCTACTATGGATCAATTTTTTTGTTTGCTAGGAATTTATACAGCCATTTATGAAGCAAATAAAATTTTAATGCTAGTCTAATAGTCTAATAGTTTAACACCATTTGAATCTAGGGACGCTGAATACCGATTGCGTAAGGGCAATATACTTGAATTTGATTCCAGTATTAACTTTTTCAACACTGCTTTTAGTCAATGCGTCCAAGGGTTACTGAATTAAAAACAGATTAACGAATTAGAAGTAAACAATTAGTTTTATTGGTTGGTTGATAACTGCTAAATTGTCATAGAACTATAAAATATAATTGTTTTACCCACTTGTCAGCCTCAGCGAAGCAGACAAAGCAGGCTGACAAGCGGGTAAAACAATTCAGTCCATCGATAACTTGCCTACTTTAACTAACTGTTTCGAAATAGATTTATATTTCGTGATTATACAAATCTAATTTTTTTAATTAATAAAATTGCCAAAAAATGCTCTAAATATTAGAGAACTTCCGGAGCTAATGAGACAATTTTTGTAAAATTACGATCACGAAGTTCACGAGCTACAGGACCAAACACTCGTGTACCTCGTGGATTTCCTTCTTTATTGATAACTACAGCAGCATTGTCATCAAAACGAATCGTCATGCCATTCTGACGTCTTAACCCTTTGCAAGTACGCACAATAACGGCCCTTACAATGTCAGATTTTTTTAAAGGCATGTTTGGAATAGCATCTTTGACAACAGCAATAATGATGTCACCAATAGTAGCAGATTGTTTTTGACTTCCGCCTAAAACCCGTATACACATTAATTTTCTCGCGCCACTATTATCAGCAACATTGAGATATGATTGTTGTGTAATCATAATTGATTCTCCCCTCTAAATTATTTTGCTTCTTTTATGAGAAATTGGGTTTTAACTGGCATTTTATAAGCAGCAATTCGCATCGCAGCTCTTGCAACAGTTTCTGAAACACCTTTCATTTCATATAAAATTTTACCTGGTTTCACTACTGCAACCCAATACTCTGGAGATCCTTTTCCAGAACCCATCCGAGTTTCGGCTGGTCTCATTGTCACAGGTTTGTCTGGAAAAATACGAATCCAAAGTTTACCCCCACGACGAGCATATCGAGTCATAGCCCGTCGTCCAGCTTCAATTTGTCGAGAAGTAATCCAACAAGGTTCAAGTGCCTGTAAAGCAAAATCACCAAACGCTATTGTATTTCCTCGAGTAGCTTTTCCTGTCATACGACCACGGTGTTGTTTCCGGTATTTAGTTCTTTTCGGGCTTAGCATAGCCAATTTTACCTCCTCAAATGTTTGTATTTACCAAAGGTGAATACTAATCAAAAACAAATAGTATTTAAAAACAAAACTTTAAAATGTTACTACTTACCCAACTTTGTTAGTAAAACCTTTAAATATCCAAATTTTTATGCCCAGTAATCCATAAATAGTTTTTGCTGTTTTATAACAATAATCAATATCAGCTCGAAGGGTTTGCAAAGGAACACGGCCTTCTCTAACCCATTCGCTTCGTGCAATCTCAGCTCCATTTAAACGACCTGAAATTTGAATTTTTATACCTTTTACACCTGCTCTTTGAGCACGTTGAATTCCTTGCCGAACAACACGGCGAAACGCTACTCTTTTTTCTAATTGTTCCACTAAAACATCACACATAAAAGCTGCTTCTGAATCAGGATTAGCTAGTTTGGTTACATGGATTGCAATTTGTGGAGATTGTTTAGAAAATGTTAAATCTGAATTAACTCCTTGCGACAAATTTTTAGCTGATTTACCTAGCGAAGCTAGGTTAGAGCTTACAATGGTAAGATTTTTTAGACGATATTCTTTTATTTGCTGTTCTAATAATTTTCTTAAATTTTCTAAACTTGTACCATCTTTGCCAACTAAAATTTTTGGTCGAGCAACACGAATTTCGATTTTAATTTGATCTAATTTTCTTTCAATTTGAATATTAGATATTCCAGCATCTACAAATTTTTCTAGAAGAATTTTACGTAAAAAACTATCTTCTACTAATAATTGGGGATATTGACTTGTTTTCACAAACCATTGAGATCTGTGATTTTTTGTAATACCAAGACGAAACCCAAGAGCGTGAATTTTTTGGCCCATATGTTACTCCTCGTAATTTTATCGTTTTGATTTTTTATCACTTTTTATATGGCCTCTAAAAGTTCGAGTTGGAGAAAATTCTCCTAATTTATGGCCTACCATTTGATCTAGAATTAAGATTGGAATATGTTCACGTCCATTATGTACAGCAATTGTATGACCAATCATAATAGGAACGATTGTAGAGGCGCGAGACCAAGTTAATATAACTTTTTTTTGGCCTTGTATATTGAGTTTTTCAATTTTTTTTAACAGATGATCTGCTACAAAAGGACCTTTTTTTAATGAGCGTGTCATAGAATTTTTCCTCTTTGGTTAAAAAATTTTTTATAAATAACAAACAAATCGTTTTTGGAAAAGCGCTACCCACGCTATTTACTGAAAGTAAATAGAAACCTAGTGCCTGTCAGCGAAGCAGGCTGGACAAGTTTGTCTAACTGAGTTTGCGACTAGTCTTTCGTCAACAAAGTAGAGGCTCAGTAAAGACCAGGGCTGAGCGAAGCTCAGCATTGCTTTTATTCAGCTTCTGTCTTTACTCAGTTATAAGTAGCGCTGTCGTCGAAAAACTTGTCGCAGAGGTCTCTATTTACTAGCTTCGCTAGTAAATAGCGTAGAACTAGTAAATAGAGTTAAAAACAAAAATGTTTTTCAATAATCCGAGCTTTTTTACAAACACTAAAAACAAAAAGTAGTTCAAAATTACTTTTTTAGACAAATATATTTAGAAAATAAATTCTACTTTTGATTTTTAAATTGCACTTTTTAAATAAGCATCCGCTAACCTAACCCCTAACCTAGCTTTGATAGGTAATAGTATAAGGTTTTACCCAGAAAGTAAGTTAGGATAAGGTAACAGATAGAAACAAGCAAAACTCGTGTAGTATGATTTTAAAATTCTCGTAGTTGAGTTACGAAATTTATTTGTTTTGTCAGCTTTAATGTAGCGACAATTTTTTTTGTACCTAGCGCGAATTCTTTTGCTAGGTTAAAAAATGTTAATGTTAATAGTAGGCTAGAAATGGGTTACTACGACTACCTTTTCTAACTTATTTTGCGGGTGAAGGCATTTCTATTTACTTTTGGTAAATAGACAGCTAACAGAAAATTTGATTTAAAATTTATTTACGTCTTTTAAGAATTAAACGAGTACTATATTTTTTAAATTTTCGAGTTCGTTGTCCTAATGCTGGACGACCCCAAGGTGTAACAGGATGTGAGCGCCCAATAGGAGCTCTGCCTTCACCACCTCCATGTGGATGATCTACTGGATTCATAACTACACCTCTAACTGTTGGGCGACGCCCAAGCCATCTATTTCGACCTGCTTTTCCTAAAGTTAAATTGCTTACATCAACATTTCCTACTTGACCAATAGTTGCCCAACAATTTTTTGATATTAAGCGAACCTCACCTGATGGTAAACGCAAAGTTACAAATTTACCTTCTTTAGCAACTAATTGAGCTACTGCGCCGGCTGCTTTTGCTAGCTGTCCTCCTGAACCAGGATGTAATTCAATGTTATGAATTTCTGTTCCTAAAGGCATATTGTAAAGAGGTAACGAATTTCCTATTACAATTGGAGCGTCGACATCAGCCACAATAACGTCTCCTAATTGTAATCCACGCGGATAAAGAATATATTTTTTATCTCCATCTTGGTAATGAACTAATGCAATCCGAGCATTTCGGTTTGGGTCGTATTCAATTGTTATAATTTTTGCAGATATACCAATTTTATTACGTCGAAAATCAATTTTTCGGTACAATTTTTTATGCCCACCGCCACGGTGACGACTAGTAATAATACCCCTATTATTACGTCCTTTTGATTGGTGTAACCAATATGTTAAGGATTTTTGAGGTTTCGTACGAGAAATATCATTAAATTCCGAAACAGAGCGGTTGCGGGTCCCTGGCGTATAAGCGCGATAAACGCGAATTCCCATATTTTATATCTCCTTTGCTTTGTATTATAAACTGAATTTGCTAAATGCCTCAAATAATAACTAAAGGTTATTACCTAGCGAAGCTAGGTTAAAAATAGAAATCTATTTAGAAACAGTTAAAAAACTTGTCCCTGCTTAAAGATTGTCGCTGGACAACAAAAAACTTATCGAAGAGCTAGTAAATAGAAAAGTTTTTATCTATTAGAATTTTACAAGTGTGTTATTGATAAAAAGCTGTGTGCTTTACATTTTAAATTTACGCACGTATCACCTTTAATACCCCGTTATTTCACGTTGTTTCTAATATCTATCAGTGGAGCAGGCAAGGTAAACAGTTCATTGTTTTACAAACTTTGTTTGTTTAGAGGATTGGTTTTGAAATGCCATTATTTAATTGTCTGCAAAAAGAGGAATTGATTGACCCGATTTAATAGTAATAATAACACGTTTATAACGCGTACGATAACCTTGTGACAAGCCTAATCTTCTTTTTTTGCGAGGTGGTCTATGAGTATTAACTGCAAGAACTTTGACTTCGAATAATTCTTCAATTAATTTTTTAATTTGCAATTTAGTCAGCCGTAAATCTACGTCAAACGTATACTGATTATTTTCAATTAATCTTACAGATTTTTCTGTTAAAACAGGATATTTTATTAAACTAAGCATCATACGAAATGGTTTAAAAATAAAAATTTATTTTTCTTATATCAGAATTTTTGATATGAAAAAAGCATATTTGTGTTAAACTGCTTCAACATATAGTTAGGTTAATAAGCTTTTTAGTTACTAATACAGTCCTACTTTGTTTTTAACAGTTTGAATAAATGTTTCATACATCAAATTTTTAATTATAAACACATATTTCCTGTTTTTAATTAGTCTTTAGTCAGCTTTACTGAATTAGCGCCAAAACTACTTCGAAACTACTAGTAACTAATTTTTTTGTCAGAAATTTGTTAAGCTATTTCTTCATTTCTTTACTACGATTTATAAAGCCCAGCCTACGTGTCTCTGAGCTTCTAATTTAGCTAAAAACTTGTCCCTGCTTAAAGTAAAGATTGTCGCTGGACAACGAAAAACTTATCGTAGAGCTAATAAATAGAGACATTAGTAGCGCTGGTATACATTATAAAAGGTATTAACAGGTTTTGTAGGTTATGTTAGAATATACGGGCGGTGGTTGGCGTATAGATTAAAAAGAAAAAAATAAAATGACGATGATTTATTTTGGAAAGGAATCTAAATATTATTATACCACATATTAAACTCAAGCATTACCAGAATGGATGGAACACTACGTGCAGTTCGACGCTTTAACCGTTTTAAAATTAAAAGAGTGTTTTGATAGTTATGTTTATTATGCCACGCAACATAAAAAACTATACCGTTAAGCAAAAAAAGGTTTTCTAGTGCTTTTAGAGATTTTCTAAAAAATGACTTGCAAAACGGAAAAGTACGTTTTTTTAATAAATCTATCGTTTTTATTCAAGGTATGACTTTAAAACAGATAGAAAACAATGACACAACTTTTACATAAAATAAAATTACAAACATAAACAACTCTTTAGACTCTTTAGACACTAGTGGTGGAAAACACACCAAGTAAAAGATTCCACTTCGCTGGACAATTTTTTCGTTGACAACGGTAACTGTTTCGAAATCGGAATATATTTTTAACCTAGCGAAGCTAAGTAATAACCTAATGGTATAAGCTGACCTTAATAGGTTTCGCAAAACAACTATAAATAATACAATTTTTGTTTTTTCTCGTGGTATATAAATAGGCCAAAAATAAAAGTAATACAAATACAATTATTATTCGACAGCAGCCATCAGCAGACAGCAACGCACGGTGTTTTCATATAATCTACGCAAGAAAACACAGTCACTGTATTTACTGAGCTGTGCTAGTAACACTTCTGCTTCTAATTCACAAAGTGAATAAAGAAGACTAAGCTGCTTCGCTGAAGCAAATTAGAGCATTTTTAAATAAATTTTTTGCATCTAAATTTGATGTGATTGGTTTACTTCTACTTCATTGAAAATGTAAAATAACATATAAATTACTTTTTATCAAAAAAAAGTTTTTTGGAAAAAAAAAATAAAAAACGGATTAACAATATGAGATGACAAAACAAGCAATTGAACAAACAGGATTAATTCCACGATCTATTATTCGAACCTTTGATCGATTTAGAATCCAATTACTTTCTGGAACTGAAAAATTAGTTATCCAAGAATTTCGTATTTCAAGATATCAAGTTCTTGTATCGGTAAAATGCTTGTTAAGTTTGATTATTTTACCAATACTAATAAATTGTTTATTAAAAAATTTTTTAGTATTGCCTTTAACCACAAACTTTTGGAATACACATCAACAACAAATTTTTTTGAATTCTGATCAACAAAATCGGGCTTTTATTGAACTCTCTCAGTTTGAAGAAAAAATATATTTTGAATTTTTACTAGATAGTTTTAATAAAAATCCAGCCTTTAATAATTCTTTATCTAGTTCAAACGAAGCATCTATCTCCAATCAAGCAAAAAATAAATCACCCTTAAAAACATTATACTCTGACAAATATGCTTTGAACAAATTAATTCGTGAAGATATTCAAAGAAAAACGTCAGAATTAGCTGTTTTTTATAATCAAGAAAGTATTATTGCACTGACTAATTTATTTGGGGATGTTATTACATTTATAATAATTGGTTTTTTAATTATTTGGATGAAACCCCAAATTATTATTTTGCAATCTTTTTTAACTGAATCTATTTATAGCTTAAGCGATACTACTAAATCATTTCTTTTAATTTTAGGCACAGATTTACTTGTAGGGTTTCATTCACCACGAGGTTGGGAAATTTTTTTGGAATTAATACTTCAGCATTTTGGGTTTCCAGAAAACGAAGATTTTATTTTTTTATTTGTAGCTACATTTCCAGTTTTACTAGACACAGTTTTTAAATATTGGATTTTCCGTTATTTAAATCAAATTTCACCTTCCACCGTTGCAACTTACCATAGTATGATTGAATAAATTTTTAAAAGCTGATCTAATTGTCGGTTAATAAATTTTCAAAACGTATAATTTATCGTAGCCCAGCTATTATAAATTTCGTTGGTTAAGGTTACAAACCTACTTCTAGTTCTACTTCTAACTAATTACCTATCGACAAGTTTTTAGCTAGGTTAGAATCTCAATAAAGACATTTCTTCGCTAGTAAGATAAATCAATTTTTCAGCGAAAAACTTGTCGCAGGCAATCAAATTATTATTTTTCACAAATTATAGTTTTTAGAAAAGATTTTTATTTCAGTAAAGGTATATAAAGAAAATTAAATTTATTTTTAAAAAAAACCTTTTCTAATTTGTCTGCCTAGCAAAGCTAGACAATAGCTTTGCTATTGAGCAGAAAATAAAAAAATTTACATTTAAAAAATGTGAACATATATGAAGGTTTCTATTTACCAAAAGGAAATAGGAAATCAAATAGGCAAAAATTTTTACCCAGTGAACTGGCGAAAAGATTGTCGCTAGTTCTAACCTTGTTAACGAAGCAGACAAGGTAAAGGCAAGGGTATTTGGAAGAATAGGAATTATTTTGTTAACGTTTTTAAAAAAATTAAAAAACATAAATTTGTTTTTTTTTACCGTGAATGATGACAAAGCAAGGAATCTATTTTTTCGTATCTGTGCTAGTATTCTTTTAATGTTATTCAAAGGGCTTGTAGCTCAGTGGATTAGAGCTCGTGTCTCCGAAGCGCGGTGTCGAGGGTTCAAATCCCTCCTTGCCCAATTAGTTTTTTCCCAAATTTTTTATAAAACATCTTGAAAATTTTTTACTTTTTAGTAGAATAGTAATATTAGCCTGCTTAACTCAATTGGCAGAGTATCGGTTTTGTAAACCGAAAGTTATCGGTTCGACTCCGATAGCAGGCTTAGTTATACTTTTTTATAATCCAGTTATCCCGTAGGGATAATTGCTGACTTTGTAAGTCGCTAAAGCAAAAATTATATTATTATGCTAGAAAATTTCTAAAACTATCTATTTTTTTATTGAAAATATGTTGTAATAATAGAATAAAAAACTTTTTTAGTTTGGTATTTTACTTTTATTATTCACCTGCTTCGCTGGTGAATTAAAAGCAAAGACCAGTAATGTAACCTAACTGGCAGCGAAACAAAAACTTTGTTTATCAGCGAAGTAGTGGCTGGTAGCCTTCTAATGTACTTTTAATTAACCTTTGCAGTGCGAAAGAGTTAAAACAAGTCAATGAGTAGAGAATTGTCTTCAGTCTTTCTGAAATTGAGGTGTCCACAAAGTAAGCTGGTCAATAGCCAATAAATTTGAAAAACATTCTACCTTTACTTTCTTAGCCTTAATTTTGACTGCTGACCTTGCCGGCTGATAAAACTATTGTTTATTATTGAGTGACAAGGTTATCACTGCTGTTTTTATGAAATAAAAACAACAGAAAAAGCTGAAGTTTTTTTTTGCTAAAATAGACTTTAAAGATTTTTTATTTAGCGGCTGACAAAGTCAGCAATCAAAGTTATTACCTAGTGACAAGTTTTTAGCTAGGTTATAAATAGGAATCTATTTATAGTAAAAAAAGCAGAATTTAAAAATATTTTATTTTAAATCAAATTAATTTTCTTCTAAGGAAACTTGTAAAAATTTAGCTAACTCAGCTGCTTGTGTTTCAATTTCTTCTAAAGTCATTGGTTGTCCTATACGAGTTAATGGTATATCTCGTTTTCCTTTTACTCTAATATAAATTGTACGTCGAGGATTTAATCCCTCTTTTAATTCTACTCTAATAGCTTCAACGTCTTTAATTGAGTACAATAAATCAATACGACGATTTTTTCCTGGAAAACCCCATCGAAAAATACGTACAATTCCATCTTTTTTATTAAACTCATTAAACCCCCCACCAACACTCCAAAATAAAGTTAACCATAAAAAAATACTAAAAAATAAACCCAAAATTCCATAAAAGCACATAACTAAACCTTGTGGAAAAAAAAGAATATCTTTCGACTGAATAAATGGAAACAAATCAAGTTGCAAATAACTCGAAAGACCTGTTAATAAAAAACCAAAAGCACCCAAAAAAATAATAGATGCCCACCAATAATTACTAAATCTTCGAGAACCTACTACAATATAACGACGAATTAAATCAGATTCTTGAATTTCGTACGAATCAACCATATTTATTTTTAATTTTATTCAACAATTTTTATATAAGTTTTGCTTTTCTGTTTTTTTGATCCGCCTGTTATAAAAGCAGATTGCCAGCTAAACAAAAAAAGAAAAGCAAAAAAAGCTGAAACTGTGTTTTTAGCTTTTCCTCACCCAGTGGTTTCACGAAATAGATTTCTATTTCGAAACATTGATCATTGTTTTTACTGAGCGACAGAGCTGACAGACGCTCAATTAGAAGTAGAGTTAGTAAATAGACTGGCTAAAAGATTGTTGCTAGTTTTAAACCCAGCCTTCTACTTCATTGACAAAGTAGGGGCTGGGCTACTTTGTGTTTATCCAGCGACAGCTCTGCGACTAGTTTTTCGCTGACAAACGCTTGGTTAGGTTTCACGAAATAGGTTTCGAAATAGAAAAAATCTATTTCGCAATCTATTTCGAAACAGTTACTAGCTTTGCTAGTAAATAGCGTAAAAGCAAAGTTAAACCATTCATCAGTTTTCAGCAAAAAAATTGGTTCTGAAAACTGATGAATGCTAATCTTCTTTAATATTTTAATTTTTCCTCATAATATAAATTATGAATTTGGATTTAAATCGAATCGTTCTTTAAGTCGTGTTGCTTTTCCAATACGATTTCGTAAATAATATAATTTCGCTTTTCTAATTTTAGCTCGACGTACGATTTCAATTGCTTGAATCCAAGGAGAATGGATAGCAAAAATTCTTTCAACTCCAATACCTTGAAAAATTTTTCTCACTGTAATAGTTGTACTTACACCAGCTCGATGTTGAGCAATAACTATTCCTTCATATGGTTGAACTCGTTGTTTATTTCCTTCTTGAATTAATACACCAACTTTAACTGTGTCACCAACACAAATTTTTGGAAGATTTGTTTTTAATTGAGTTTGTTCAATATCAAGTATAAGATTGTTTAGTTTCATTTTGCTTAAATTTTATAATACGTTTGTTTACTATTGAATATCAGATTGTTTTGTTTTATTTTGCTTGAATTTTATGTTTTGTTGGCTTTATTAATAAAATTAATTAGCAGCCCAGATTTAGTCATTAAGCGATTTTATCAGTATTTAAACTAATGTTTCAAAAAAATTGTAAATATAATTTTTTAATTTATACCTTGCTTAATCTTCTAGAGCTAAATGAGTTTATTACCTTGTCTAACTGAGCCTGCGACTAGTCTGTCGCAGGCTCAGTTAGACCAGTTTTTCCAACGAAGTAGACGCGACAATCTTTTAGCAGACGCTAGGTTATAAATAGATTTTGATACCTCTATTTACCAAAGGTAAATAGAAACAGTTCAAAACATTTACCAACTAAAAACTACGCTTTTAGTATATAAAAATCTAGTTTTTATATACTAAAGCTAAACTTATCAAATTTATAAATAATTTTAAAAAATTATTATTGCAGAATAGCAGAAACAACTCCAGCGCCTACTGTACGCCCACCTTCGCGAATAGCAAATCGCATACCTTTTTCAATAGCAATAGGCTGGATAAGCTCTACAATCATTTTAATACGATCACCAGGCATTACCATTTGAGTGTCACTATCATCATCTGCGCGGAATGATTCAATTTTTCCAGTTACATCTGTTGTACGAACATAAAATTGAGGACGATATCCTGAGAAAAATGGAGTGTGACGACCGCCTTCTTCTTTTGTTAAAACATATACTTGTGATTCAAATTTTGTATGTGGTGTAATAGTGCCTGGTTTTGCTAAAACCATACCTCTTTCAATGTCAATTTTTTGAATACCACGAAGTAAAACTCCTACATTGTCACCAGCAACACTTTCGTCTAATGTTTTTTGGAACATTTCTAAACCAGTTACAGTAGTAGTTCTTGTTTCTCTTAAACCAACAAGTTCGATTGATTCTCCAACTTTCACACTTCCTCTTTCAACTCGCCCTGTTGCTACAGTACCGCGCCCAGTAATTGAAAATACATCTTCAACTGCCATTAAAAAAGCTTTATCTGTATCTCTTTCTGGAGTTGGAATATAAGTATCTACTTGATCCATAAGATCATAAATTTTATCTACCCATTTATTATCTTTTCGCTGAGTTTGTGGATTTTCTGTTAAAGCTTCTAATGCTAACAGAGCAGATCCCGCAACAATAGGAATTTCATCACCAGGAAATTCATAATTATCTAAAGTTTCTCGAACTTCTAATTCCACTAGTTCTAGAAGTTCTTCATCATCAACTTGATCTTCTTTATTTAAAAATACAACAATATTAGGTACACCAACTTGTTTTGCTAATAAAATATGTTCTTTAGTTTGAGGCATCGGGCCATCTGCACCAGACACTACAAGAATAGCACCATCCATTTGTGCAGCACCAGTAATCATATTTTTTACATAATCTGCATGGCCCGGACAATCTACATGTGCATAATGTCGATTTTCAGTTTCATATTCTACGTGAGCAGTATTAATTGTAATTCCTCTTGCTTTTTCTTCTGGCGCTGAATCAATATCAGCATATTTTCTTCCTTTCCCACCCCCGCAAGCTGCTAATGCCATAGTAATTGCAGCTGTTAAAGTAGTTTTTCCATGATCAACATGACCAATTGTTCCAATATTTACATGCGGTTTTTTACGTTCAAATTTTTCACGTGCCATAATTGTTTTCTTCCTAAGTATTAGAAAAATTTCTTTTATATAGATATTTGATTTTCATTTAAGACTAATCGTTCAACCTTTTTAATTTAAAATCTTATTTAATTTTAAACTAAAAAACCAATTTTATAAGACATTCTAGGTTTCTGCCAGCTTCGCTGGCAGTAATAAAAATAATATTTTTCTTACTATTTACTCGGCAAAACTACGTTTTGCAGGGTAAATAGAAACCTAAACTTTTATTAGTTTTGTTAGTGGGTGCTAAAATCTATCCGTTAAAAAAGGCAAGGTAGCTAAAAGCTGACGAAGCAATTTGCTAATTAGGAGCGAGTAAATCTAGGTCTACTTGCATTATTAATTAAGTTAATTACAAGGAATGCGAAATATTACTTCACATACTAAAGTCTGCCAAACTATTTCCCTTTGATAAATGTTTCGAAATAGAAACATAAAAAAAAACGAATGTAAATTTGTGATTTAGATAAGTCTTTTTGATAAGGCGCTTATTGAGTTTGTGTGTTAAAGTAGTAATTTTTTAGTTTTTTGCTTTGCTAGAAATAGAATTTCTATTTTGTTTTATACTGGACATAACAAAAACTTTTTTACTGATTAAAAACGATATTTTGCAAAAGCTTTATTTGCTTCAGCCATTTTTTGAATTTCATCTCGTTTACGAATAGCATTTCCCATATTTTTAGACGCATCTAAAAATTCATTGCTTAATTTTGAAATCATATTACGTCCAGAACGACTTCTGCAAGAAGATAAAATCCAGCGAATTGCAAGTGCTGTTCCCCGTTCAGGTGTAACTTCTAAAGGTACTTGATATGTAGAACCTCCTAAACGTCTTGCTTTTACTTCAACTAAGGGTGTTGCATTACGCACAGCTTGTTCAATGATTTTAACTGGATCTTGTTGTGTGTTTTCGCCAATTTGCTTCATAGATTCATAAAACATTCTATAAGCTAATGATTTTTTTCCTTTTTTCATAAGATGGTTTACAATCATATGAACTAAATGACTATCGTAGACTGGGTCTGGAGATAAAAAGCGTTTTTTAGGTGTCCGTCGTCGAGACATTTAATTTTAACCTCCATTTTTTAGTGAATTTAACACGGAAAGGAGAAATAAAAATAATATTTTTATTTCTAAATCCCAACCTGCTTTTTTATTTAACTTTGATAACTGTTTCAAGCTGTTTCTCGAAATAAATTACTATTTCGAAACAGTTACTTTTGGTTACTTTTGCTTATAATCTACTAATAAATCTTCGATTTATAAGTAGATTAGATGATTAGCAGACAGCGAAAAGATTGTCGCTGTCTGTTGATGGTAAATAGAAGTTTCAAAACCTATCTGCTTCGCTGACAAACGAAGTTTCTGTCAACGAAGTAGCGCAGCCGGCCCTAGCTTCGGTTTTTATAAACAAAATTTATAAAAACAAGCCCACTTTTATCTGTTATTTACAAAGTGGATTAAACAATCTTTTCGTAGAGAAAAGTAAAATCAAAGTGCAGAGAGCTACCTAGTTTTTTACCTTTGTCAACGACAAACTTGTCCAGCGAAGCAGGCACTAGAAGTAATTGTTGTTTTACAAACTTTATTTATTTTTTATTTTGGTCGTTTTACCCCATATTTTGAACGACCTTGAACCCTATTTTTTACACCTGCAGTGTCTAATGTGCCCCGAACAATATGATATCTTACCCCTGGCAAATCCTTTACTCGACCGCCACGTACTAAAACAACAGAATGTTCTTGAAGATTGTGACCAATACCCCCGATATAAGCCGTAACTTCGAAACCTGAAGTTAACCGAACACGAGCCACTTTTCGTAAGGCCGAATTTGGTTTTTTTGGAGTAGTTGTATAAACTCTAGTGCACACACCTCGTTTTTGCGGGCAAAATTGAAGAGCTGGTGATTTTGTTTTTTTAGAAATATTTTTTCTTGCGAATCGAACTAATTGTTGAATAGTAGGCATACTAGTTTTTTATTTTTATTATAAAAATTTTTCTTCATTTCTATTTATTTCACCCAGCTTTCTTTATTCACAAAGTGAGTTAAAAGCAGAAACAAACGAAGTTTCTGTTTTTATCAACAAAGCTCAGTTAGGTTTCTATTTACCTTTGGTAAATAGAAAAACTTGTCGTAGCGCTTTTGTTTTCAGCAAAACTTAAAACAATGACTGGGATAATTCAATTTAATTCCATCTTTAGCTGCAGCGAAGCAGACAAATCTATTTTAAATTTTTAAAATTATTAAAAATTATAACATACAACAAACATCTCGACAAATACTTATTTTAAGTTTTTATCAAACTTAAAAATATACAAAATGCGGGTTTTAATATATATATATCCTGTTTAAACTTACACTTATATTTACCATTGCTTCGCTAGTAAATCGAGCTTCAAAACAAAAATTGTGAAGTCTCTGAAAAGAAATTTAATAATAAAAATATTAATCTATATAATTTTGTTTCGAATAAAATTTTAAAGATATTCATTATTTTAGAGTATTCTAACCTATCTCGCTGTTTTTTATTTAGAGTAAGTTATCGAAAAACTGTGAAACTATTTACCTTCAGCGAAGCAGAAGATAAATGTTTATAAATAGAAATCTATTTCGTAAAACCTGAGCGAAACTCCGGCGAAAAATTTGTTGCAAAGAACTAACCATTGTATTAACCAAAATATTATTCGTATAAAATGAAAATAGTATTAAAACTATATCAGTATTTCTAAAAAATGACTGCATGTTTCTAAACAATCATTTTATTTTTTTCCAAAAATAATTACTAAACTAATTTTGCGAAATAATTCACGGCGTAAACAAAACACGCCGTCAATTATTCTTTATTATGATTTAAAATGAAAAAACTAAAGGATCGGGAAAAAAGCGGTTTATTTCAATTAATAAACCTGCGGTAAATGTAAACCAAATTAAAGCTACAACTGGCGCGGTCGAAAGATAGGTAGTAAAATATTTCATTAAAATAATCCTCTTTTGAATTAATTTTTTAATTTTATTGCTTATAAACTTTTAGTTTCGCGAAAAGCTTTTATAAACTAAGTTTATTATTGCTTTGTTTACAGATTTTATAAATCTATGCTAAATAAGCAAAGCTCATTTAAATCTGCTTTCGGTAGATGATTTATTAACAATGTGTTCGTTTCGCTTACTTTTCATGCAACGGCAATCTTAAAACTGAATAAAAGTCCTAACTAATTAGAAGTAGACATTGACTGAAGCATTTACAAGAATGCTAATCATTTGTAGAGCTTTTATAACTGATGTACAAACAGTTCATAGAAGGTTTCACGAAATAGGAATCGCTCGAAATAGAGAAATCTATTTCGAGAAACAGTTCCTTTACTGAACCATTATTCACTTATTCACTTTGTGAATAAGTGAATTAAGACTAGTTTTTCGCTGGCTCAGTTAGAAGCAGACAGTTATCATTATCTTTATCAACGAAGTAGAAGAGCGTCGCTCAGTTAGAAGTAGAGCTAGTAAATAGTATTAAATCTTTATTTTTTGCAATAATATAAATCAACTATTTTTATTTTTATTTTGCTTTAAAATATTTAAGTTTTTAAACGTTTCAAAACATATAAAAATTTTATAACAATTGTATATTTTATTATATAACTAAAAAAATAAAGAAGCTATTTTTTTAAATAAAAATATTAAAAATATACTTGCATTACTGATCTTGAAAATGTAAATTTCAGATAGGTAATTTATCGGGATGTAGCGCAGTTTGGTAGCGCTCCTGTTTTGGGAACAGGAGGTCGCAGGTTCGAATCCTGTCATCCCGATTGAGAAATAACATTACAGTTTCTATATTTCTATATTAGTTATATAGGCTAAACTAGTAAACACCGTGTAGTTATTTTATTTACCTTTGGTAAATAGAAACCGCAATAAAAGTATCTCTTTAATTTTACAATTATTCGTGAATACTACTTTGTTAAATAAATAAACTGTTTTTATAAATTAAATTTTTAATGTTCTGTTTTTTATTTACTGAAAATAAATGTTTCCAAATAGAAATTTATTTCTAACCCATTTCTAGCGCCTGCTTCGCCGGACAGATTTGTCGTTGACAAAGGTAAGATACCTCTCATGAAATGGTTCTGCCACCTTGTCATTTGCAAAATAAATTACAAATTGAATAAAGTTCAAGTACAAACAAATGTTTGTCTTAAATTTTTCACTTTAGATAAGCTTATAATAAAATCAAGTTTACTAGCGCTCTTAGTTCAGTTGGTAGAACGTAGGTTTCCAAAACCTAATGTCGTGGGTTCAAGTCCTACAGGGCGTGAAAATTTTTACATTCTAGATTTTTATCATCGAGCATAAATTCAATTTATGTCGATTGTTAGAAAATTCTCTATTTACTTTTAGTAACTGTCTGCTTCGCTGGAAATAGAAATATATTTTTAACTATTTACTGAAAGTAAATAGAAACCGAGCGCCTGTCAGCGAAGCAGGCTACAACCGGTTTGGTAAGAAATTTGATTTCAAGGCGGCTCTGACAGAAATGTTAATAAAAATAATAATTTTATTTATTTTATACATTTAAAAAGAAATTTATAAATATTGTGACATTAAATTATGAATTTTGCTTTGCTTACCTTTTGTGCTTCGCAGATAAGGTAAGCAAAGCAAATTAAAAAGCAATACGTAGTTAGTTCTAAACTTCAACAAGTGATTTACTTTATTTTTAATTATTTTTAACAAAAAAGTTTGCATAAAGTTAAAAGTTGATAATTTTTAATTTTAAAAATTTATTTTCTTGTTGTTCAAATTAAAAAAAAACGCTTTTAAAAAGTATTAAAACTTTAACGAAAGCTACAATACTTGGTTATTTCTCCAAATATAAAAAAATCAAAAATTAAATTCTTAAAAAGAAGTTGATTGACTTTTATTTATAAATGGAAGTAAACCTATCATTCGAGCATTTTTTATAGCTTTTGTTATATGACGTTGCTGTTTGGCGGTTAATCCATTAATTCGTCGTGGTAGAATTTTTCCTTCAGCCGTTATAAATTTTCTTAATAAAACAAGATTTTTATAATCAATTGTTCCTTGAAATGAAACAAGTTTAGATTGAGATTTACGCTGAAGAACAGGAATTACACGTTGTTGTTGTATTGATTTAGTTTTTCTTGTACGATTAGAAAAAGTCATAAAAACCTCGCAAATTAAAATAGTAGTAATGAAATTTTAGCCTTAACAAACAAAGTTTGTAATAGCTGGGTTGCAATTCATGGTGTTTATATTTACAAACATAAAGCCTTAATTATTATTAAGGTTTTTAATTTGGTTAATTAAGTGTAGTTAGATTTCCCGAACTGTTTCTATTTACCAATGGTAAATAGAGGTTTTGAAACCTCACGAAATAAATTCTTATTTCGAAACAGTTACTTTTGGTAAATGCTGCTTCGCTGACAAACGAAGTTTGTTAGAACACAGTTTCTAATTTAAAGATTGAATTAGTTGATGAAATGCATTTTGATCGCGAATTGCTAATTGGGATAAAATTTTTCTATTTAAAAACATGTTTGATTTTTTTAATATATGTAGGAATTCACTATAATTTAACCCATATAACCGAACAGCAGCGTTCATCCTTGCAATCCAAAGTCGTCTAAATTCACGTTTTCTTTGATTACGATCTCTGTAAGAATATTTAAGTGCTTTTATTTTTTTTTGATTTGCATCTCGAAATAAAATCGAAGACGATCCGCGAAAACCACTTGTTATTTTTAACACTTTTTTTCTTTTTTTACGGGCAACATTACCTCGTTTTACTCGGGTCATTTGCTTTTACCTCCTTCAAATTAGAATATAAATTTTTAAAAAATTTAGAATAGACTCCCAGCCTCTGCGACAAGTTTTTCGCTGCCAAAGCAAGTTTTTGTCAACAAAAGACTTTTTACTGTCTTTACTGAGCCAGCTTCGCTGGCTCAGTTAAAAGTAGAGCTGATCGAAGATTTCTCCAAATAGATTTTTGGCGCTACGACAAGTTTTTCGATTGCCAACGAAAAACTTGTCGTAGCGCTGCCGGCTGGGTTACAGACAAAGTCAGCAGTCAAATTAGTTCATAAAATAAAAAAATATTAACTATCCAATGATAGAGTAGCGAGGTTCGTCTTAAAAGAACTTTTTTTTTCGCTACTTTTAATTTTTTTGTAATACTCCTAATGAATATGAACCAATATAGTTGTAAACTACAACTGTTTTTTTTAAATAGTGATTGTAAATATATCAAATTACTAAAATTTATTTTGTATATTTATAATATAGTTTAATCTATATGAAACCAAAAATCAAAGTCATTTTTTTAGTATTTAAAAAGCTAGTTAATTTTGTATAAAATTAGCATGGACTATTTTTAGTAAAAAGATTATCACTGAAAACTCACACATATTCTAATTCTAACCTAGCGTCTGCTTCGCTGTCGCCACGTAAACACGAAGTAAAGTTACACCCTCTTTATTCACTTATTCACTTTATGAATTAGTGAATTAAAAGTAGCCTAGCTTGAGCCAAACAGGCAAACTTGTGTTGTTAAGACTGGGTTAGAACTAGCGACAATCTTTTCTATTTACCTTCATCGAAGCTGAAGGTAAATGTTTATAAATAGGAATTTATTTCTAACTTAGCGTCTGCTAAAAGATTGTCGCGTCTACTTCGTTGGAAAAACTTGTCTAACTGAGCCTGCGACTAGTCTGGCGCTGGCTCAATAAAGGTAATAACCTTAATAAATTGTAGATTTATAAAGGTCAGCATTTAGTATTAAAAAATTTTTCACATTTTTTACCCCCAGGGGAAGTCGAATCCCCGTTTCCTCCGTGAAAGGGAGATGTCCTGGGCCTCTAGACGATGGGGGCTTTTACTTAAAAAAATATAATAATTTATGTTGGTCAATATGTCAATACTGTGTTTCAGTCGAAAATACTTTTCTGTCTAAAAAATATATTAAAAATAGCGGGAGCAGGATTCGAACCTGCGACCTTAAGATTATGAGCCTCACGAGCTACCAGACTGCTCTATCCCGCAATATTTTATTTCATTTAGCTTAGCATAAATAAAGTATTTTTCAAAATAAAGCATGTAGCACATGTTTAAAGACCCGAGTTTTACTTTTATTGTATCACCTTTTTTTTAATTTTTTAGTAAAAATAAACTTAACAAGTTTATTTTTACTAAAAAATTAAAAAAAAGTTATATGTATGCAAGTACAGAGTTAAAGGTCTTTAAACACTTTGTCTGGTAGTATAACCCAGCCTGCTAGTCGGTCTTTCTGAGCTTCGTTCAGTTACAACTCGCGGTGACAAAAATTTTAGTAGAAACAGACGAAGTTTAGTTAGAATAAAGCTTTTTGTCAGCGCTACGACTAGTTTTTCGTTGGCAGAGGCATCATTAAATTTACCAGCTTGATTTTGTAATTCCCGGTAAAAGTCCTTCATGGGCCATTTCACGTAATACATGACGAGACAGACCAAAATCTCGAAAAAAGCCTTTGGGTCTGCCTGTAACAAGACAACGATGATGAAGTCGAACGGCGCTACTATTACGAGGAAGGCTTTGTAGTTTTCTTTGAATATTTAATTTTTCTTCTAAAAAAGAAGCTTCTTTAATTTGTATTTTTAAATTATGACGCTTTTGCGAGTATTTAATTACTAAATTTTGGCGCTTTTTTTCGCGCTGAATCATACTTTTTTTAGCCATACAGAAATTTTTATTTAAAAAATATATTGAGAATTTTTAATTTTTTACAAATTATAAAAAACGGATAGTTTTAAATTTTATATTTAGTTAGTGTTAAAAATAATTCTGCTTTTCAGTCGATTAAAAATAAAGTTTTCTTGATTTCTAACTATATTTATTTGTTATTAACTTCAATAAGTAAAAGAAACTTTAAAACTAAACACTTATTAAAAACTATTTTTAAATCTTTATATTAAGAATACATTTTAATATAGTTTAAAGCAAGTTGTAAAAATAGTTTTTTAAGTCAAAAATCAATTATTTTAAGACTATTCAAAATCACTTATATTCTTAACATATCTAATAAATCGTTGATTTATAAAGCCTTTGCTACTATTTCTCGATTGACAACGAAAAACTTGTTTTAATTCACTTATTCACTTAGTGAATAAGTGAATAATGCCTTCTACTTCTAACCCTGCAAAACTACGTTTGGTAAAGACGACAGATTAGTCTTAATTCACTTAGTCACTTAGTGAATAAGTGAATAATGGCTGGCAGCTACTAGGAATCTATTTCGGCTGAGCAAAGCTCCGGCTGAGCAAAGCTCCGGTCTACTCCGCTAACAGAGAAGTAGAAACATAAGCTGTTGTATATTCATTACGCACCAACCTGTTCTTTTGCAGCGTACATCACTTCAACAGTAATTTCATTAATATTTTTTTCTCGAGCAAATTTTTCAGTATTTCTTTTAATTTTGCCGCGAACAAAACCTGGAATTTTATTTAATTCCGCTAAACCATCAGGAGCCCAATTTAAATTTGAATCAGTAGACAAAGATTTTGTTATAACTTCTTTTGTATCATGACCACCAAAAATTTCTAAAAGATGATCTTCCATTCCTAACGTAAAAGAATTATAAACTAAATCTGCAATTTGGTTTGTTCCCTCGTACCCTAAAAAAGGACGATATCCAAGAGGAAAATTTTGAATATGCACTGGAGCAGAAATAACTCCACAAGGAATATCTAAACGTTTTCCAATATGTCTTTCCATTTGAGTTCCAAAAATAGCAGATGGTTCAATTCGTGCAATCATATCACCAACTTGCGTATGATCATCTGTAATTAATACTTCGTCACAAAAACCTTGAACTTGTTCTCTAAACCAATCAGCGTCATGCTTACAATATGTTCCTGCGCACGAAACTCTAATTCCCATTTCGCGAGCTAAAATTTTTGTCATGGAAGCTGCATGTGTTGCGTCACCAAAAACAACTGCTTTTTTTCCAGTTAAATTTTGACAATCAATTGATCGAGAAAACCAGGCAGCTTGTGAAACAAAGCGAGTTTGCTGATCAATATATGTTTCAAAGTTAATAATTGAATTATAATTTTGAACTTGTAAAATGTGTTGAATTTCGCGAATACAATCAGCCGTATCGACCACACCCATTGGTGTAATAGAAACAAAAGGCATATTAAATTCTTTTTCGAGATACTGTGCAGCCATTAAACCAACTTCACGATATGGAATAAAATTAAACCATGCTTTTGTTAAATTTCTTAAATTTGTTACCGAACCCCCTTCTGGAATAACTTCGTTAACTTCGATTCCTAAATCATTTAATAATCTTTTTAATTCCCGTGCATCATGTTGATTATGAAACCCTAACGTAAAAATTCCTATAATATTGGCTGATGGTTTGAATGTTTTATTTGTATTTAAAGTGTTTTGTTTTTTTGCTTTTTCAAGGTAAAAACGAACAATTTGTTCCAGAGTACGATCTGCAGCTTGTAATTCATTTACTCGATAATGATTTACATCCGCTAAAATAACATCAGACTGAGATTCTAGAGACGCTCGATCTACAAAATTTTGTAAATCTTCTTGTAAAATACTAGAAGTACAAGTTGGCGTTAAAACAATTAAATCTGGGCGCTCTTCTTTATCTTTTCGAGTAATATTTTCTACTACTTTTTCTTGTGAACCCCGTGCCAATACATGGCGATCGACAATACTAGCAGTTACAGGTGTAAAATCTCTTTCCCGTTCTAACATTGAACGCATTACATTAAAATAGTCGTCTCCTAACGGTGCGTGCATAATTGCGTGAACATTTTTAAATGAACTAGCCACGCGAAGTGTACCAATATGTGCTGGCCCCGCATACATCCAATATGCTAATTTCATGTGTTATTCTCCAAATTTAAAAACTTTCCATAATTTTTTTGTGCCCTTGCTCTCATAAATTAAATTATAAAGTAGTGTAACCCAGCCTCTGCTTCGCTGCCAAACGAAGTTTGTAACGGCTGGGCGTAAGTTTTTTAAAACTTTGTTTAAACAAACTTAAACGAAATCTACATTTTAGAATGAAAATTTTTAGAATGAGCTCTTTTAAAATTTATATAAATATTTTCAAGGTTTAATGCAAATATTTTAATTTCATGCAAGCTCAACGATTTTTTAATCAACACTTACAATTTGAGTAGTTAAATTTTTATTTTGTCATAAAAATTTTAATAAAAACATGTTATTACTAATATATTTATTTGTTATTTTAATACATGACTTTTTATAATTGTGCAAACATTCTTTAGTTTTCAAAACTAATAAAAAGTTATCGTTTTAAGTGTTACTAGTAACTTTGCTAATTATCAGCATAATCTCAGCTTACAGTGCTACTTCGTTGACAGAGGCTTGGTTACAATACTAAAAATTTTTTTTAACAAACTTTATTTGTAACTTTGTAACAGTGTAGCCCAGCTATTACAAACGAAGTTTTTACTTCGCTGAGGCTAGGGGCCAATTTTATTTATTTTTATAAATGCTCTTTTTAAAGCAAAGCTTTGATGTTTAATTGAAAAAAATGAATTATAAAATTTTAATTTTTTAGTTTAATGTGTTTAAAATGCTTATGATAGTATATTGTAATGACTTATGTTAAGATTTAAATAAAAATAAACAATAATAGAATAAAATTTACTCTGTAAGTTGTCACCAAAACAGTTAATTAATAAAAAGAATGCTAAGTATTATTTCGCATCCCTACGGTATGTACTTTTTTATTAAAAGAGTGAATAGAATTTGGAGTCAACAAAACAGGCTAACAAAACCAATAAATAAGATAAATGAGGCAGTTCTGTTTTTATTATTACTTAAATAAATGATCGTGTTTACTTAACCTTTGCTCTACTTGATGAAAGCAAGTAGAGCAAAGGTTAAATTAGAAGTAGAGCTGACAGAAGTAAATACCCATTTCTGGCTTACTTTTTATTTAATTTTGCTGAAGCCAATAAATTTAAAAATCTTGATTTTAAATAAAGGTACTTTATATTAAAATAAAAATATACTTCATAACACTCATTCAAATAGTGAGATGCTTGTTTATACGTTTATAAATTTTTTATCAAATCTTTTAAACTTGGTTTCTCTTATACTTCGTTGACAAAGCAGTTGTTAAAAAATTTAGAAGGCTGTAACCCAGCTACAGCAAAGCAGTTTAGGCCGGGCTGCTTTGCTGTAGCTTTGCTCTTGGATCTATTTTCAATAAATTTTTTGTAAAAAGCGTCTAACCAACAAAAAGTTACTTTATATAAATTTGATTTCATGAAATGTTTATTTATATAAATTGTTATCTATATAAGATAAGCTATTTGGTGGTTTGAAATGTTACAAACTATTTTTTAAATAGGTTGTTATACGATTCAATTTTTGTTTTATTAAAAACTAATTCGACATTTTTCGATTTATTAAATTTCAAAATATTAATATTTTGCTTTTTTTTTGAAGATAAAAATCGTAGTTTAAAAATTTACTTTATAGATTTTAAGTTTTTTGGTTTTCTTTAAAACAATTTTTTACTTTGCCTAAAAAAATAAATTGAGGTAAAACGTAGTTAAAAAATAAAACTAAAAACGTAAAAATTTCTTATTTTTACTAGTTTTCCGCACACTCTGGGTAAAGCAAGTAATGGTTCTACTATCAACTAAATCCATAGTAAAAGTATTATTAAAAGTTAATTTAAACTGGTAGCGCCTTTATTTATAAGCATTAGGTGCTTCTAGCCTTTTTTATTTAGTTTTGCTAAAGATTTTTATTTACCAAAGGTAAAATAGAAACAGTTCGAATTAGGTTAGGAATGAGGTTAGCGGATAATTTGAATTTTAGTCATTCCCTAGAAAATTTTAAATAAGCACTGACAGGAGTATTCGCCTTACTTCACCCACTAAATAAGTTAGTTGCGATATTTTCCTTATTTCCTTATACATAAAAATGTAAATAATGCTTATTTACAAAAAATTTTGGTGTGTTAAGCTTTAAAAATAATGTTTTATTGTTCGCTTCGTTTAAAATTTAGATTTCGACTTATGGTTTCATATATCAATATATATCTATTTCTATTTACCAAAGGTAAATAGAAACCGATAGATAATTTGTTTTATCACATAATGATAAAATCAATAATGTTATGTTTATTCACTATTATTGAAGTTTGTAGTTGTTATTAACAATTACTTATAAATTGTTTACACACTATTTTCAAGGAGATGTATAGTAGCTATGATGTTTTTACTTGCAAAATTACCTGAAGCTTACGCACCGTTTGACCCTATTGTAGATGTATTACCAGTTATTCCTGTTCTTTTTATATTGTTAGCATTTGTTTGGCAAGCATCAGTTAGTTTTAGATAAGTTTTTTATTTTTTTAAACGTTTTTAATATTCGCATATAGAGTTTCGTAATTGTACTATTTTCAAGAAACTAAAAAATAAAAATATTTTATAAAACAAATCTTCAATTAACATTTTTTCTCACCTCACTAGTTTTTTATACTCGTATTTCCAGCCGGCGGCGAAGCAGAAACTTTGTTTGTCTGTTTCGCTGAGGCTGGGTTACAGTAATTTTAGATTTTTAGTCAAATTACTGATTTTGCAAAATGTCCATTTTGTCAATTTAAGCTATGTTTGGTTAATAATCTAGATAACACGAGGTAGTAATACCACCCTAAAAGCTTCTTTACTCCTAATTTCACTAGTTTTACTAGAAACAAAAAAAATTTACTTTATAAAAAAAAAACACAAAATATATTATTATTTTTAAATTTAAATTTGAAAACAATAATATTTAATTAATTTTAGATTTTAGCAGATTTAATAGATACAAATCAATTTTTCTAAATCTAAATATTTTATTATTTAGGAGACGTATATAATGAATTTAGAAATTTTTTTCCAATTAGCATCACTTATTTTTATTTTATCAGCAGGGCCACTCGTGATTATTTTATTAGCGAGTCGTGGGGGAAATCTTTAATTATACTCACCCAGCCACTATCTTTACTGAGCTTCTAACCTAGCTCACAACTTGTCGCTAACTGATCGGAGATTTCTCGTTAGCTTCGCTAGAAATATATTTCGAGAAACAGTAGTAGCGCTGTCATTACAAACTTCGTTTGTTAGGGCTACGCCCCAAGGTTTTTATTTATCAAAGGTAAATAGAATTGTGCGTTATAGCTGCGCTATAAACTAGTCGATATTTTATTGACTAGTACAAATAATGAAAAATTAATTTATTTATTAACTTAAAATTGTTAAAACACGTTTGGTGCACGTAAAAAAAATCCATTTTAAAAATTTAACCCAAGTGGCTTGACTATAAGTTAAATACTTCACTTTGTTTTTCCATATTTGGCTACTGACTTTGTCAGTCGACAAAGTAAACTAAGTACAGTGCTATTTTACAAATACACGTAAAATTATACTTATTACACCAATTAGTATAATAGTATACATCTAACGAAAGAAAGCAAAGCTTTCCATTCTCACATAATTTTTTAGAAAGGACAAATCAAAATTTATGGCAATTTCTGATAGTCAAATCTTTACTGCGCTTTTTACTGCATTAATAACAGGTATCCTTGCTGTTCGTCTTGGAATTGCACTTTATAAATAGTTTCCAAATATTGAGATATAACCATTTAGCGAACGAAATTTATCTGTTTCGCGGAGACTAAATGGTTATACCTCAATATTACTAAAATACTACATAATAATTATTACTTAATAACGTAAATGTGGGTTTTTACCAATACTGTCTGCATAAAGTAAAATAAAAAATACACATTACATTATTTTTATTAAACGTTCTATTTTAGTAAAAAAATAACAAAATATCATAACCGAAATTATATCAATTTTATCTTTACCCAACCTCTACTTCGTAACCGAAAAACTTGTGGTAGAGTTGGATTAAAAAATATTCACTATCACGAAATAGAAATCTCTTTCGAAACAGTTATAATTATGTTAATTTTTGCCAAGAACCAGACTTGAACTGGTGACACGAGGATTTTCAGTCCTCTGCTCTACCAACTGAGCTATCTCGGCATTTTTACTGTACTATTTATCTCATTAATAGACTAGCATATTTTTCCTATTTGTGACAAGATCACAGAATAAAATTTTATTATTGAGTTAGTTTTTAATTAAATATTTATTATTTATGATTAATTTGATTAGAGTAATACTGGCATTATTTGTTATTATTCTCATTGTACCCCAGACACCAACAGAAAACGCTTTATTACGAACTTTTCTTGACACACGCGTTTTTGCTAATTACGGTCAAGCAAAATCATTTTTAAATTTTTTAACCTGGTCTTGTATTTTTATTTTCTTAGGAATTACTTTTATGACCGCCCTTAAATAACTAAATTTCCCCATAAAAATTTGAATTAAAAAAACAATAATTAGTAATTTTGTTAACGTTAATTGTGCTTTCGCGCTCTTTTTATTAACACGCTGCTTTTATTAAAAAATATGTCTGCTTGGAGGAAAAGCCACTTATTAAGTAAATAAATTTAGTTATGTTAGTAGTATTGAACATATGAATTCTTTGAAAAAGAATCATGTTAACAAAATTTATGAAATAAAACAAAACACGGAGAGATAGCAGCATTTTATTCACGCGGCAGCGAAGCAGATGCTTTGTATAAAACATGAGTGAAGATGGTTTTTTAAACTGGGGTGGAAGGATTCGAACCTCCGAATAGCGGTACCAAAAACCGCTGCCTTACCACTTGGCCACACCCCATTACTTTTTAGTATTACAATTATAACCATAAAATTAAGTTTTTTGTCAAATTTGTACGTTAATTTTCCTGCCAGTGGTTTTTCAAAATAGAATTAAAAGTATCAGTGAATACGAATCATTTAAAAATTCAAATGCAATTCTAAATTTTAAAATGCTGTTACACTCTCGATATAATAAAATCCTGACTCTATTTTTTTCACCTTATTTTACCACTTAAGGTGGTAAGATAAAATTACTATTAGAATTAACAAAATCAACCCATCGTTATTAACTCTGCTGTTAATTTAGCAAAGCTGAATAAAAATTAATTAAAAGTTAAATATAAAAAATATTAATTTTTTTTAGATTCTTTTATGAAAAAAAAACCAATTAATTTAATTAATAAAATAAATTTAATTGTTAATAAAAAAAATTTAATTAACCCAAATAAATTTATTTTAGTGTCGGTTTCTGGAGGACAAGATTCTATTGGTTTATTATTTTTTATATTTCAATTAAAAAATCAATGGAATTGGTCTATTGGAATTATTTATTGTAATCATTTATGGCAAAAAGATTCTTTTTACAGTAGTTCATTAATTTTAAACTTAGCTTTTTTATTTGAAATACCTTTTTATGTGATATTGACATCAAAAAAAATTTGTAGTGAACAAAAGTCACGAAAATGGCGTTATCAAGTTTTTCAACGATTAAGCTTTTTTTATGAATATCAAATTATTACAACAGGTCATACTTCGACTGATCGGGTTGAAACACTTTTATTTCAAATGATTAGAGGAACGAGCACAAAAGGATTAACTTCATTAAATTGGATTCGTGAAAATTCTCGTTTAAAAAAAAATATTCTTCAGTATTATTTTCACGAAATTTCTTTACAACTTGAAAATACGCGTGTAAAACAACCTTCTCTGCTTTTTCAAAAGAATTGCTATAATCTACCAAATTTTAATAACATAAAATTAAATGCATTATTTTTTAAACAAACCTATTTTACTTCTCGCTTATTTTTTAGTTCACAACTTATGTTTCAAAATTTTACTCAACTATCTAATTTTAAGCAAAAAACTTTTTTTCAATTTAAAAATAATGAATGTGTGAAATTTTATGTAAATCAAACTTTGGTATGTAATAGTTTTCCTGAAATATTTGCTTTTCCAGTAAGTTCGACCCAGCCGTTATCTAGCGAAGCTAGGTTAAGAATGGGCTTTATAAATCGGAGATTTATTAGGCAACCTAGAAGCATTCGTGTCTTTCCAGCGCTTCTCATCCTTCAGCAAAGCAGTTTAGCTTCAAACCTAGCGTCTGCTAAAAGATTGTCGCTGAAAAACTTGCCTAACTGGGCGAAGCTCTTCTACTTCGTTGATAAAGGTAATGATAATAGCTGGACTACACGTTTCAAACCAGCAAATCAAAATTTTTTATGTTTTTATTCTATTTCCTTTTATCCATTCAACTATATGAATAAAATAGAGCAAAACAAATCAGTAAAAAAAAAAAGCCTGTTTTTTAATGAAAAATGGTTTGACCATAAAATTTTAATTGTTTGTTCTAAAAAATATAGTTTAAAAAAACATTTATATTTTAATACAATTTCATCTAAACTTAAAGTTTTTAATATTTTTCACACGCCTAAACACAGATATAACCACACACAATTTTGTGTTTTTTTTTCAGTTATGGATGCGTTTGTTATCAGCAGCAAATCTTCTAATTACTTCCAAAAATCTAAAAGTGCGAAACAGTTAGAAAAAATAAAGCAAAAGTTATTTTTAAAAAATTCGAAACGTGAATCAGTTTGTCAATACACTGAGCTACGAAAAAACAATTTTTTATTTCATTTTTTAGTGTGTAATTTTTTTCAATTACCAAAAAAATTTTATTCAAATTTTCCTCATGTGATTTGGCAGCGAAGCAGAATTAATGGCTCAGCACTAGTTCTAACCGATTACCTCCCTCAATCTTCAGCAAAAAACTTGTCCCAGAGATTGGGTAAGGTTAGAAGCTTTTATAAATCTTCGATTTATTGTAACCCAGCCTCAGTGCTACTTCGTTGGCAGAAGGCTGATAAAAGATGCTTAAATATAAAAAAAGTCGAACGTGCTCAAAATTTAATTTGTTTAAAACAAAGCTCAAAAGTAATTTTAAAATTTCATATGATTTTGTATTGGCAAGTATTTAAACAAAAATTTTTATTGATACAATTTTTTAAAAGAAATCAATTTTCAGTTAAATTGACTAAAAATAAGGTTTTATTTGAAAATTGCTTGTTTTTAAAATTTTTAAGTACCTCTATGCTAATAAATCGAAGATTTATAAACCGTAGCACAGCCTTCAGCAAAGCAGGTTTGGATTTACCTTCGATAAATCCTGTCAACGAAAAACTTATCGTAGCGCTACAAGCTGGCACTTACTCGTTAAATTCAATGATTGTTCGACCTTTTTTGATTTTAAGCAGATTTGATGTAAAAAAATTAGTTAATTTTTGGAAGTTACCTATTTACCCTGATAAAACAAATCAAAAATTAAGATATCATCGAAATAGGATTCGAAAACAATTATTACCGCTATTACGATTTTTTTTTAATCCACAAGTTGATAATCTTTTTTTACAATTTTCTGAAATAGCCACTTCTGAACAACTTTATTTAGATTTTGTGGCGACGCGGTTATTTCACGAATTTGTCATTCTAAAAAAAAATGTCCTAAAATTAGATATTTCATTATTTTATTTTATTCCAATAGCAATTCGAAGAAAATTACTTAAAGAATTTTTAAGTATGTATAGCACTAAACAAATCAAATTTGTTTATATTGAAATACTTCTTTCAAGTATTGAACAACATAAAAAACATTCGTTCAACAATTCTCAATTTGGGCAAATAACCAAACGCGTACACCAAAAAACAACTGTAACATCAAATTATTTTGTAAAGACTAGAAAAAAATTTAATAAAAATTATTTTGGTTTGAATATATATACTTTATCTCTAAATTTGCCAGCTTTACAAATACAATCTTTTGATTGTATATATATACAAGATTTTTTTGTCACTAAAGCTAAAAGATCACATTTGAATCTTTTATTTTTTCCAAAATTAGGGGCATTGTTTATTTTAGGTGGTCGTATAATTGTTTTATTATAACGTAGCCTTACCAAACGAAGTTTGTAATGACAGCGATCGTTTGTCGTCAACTACAAGTTTGCCGCAGCCCAGCTATTATAAACGAAGTTTGTTAAAGCAGCAAAGCAGAAGCTTTGTTTGTTAACGCTGAGTTTCAATTTGAACTTAAAAATGGGTCACCCGGGACTCGAACCCGGAGCTAATCGGTTAAAAGCCGAATACTCTACCATTGAGTTAGCAACCCAGGTGCAAAAATAATCACACGGAATAAGTATACTCATTTTATTTACTTTTTGCAATTAAATTGAAAAAATTAATCTACGTTCCAACCTGCAGTGCTACGATAAGTTTTTCGTTGACAGGATTTATCGAAGGTAAATCCAAACCTGTTTCGCTGAAGGCTGCGTTATAGGTAATCTTTTTTTATGCATAGCACATATTTTCAGTATTCCTTACTATTAAAGAAAACAGACCTAGTGAATTTTAATTTATAATTAGTTTAAAATTAAATGAATTACCTTCTTTTGCTCTCTTTAAGCAGAGTAAAAGAAGGTTAGATCTATTTCCCGCCTCCCTAACAAACGAAGTTTGTAATGGCAGCGTTACTACTGCTTCTCAATTGCCAACGAAAAACTTGTCCTAATTCACTTATTCACTTAGTGAATAAGTGAATAGTGCCTTCTACTTCTAACCCTGCAAAACGAAGGACTAGTCGTTTTGCTGGGTAAAGACGACAGATTAGTCTTAATTCACTTAGTCACTTAGTGACTAAGTGAATAATGGCTGGCAGGCGCTAGGAATCTATTTCGAGAAATTTTCAATCAGCTCTGCCTCGTTGACAGAAACTTCGTTTGTCAGCGAAAAACTTGTCGCAGTTGCTGGGTGTTTCATCGACGAAAGAATGAATAAAAATTTATATTAAATTATATTTTCTTTATTTTTTATAAAAAATAAAGAAAATATAATGTGTTTTTTTACTGCAAAATAAAATTTATACAACAAAAGAATTTAGAATTCCTACTGCAAAAACTAAAAAGAACCATAAACCAACACCGGAAAAAATACTACCTTTATTTTGTGTCCAACCATCAGCAGAAGCAAATGCAACTGGAACACCAATAGTTAAAAGGAAAGATACACCAATTAATGCAAAAACAGCTAATTGAAAAATAAGAGTCATAGATGAGATCTCCAAATAAATTTTTACTACAATGCTAATTATTTTAAATATTTTTATTTAAAATAATTTTTAACATACTAAAATATGTTTTAAATTCAAAATTCTTGATTAAGGCGGCTTTTAGCTCTGTTTCTAACTGATTACCTAGACACAAGTTTTTAGGTAGGTTAGAAGCTCAGAAAGACAAAGGTAGCGTAGTCCTAACAAACGAAGTTTGTAATGAATGGCAGCGCTACTACTGTTTATGAAAATATATTTCTAGCGCTACGACTAGTTTGTCGTTGACAATCGATAAATCTTCGATCAGTTCTGCTTCGCTGACAGTAAAAAGTTTTTGGTTGACAGAAACTTTGTTTGTTAAGGCTGGAAATAAACTAAGTTTATAAAGCTCAGCAGATATACTGGATAGTATATGATTAAGAATTTTTGATTTTATGTATTTTTCTCAAAAAATTTTTAATTGAAACTAAATAACTTTATAGAAAAATATAAAATTACTTCTTTATAGTATTATACACAAATTATAAAATTAAATACTATAAATTTTATTTAAAAATAAGTTGAACCCAGACTTGCTAAACTATATTTAATATGTTACTATTTAAATTAAGCGGATGTAGCTCAGTGGTAGAGCGTGGTCCTTCCAAGTCCAATGCCGCGCGTTCGAGTCGCGTCATCCGCTTTTTAGTTTTCTAATTAAAAAATTTGTTAACTTTGTTTTTACGTTGCCTTTAGTGACCTTTTAACCTTGCTAAAAATTTGTGGCTAGGTAATCAGTTAGAAGTAGACAAGTTTTTAGCAAGGTAAACACTGTTTTCAGCAAAAAGGTTGATGCTTCTACTTCGTTGGAAAACTGATGAATGGTTTAACTTTGCTTTTACGCTATTTACTAGCAAAGCTAGTAACTGTTTCGAAATAGATTGCGAAATAGATTTTTTCTATTTCGAAACCTATTTCGTGAAACCTAACCAAGCGTTTGTCAGCGAAAAACTAGTCGCAGAGCTGTCGCTCCGTAAACACAAAGTAGCCCAGCCTCTACTTTGTCAATGAAGTAGAAGGCTGGGTTTAAAACTAGCAACAATCTTTTAGTCAATCTATTTACTAATTCTATTTCTAACTGAGCGTCTGTCAGCTCTGTCGCTCAGTAAAGACAATGATCAATGTTTCGAAATAGAAATCTATTTTTTGAAACCACCGCTAGCTTTGCTTCGCAAGGCAGGCGGAGCATTTTTAAATATTTCGAAAAGTTTTATAAAGTTTGACGAAAACAAATTTTTTCTCTTTCATGTAATAAAGTAATAAAGCTAGAATTTTCGATTTTATTATTAATGCTTTTAATTAAAAGCGCCTACTTTTGACTTAGTTTAACAACGAAGTTTCTATTTCGCTGCAGTTCGGTTATGATACTTTATATTCTTTTAGTCAAAGTTCATATATACCATTTTTTTTAGTTTTAAAAAAATATTTCTTATGATTGGGATAATATATCACATTAGGCGAACGACGGGAATCGAACCCGCGAGTGATGGAGTCACAATCCATTGCCTTACCACTTGGCTACGCCCGCCATTTAGATATAGTATATCATTTTTTAAAACATGAGTCTATACGCTTTAGTTTACTTAATTTATTTCTATATTCATTTGGTTGACTTAAAAATGATTGTTTGCAAGTTTGAAAAAATAGAAATTTAACAACTGTTTTTGTTTAAAAATTTTTTGGCTGTTTATTTTTTTACAAAACCAAATTGTTTAACAAAACTATTTTTTAATTTAAAAAACACAAAAAATAAAATAAATGAAAATTATTCTAAAAATAATTTTGGACACTGTTTGTAAAGCTTGATTATAAAAATATCTAAGGTTATACTAAATTTGTCTAAAGATAAACTACCTCAATAATTTTGATCACATTGAAGTGGTTTTTATAAATAAATTGAGGATTGATCCCAGTATTAAATAGATTTGGTTAGACCAAATTTGTATACCTATTTAAAAAAATTTTATAGTTTATCATAAATAGTATTAAAAAATTTTTATTAATTTTTTAGTACTATTTATAAGGGGAAGTGTTTTATTACTCTTTTTATTTTTATAGAAAGTAAAATTTAAAGCACCGTTATTAAAATTAAACTTTTAAAGTTTTAGTATCTAGCGAGTTAATTTTTATATATAATCTGAATGTTTATCAATTTAGCGTAGCCTAGCCTTTGCTTCGTCTTTACCCAGCAAAACGACTAGTCCTTCGTTTTGCAGGGTTAGAAGTAGAAGGCTGGTAATTATAAAAATTCAAATTAATAATTTTTAAAAAACTTGGTTGTTTAAAACTAAAACAAATGCTTAGTCAATTTAAGTATTAGCTTCCCAGCCGCTGTTACTGTTATTACCTAGCGACAAGTTTTTAGCTAGGTTAGAAATAGATTCCTATTTCGAGTAATCTTCGATTTATAAAAAGTTTTTTGTCAACGAAGTAGAACACAAACAAAGTTTGTCTGCTTCGCTGAGCTGGGCTACGACCAATTATTTTGGAATTAAAAGCAGGGAAAGTTTTATTTCTAACATATTTTTAGCTTAGTTTAACCTTACTTAACTACTTTTGCTTCGCTAGAAAGTAAAGTTAAGTAAAAACAAGAGTAATTTTTTATAAATAATGAGAGAATCTCATTTTAATTTTAGAACAATCATGTGAAATGCGCTTTGCGTTGTAAAAAAAAAACAAAGCTATCACTAATAAATCCACGATTTATAAAGCCCACCTCAGCGAAGCAGACAAATTTCGTTTGTCTTTATTCAGCGACAGTTCTGTCAACTCTGTCAGTTATGCTTTGCCGATTTTCGATTTATTAGCAGTGGCAGGGATAAATACGTAGTAACAAAGTTTAACTTTCTAACCTACTTTGTGGGTAAAAGAAAAAAAATATATTAACTAAAGGAGTTTATAATGTCTGGCGCTACCGGAGAACGACCTTTTTCTGATATTTTGACCAGTATTCGTTACTGGGTAATTCACAGTATTACTATTCCTTCTTTATTTATTGCAGGATGGCTTTTCGTAAGTACTGGTCTTGCATATGATGTATTTGGTAGTCCTCGACCTAACGAGTATTTTACCGAAGATCGTCAAGAAACTCCACTTATTACTGATCGTTTTAACGCGCTACAGCAAGTTAAACAATTATCTGAATAATATTTACTAAATTAAATATTAATTACTCGAAATAAATTCTTATTTCGAAACAGTTACCAAAGGTAACTGTTTCGAGATAGATTGCGAAATAGATTTTTTCTATTTCGAAACCTATTTCGTGAAACATAAGTTGGAACTTTTAAAAAAAGAAAAATTTTAAAATCTGAAAAAGAAACTCAAGTTTCTTTGATTCGCATTCTTGCAAATGCTCATCCTAATAAATCGAAAATTTATTAGGATGAGGAAAAAGGAGTCACAATAGAATATGGCTACAAAAAAATCATCTTATACTTATCCTATTTTTACTGTCCGTTGGCTTGCAATTCATGCTTTAGCTGTACCTACTGTATTTTTTTTAGGTTCAATTACAGCTATGCAATTTATTCAGCGTTAAAAAGATTTTCTAGGGAGTAACTATGGCTAAACCCAATCCCAATAAGCAATCTGTTGAATTAAACCGTACTAGTCTATACTGGGGACTATTATTAATTTTTGTTTTAGCTGTATTATTTTCAAGCTATATTTTTAATTAAAAATGTAAAGTTTTTTTATTGAACTAAAAAAAAAACGAGGAGCAGGAAGTTATGAGTAACACTGGAACTACTGGACGTATTCCATTATGGCTTGTGGGTACAGTTGTAGGTACTGCAGCAATTGGTTTACTTAGTATTTTTTTCTATGGGTCCTATGTTGGTTTAGGATCTTCTCTTTAAATAGAAATAAATCTAAATTTATTTATACTTGGTAGTTTTTCTTATAATTACCTTATATCTAACTGACTTTGTAGGTAAAAGGATAAAGTAATTATAAGAAAAACTACCAAATAAAAAGCTAACTTTTAAATAAAAGTTATTAATTTATAAATAATTAATTCTTTACAAAATATACAAAGGAGTTAACGTGAAAGAAAATAAAAACATTGAGTTGATTTCTAAAAACAATTTAAGAGTATTAAACGATAAAAATTTTGGTTTGAATGGAAAATATAGCTGGTTATACAGCTACGAGGATGCTTGTTTATTCTACAACTACGGATCATGTTTTTTCTCTCTGGAACAGTTTTTAAATTATATACACTTATATGTGGGAGGTTTAGATTTTGATCCTGAGAATCCAGGCGATTTTGAATCAGAAACCAAATTGTTTAAAGAAATTTTTTTAAATAAAAAATTAGAAATTGAAGATTGGTCGTACTCAACTATTATTTGTTCTGCTTGTTCATTTGTACTTTTAAACGACATCTCATCCAGAAATGAGATTAATCCGGCAAGTGCAGTATCTTTAGTTGGATTACTTTTTGAATCACATTTAAGCGCTGATATAAATAAAATGCTTGTTGACTGGGATCTTTTTTCAGATCATGTTTTTTTTCAAAAATCTTTAGTATTTCTTAGTATTTCTAATAGGGTTTTTCGAAGCTTATCCAGTTTGGGGTGAATTAGAAACCTTAAATTTAAAAGAAGACAACAAATTAAAATTAACATTCGAAAAGTTATTTGATCAATTAAAAATAGACAAAAATACACAAAAAGTTTTACTAAATGAAGTTTTAAAATCACAGGATTGTGAAATTGTTATTCATTTCCTTAAAAATTATGAAATTCCAGAGAAGTCTTCACTTGACAATTTTAATGAATTAATAATATTGTTAGATAGTTTTGAAATTCAAAATATTTCTACCCATGAATTATTAACCGCCGCTTTAACTGATCTGGAATCGGTTTCTGTTTTTGACTTATGTCAATCCTATGACAACGTGTATATTCCTTTAGCTTTAAGTGATCCTACTTTAGCAACTAATCTTTTTGAGCAATATAAACTAATATTAATAAAATATTTAAGGTTTTGTAATAAAAACAAGCTTCCGAATTTATTTTTAGGCACAACTATTGACAAATATGTCAACTCTTTAAACGAAAATGAACTGATTGAATTATATTCGAAATATAATAAAGCTTTGACCCCTTATTCTGTTGAATTAAGTTTTTTAAAAGAAAAATGTAAATATTTATTAGCTAGTATTGCATTATTTCTTGTTTTATCTATTAACACCCCTCCAGATGGCACTGTTCCTCCTTTTAGAAGTTACCACACAATGGCGGGGGCGGTTAGTGCTTTAACAACACCTAGTTTTAAGGCACTAGCGCTGCCACAAATTTCAACGTCGCGACCGCCAATTTCAACATCCCGACAAATTAAATTTTCAACTCAGGCTATTTCGCTTCCTCAAAAATCTGGCCAAGAATCTATTTCTATCTCATCAAATAACCAGATTTTTACCGCTCATTTTTACAGGGATGGTAACACAATTTATGCTAATACTGCTGGATTAATTGGCACCCGAGATTCTTTAAAAAATGCAAATACTCTTTTATTAAAAGAATTAAAAAACCAATTTCCAGAAAACCAAGGATATAACGTTGAATTGAATAAAGATTATCAGTTCGATCACGCGGGCCATAAACATAATAGCCAGGCTTGGGGGATTAGAGGTTCTGACATGTCGACTCCAACATATGACCAATCTATTGGGACTTTAATTCCAAGTTCCTTGAATAAACCTAAAAATAAAGATTACCATGGCTGTAACCAAGGTCCGAGTCTTCTCGATTCCAATTTCGTAAGTCCCGGCGATTTTTATTTTGAAAATGGGAATCGCTATGAAGCAGGGTTATGGGAATTTGCAGAAAAAACAGGAGCAAATTTAAACGAAACCGCTTTAAGTATAAAAGGAATTAAAGCTAGTCATACTAAACTTAAAACTTCAATCGAGGATTATTTTGAAAGTTCCGAAGTAGACCAGAAAGAAACTTTGATTGCGGGTTATAGTGAGACAGTTTTACACTCTTTGAACTGTGATGCTAATACTGTTGTCGGGTTAAAAATGTTTCCTAATAGCGGTGCACGTCATGTATTTTTAAATAATTTTACGAAGCATGCGCTACGGGCAAGTAAATATGTTAGAAGTAGTATAAATTTATGTCAACGAAGTAGTTCTAACTATCGCCTTTCGAGGTTAAAATTACTTTCTACTCATGAAACCTTAATAATTCTAAATTTAAAAGCTGTAGTTCAATATCAAGGGCAGATCGATTCAAATTTTAATGTAGAATATTGGGTTGTTCGAATTAATAGGTTGGGAAATAAGTTTGAAAAACTAAATAGAGATTTACTTCCATTAGAAGATTTGCATAAAGAAGCGTTGGATTCCGGAATGCAAGTATACGATGTATTCAATGGTCGGCAAGGTCGGTTTATTTATAACAGAAGATTTTAATAAAGCTTTTACCCTATTTCTAAAGCTTCGCTTTATAGTTTTTTTTCTACTTTCTTTATCAACAAAAAACTAGTCGTAGAAGAGCCTCTATTTCCTTTACCAGATTGGTCCTATGGTCCTAGCGAGTAGTCTGTCTAGGTTTCTATTTACTCTATTTACTTTTACTTTTAGCTTCAGTTACCCTACCCACCAGCGACAATCTTTCTTTGCTTTGCAAGAAGTAAAAAGCAGGTGGATAGAGGAGCCTCTACTTCCTGCTTCCGGCGAAGCAGCCCCACTTCGTGGGTCAAGACGAAGCAATGGAAGTGGGTTTACTGAAGCAAGACGAAGCAATGACGAAGTAGCTACAAACTTCGTTTGTTGGGCTTACCCACAAGGAATTGTTCGTGGGTAAAACCCTAACAATCTTTAGATGGTTTGGGTAAGCAGCTACAAACTTCGTTTGGCAGCCTGCCAAGGAATTTCTACTTCTAGCTTCGCTAGCGAAGCTACTACTTCGTTGGAGCTGGCAGAGGGTAAATAGAGTAACTGTTTCTCCAGCTCTGTCAGCGAAAAACTAGTCGCAGGGCTGACAGATAGATTCCCAACAGGTTTGTTCCAAACCTGTTAAACAGTTCCGGCGAAGCAGACAGTTACCCAACCCAAACCATCTAAAGATGGTTAGATTGGCCTTCTTCTGTTACTCCAGCGAAGCATATAAATAAATTTATTTATATGCTTCGCTGGAGTAATCAGAGATTTATAAAAAGTGGGCAGAAGAGTCAAAGGTAAATAGGAATATTATATTTACTTCGTAGCTCCTATTCACTTGCTTCGCTAGTGAATAGAGGGTCCTCTATCCACCTACTTTCTACGACTAGTTTGTTGTTGAAAGATTGTCGCTGGTGGGTAGGATAGGGTAAATAGTGAAACAGACTCAGTTCTGCTTTGCTGGAAATAAAAACCTATTTCCAGCAAAGCAGAACTTTTCCTGATTGGCTGATCGAACATCAGCTTCACGTAAGTAGAAAGACAAGGTAAAAATAAAGTAAAAAAAAAAAAACAATCTCTAATTTTTAACCCCTCAAGCACTGTTTATTTGTGTCATCATTTTAATGCGAAAAATTATATTTTTAATATATTTTTTTAAAACCTATAACTAAAGTATATATCTTATAAAAATCTTTTTCATTTTTTATTTTTAATTGATTCACATTGACAGTTTTCAGCAAAAAGATTGTCGCTTCTACTTCGTTGGAAAACTGACGAATGCTCTAACCAACCTTCGCTGAATCAAAGTTAGACCCTCTTTATTCACTTTGTGAATTAAAAACATAAAGTAAATGTTTATAAATAGGAATCTATTTTGTGAAATTTTTATAAATCGTAAATTTATAAAAGGTAGAGATTATACGGTAACTTTTTTTATAGAAGTAATTTTAAAAAGTCGTTGTTTAGTTAAGAGTTAAAAACCAAAGTTTTTGTTGCACTACAATAGTTTACAAAACCAGAAACAAAACTTTACGGTTAATAATTTTTTAAAAACTTACTAAAACACATTAAATTTTTTAAATTTTTGTAAAACTTACATTAGGTTTTCTAGTTACCAATGGTAAATAGAAAATACTCGTTCCGTAGCCCAACTATTACAAACTTCGTTTGTTAAGGGTGGGAGTTTACTGGATGAGGACTCAAATTTTACATAATTTACATATTTGTTTATATTCTCAGGAGAAATTCGATGACAATTAGTCCGCCAGAACGAGAAGCAAAAAAGGTGAAGATTGTAGTCGATCGCAATCCAGTTGAAACTAGTTTTGAAAAATGGGCAAAACCAGGACACTTTTCCCGAACTTTAGCAAAAGGTCCTACTACAACAACTTGGATTTGGAATCTACATGCAGACGCACATGATTTTGATAGTCATACTAGTGATCTTGAAGAGATTTCTAGAAAAGTTTTTAGTGCTCATTTTGGTCAATTAGGCATTATTTTAATTTGGCTTAGTGGTATGTATTTTCATGGAGCACGTTTTTCAAATTACGAAGCTTGGCTAAGTGATCCTACTCATATCAAACCAAGTGCACAAGTTGTTTGGCCAATCGTCGGTCAAGAAATTTTAAATGGTGACGTTGGAGGAGGATTTCAAGGAGTTCAAATTACTTCTGGTTTTTTCCAACTTTGGCGAGCTAGTGGTATTACAAGTGAATTACAACTGTACAGCACTGCTATAGGAGGTTTAGTCTTAGCAGCCGCTTTATTTTTTGCTGGGTGGTTTCATTATCATAAAGCTGCCCCGAAATTAGAATGGTTTCAAAACGTTGAATCAATGTTAAACCACCACCTTGCTGGTTTACTAGGTTTAGGTAGTTTAGGTTGGGCAGGTCATCAAATTCATATTTCTTTACCTGTAAATAAATTGCTTGACGCAGGAGTAGATCCAAAAGAAATTCCATTACCACATGAATTTTTATTAAACAGAGAGTTAATAGCTCAACTTTACCCTAGTTTTTCAAAAGGACTGGCTCCGTTTTTTACTATTAATTGGGGGGAATACAGTGATTTTTTAACCTTTAAAGGAGGTTTAAATCCTGTAACAGGTGGTTTATGGTTAACCGATACTGCTCATCATCATTTAGCAATTGCTGTTCTTTTTTTAGTTGCAGGCCATATGTACCGAACTAATTGGGGAATTGGTCATAGTATTAAAGAAATTTTAGAAGCTCATAAAGGACCTTTCACAGGTGAGGGACATAAAGGATTATATGAAATTTTAACAACTTCTTGGCATGCCCAATTAGCTATAAATTTAGCATTATTTGGTTCGTTATCAATTATTGTTGCGCATCACATGTATTCAATGCCACCATATCCGTATTTAGCTACAGACTATGCTACTCAACTTTCTCTTTTCACACATCATACATGGATTGGTGGATTTTGTATTGTTGGAGCTGGGGCACATGCCGCTATTTTTTTAGTAAGAGATTATGATCCTACAAATAATTATAATAATTTGTTAGATAGAGTAATTCGACACCGAGATGCTATTATTTCTCATTTAAATTGGGTTTGTATTTTCTTAGGTTTTCATAGTTTTGGACTTTATATTCACAACGATACTATGAGTGCATTAGGTCGTCCTCAGGATATGTTTTCTGATACTGCAATTCAATTACAACCAGTTTTTGCACAATGGATTCAAAATACTCATTTTCTAGCACCACAATTAACAGCGCCAAATGCTTTGAGTGCTACTAGTTTAAGTTGGGGTGGAGACCTTGTTGCTGTTGGTGGAAAAGTAGCTTTAATGCCAATTTCTTTAGGAACAGCAGATTTTTTAGTTCATCATATTCACGCATTTACTATCCATGTTACGGTTTTAATTTTATTAAAAGGTGTTCTGTATGCGCGTAGTTCTCGTTTAATCCCTGATAAAGCTAATTTAGGATTCCGTTTTCCGTGTGATGGTCCAGGTCGAGGGGGCACATGTCAAGTATCTGCATGGGATCATGTTTTCTTAGGTCTTTTCTGGATGTATAATTCCATCTCTATTGTAATTTTTCACTTTAGTTGGAAATTACAATCTGATGTTTGGGGTACAGTAAATGCTTCAGGCGTTTCACACATTACAGGTGGTAATTTTGCGCAAAGTGCAAATACAATCAATGGGTGGTTACGTGATTTTTTATGGGCACAGTCCTCACAAGTTATTCAATCTTACGGGTCAGCTTTATCTGCATACGGCTTAATTTTCTTAGGTGCGCATTTTGTTTGGGCATTTAGTTTAATGTTTTTATTTAGTGGTCGTGGTTATTGGCAAGAACTTATTGAATCTATTATTTGGGCTCATAATAAATTAAAAGTAGCTCCTGCAATTCAACCAAGAGCATTAAGTATTACTCAAGGTCGTGCAGTTGGTGTAGCTCACTATTTATTAGGTGGTATTGCAACTACTTGGTCGTTTTTCTTAGCAAGAATTATTGCTGTAGGATAAATAACTTTTTACACGTCAAACAAAATTGTTTGATATGTCTTTTCTTAAATAATTAAAAACGTAGTTTTAACAAACAGCGTTGAATAAAACAAAGTTCTGCGTATAAAAAAATAGTTTATTATTATACAATAAATGTATAATAAATTATTTTAAAACTAAAAAGAAAACAAATTTTTTTAAGTAAAAAATAAAAATTTTTTTTGAAATTCAAAACTTACATTTTATTTTATAGCTTGACTATAAAGAAATGACTCATCTTGTCTGCTTCGTTGGGAACCTAAACCTACTTTCGGCGACAAGCTTTTTATAAATTTTTGATTTATTATCAGTCTATTGACTCAGCGGAGCAGTGCTTATCAGGGCTACTTTTTTGACAGACTAACAGGGTGAAAACAGGTTTATAAGGTAACTACTACTAACTCACCTTTAATCCTTTGCTTTGCTAAAAGTTGGTAAAGGGCAAAAGTCATGAATTGAAAAATTAATTTTTTTACTGATATATTTTTTTCTATTTTTTGTTTTTTAGTTACCAAAAGTAACTGTTTCAAAATAGATTCCTATTTCGTGAAATATAAACTTTGTTTTTGCGACTAGTTTTTCGCTGAACTCTGCCTTTACTGAGATTCGCTCAGTTAGAGGGAGCGATGACAACTTAATAGAAAAATGTATCGTTTTGTTTTAAAACATTAACTTAAAATTAAATTCGTTTCTTTAACAAAGGAGATTTTTTACAAACTATGGCAACAAAGTTTCCAAAATTTAGCCAGGGTCTTGCACAAGACCCTACTACTCGGCGCATTTGGTTTGGAATTGCTACTGCTCATGATTTTGAAAGTCATGATGGAATGACTGAAGAAAATCTTTACCAAAAGATTTTTGCATCACATTTTGGACAGTTAGCGATTATTTTTTTATGGACTTCCGGTAACCTTTTCCACGTTGCTTGGCAAGGTAATTTTGAGCAGTGGGTACAAGATCCGTTACATGTTCGACCAATTGCTCATGCTATTTGGGATCCACATTTCGGACAACCTGCTGTTGAAGCTTTTACACGTGGCGGAGCTTCGGGCCCTGTAAATATTTCTACATCTGGTGTTTATCAATGGTGGTATACTATTGGTTTACGAACAAATCAAGATTTATACAATGGTTCTATTTTTCTTATTCTAGGTGCGTCACTGTTTTTATTTGCTGGGTGGCTTCATTTACAACCTAAATTTCAACCATCTTTATCCTGGTTTAAAAACGCAGAATCTAGATTAAATCACCATTTATCTGGATTATTCGGCGTAAGTTCTTTAGCATGGACTGGACATTTAGTACATGTGGCAATTCCTGAATCTCGAGGGCAACATGTTCGTTGGAACAATTTTTTAACAACAGTACCACACCCACAAGGATTAGCTCCATTTTTTAGTGGCAACTGGGCAGCATACGCGCAAAATCCTGATTCTTCAAGTCATATTTTTAATACATCTGAAGGAGCCGGTAACGCTATTTTAACTTTTTTAGGCGGATTTCATCCTCAAACTCAAAGTTTATGGTTAACTGATATTGCGCATCATCATTTAGCTATTGCCGTTATTTTTATTGTTGCAGGTCATATGTATAGAACCAATTTTGGAATTGGTCATAGTATACAAGAAATTTTAGATGCTCACACACCTCCCGCAGGAGGTCTTGGCGCAGGGCATAAAGGATTATTTGATACTCTTAATAATTCATTACATTTTCAACTAGGATTAGCACTTGCTGCACTTGGTACCATTACTTCATTAGTAGCACAGCATGTTTATTCACTATCTCCATATGCATTTTTAGCTCAAGATTTTACAGCGCAAGCTTCTTTATATACGCATCATCAATATATTGCTGGGTTTATCATGTGTGGGGCATTTGCTCACGGAGCAATTTTTTTCATCCGAGATTATGACCCAGAACAAAATAAAGGAAATGTTTTAGCAAGAATACTTGATCATAAAGAAGCGATTATTTCACATTTAAGTTGGGTGAGTTTATTTTTAGGATTCCATACATTAGGTTTATATGTTCATAATGATGTTGTACAAGCGTTTGGAACGCCGGAAAAACAAATTTTAATTGAACCTGTATTTGCACAATGGATCCAAGCAGCTCACGGAAAAACTCTTTATGGTTTTGATCTATTATTATCCTCATCGAGTAGCCCTGCATTTACTGCAAGTCAAAGCTTATGGTTGCCGGGTTGGTTAGATGCTATTAATAATAATACCAATTCTTTATTTTTAACTATTGGTCCTGGTGATTTTCTTGTTCACCATGCGATTGCTCTTGGTCTTCATACTACAACTTTAATTCTTGTAAAAGGAGCTTTAGACGCGCGTGGCTCTAAACTTATGCCAGATAAAAAAGATTTTGGGTATAGTTTCCCATGTGATGGACCAGGGCGTGGTGGTACGTGTGATATATCTGCTTGGGACGCTTTTTATCTTGCTGTATTTTGGATGTTAAACACTATTGGTTGGGTTACTTTTTACTGGCATTGGAAACATCTTGGAATTTGGCAAGGTAATGTTAATCAATTTAATGAATCTTCTACTTATTTAATGGGTTGGTTACGTGATTATCTTTGGTTAAATTCATCACAATTAATTAATGGTTATAATCCATTTGGTATGAATAGCTTATCAGTATGGGCATGGACATTTTTATTTGGCCATCTTGTATATGCTACTGGATTTATGTTTTTAATTTCTTGGCGAGGTTATTGGCAAGAACTGATTGAAACCCTTGCCTGGGCTCATGAGCGTACACCATTAGCAAATTTAGTTCGTTGGCGTGATAAACCTGTAGCTTTATCTATTGTTCAAGCAAGACTAGTTGGTTTAGCACATTTCTCTGTGGGTTATATTTTTACCTACGCAGCTTTTTTAATTGCTTCTACCTCAGGAAAATTCGGTTAAAAAATACTTTTTAACAGTTTCGTTTTTGGAAACTTAATACTTGTTAGATTTTGTGAAATTGGATTATCAAAGTTGATTTTTTAGTTTTGCTACTTTTATAAATCTTCGATTTATAAAAAGCCCAGCCTCTGCGACAAGTTTTTCGCTGAAGCTGGGTAAATACTAAACCGGCATGATTAAATTAGAAGTTAGTTAATTTACTTTTAATTACTGCAACTAGTTTTTATATTCTACTACGTAAATAAAGACAAAGGTAAAAATAATCGAATAGTATTCGATTATTTTTTGGTAACTATTTCAAAATATATCTAACCTTATCCCCAACGAAAAATTTTTTATAAATCCTCGATTGCTATTTACTTTTGGTAAATAGAAACATTAGCAGGAAATAAGATAATAACCTAAAAGCGCGACCGGTTCACTGGTCGCGCTTCTATTTTTTACTAAAATTTTTTTTTAAGATAATCTATTTAAATAATAATAATCTCAATTTAGCTTCCTTAGCTTCCTGCCGGATTTGAACCGGCGACTTTTTGCTTACCATGCAAATACTCTACCTACTGAGTTAAGAAAGCATATTTTATATATTTTATTGTAACAAGTTATTCTAAACTTATCGAGTTAAAAAGCTAAAAGCTTTTTATTTTTATATTTTTATTTGATTTTTTTGTAAATATATATTAAAATTTAATAAAACCAAAATTTGCAGTTGTATTTAAATAAAACTAATTTTTATCCACTAAAATTTTTTCTTTTGAACAGATAATACAGATAATTATGTAAAACAATTTTTTTAAATGCATGCTATTTACTAGCGAAGCAATGGTAAATATTTCGAAATAGATTTCTATTTCGTGAAATCGAGTAAAAAATTTAAATACTAATAAAAACAAAAATTTTATATTTGCTTCACATACTAAAACTAGAATTTTCGATTCTATTATTAACGAAGTTAATTACAAATACAAAAGAATCTCCAATTTGTAACCATTCTTTAAATAGAGAGAATTTTAAAAAAGTATTTAAACACACAGTTTTAAATAATTTTAAATTTTACAAATACACATCCAAATTTTGGTTATTCAAATAACAATGTTAAAATGACCTTACGCTTTCACTTTCTAGTAAAATCACTGCTAGTTCGTTAAATAAAACAGTTATTTCTATTTACCATTGCTTCGCTAGTAAATAGACACAAGGAGTTTTTGTCAAGGAACTAGCGCTATACCGAGTATGATATGATTAGAAATTTAAGCCTTTATTTCTCTGTTTTGCTAAACCAAAACTCAGGTTTCACCAAATAGATTCCTATTTCGTAAAAGAAGAAGCATTTTTTTACTAAAAAATTTAATATGAATAAAATTTATTTAAAGTCTTCACCTATTTTGTTTAATTGGATAAAAACACAAAATTTAATATTTAATAGTATTAAAATCGAATTCAAATTATTAACTAATGAAAGAGAAGTTTATAATCCCTCCCCGTTTTTAATAAAAATACAAAATGCTTGGGAAAAAAAAAATTTATTAAATGTTGTACGCTATACAACTTTATACCTATTTAATTTCATCTTTTTTTATTGTTTTCCTTTCTGGGTTATTCGTTTTTGTATGAGATGGTTTTCTAATTTTAAAATTTGGAAATTAACTGTTGTAAAAATAAATTTTTCTGTTTCAGAATATCGAGTGCAATCAAAAAATGTTTTATTAAACATTTCGAAAGAGACGATCAATTTTAAAATTATAATCAGCGTGGCTCCTTTGATTTTTGGTATTTCACAAATTATATATTCGAAATACGAAGATCAAACTTTTTCTTATTATATCCAAAAAAATTTACCAGGATGGTATCCTTCGCATCCAAAAATAATGTGGGGAACATTCGAGCATATTATATCAAATCAGTTAAAAAAACCCATTTTTTTTGATCGAAACTTAAATCCAGTTTCTTTATTTCCTCCTCCAGTAAACTTGGAGCAACAAACTTCTCGCAGGGGCGTTCATACGCTTCAAATAAAACAAAAAAAGAAATTTGCTCTAGTAAATACGTCGACGTTTAATTCATTTATTAAACGTGTTGATTTTTATAGTGATTGTTTTTTAATAAAACTTAACTCTACTTGGAATAAACAACAAAAACAATGTTATATAGGAATTTTTCCAAAACAAACTACGCAATTTTTTGATAACAATATTTATTTGCCCCAGCCTGAAAGGCTGGGTTACACGTCGTTAAAAAGTGATGAGAAGTTAAACTTTCCAGTAGCCCAGCCGTTACCTAGCGAAGCTAGGTTAAGACTGGGAGCGTCAAATCAACAAGATGGAATTGGAAATAATTGGTATTTTATTTTATCAAAAAGTGGTTGTATGTCTTTTGCTGACCCATCAAACTGGACAAGCATTGTCCAGAATAGGAATTCTACTTCTCATAAGTTTTTCATTTCGCATCAAAACTGGATTACAAAACAAAATAAAAATTCTACTTTATTTGGCCTTTTGGCTCAAAATTCTTTAATTAAAAATTATTGTAAATATTTTTATTCTAATTTAGATGAATTTCCAATAAAATTAAATCAAAAAAATGAGGGAGTATCAGTCCTACCTGAAGAGCTAAAAAAGAATAAAGCCAAAATACAAATAGATGACAACACAGTAAGTTCGAACGAAATAAGTGGAAAAAATAAGCACCTACATTTAAAAAATTTTGTTTATAATGCACAATCAAAATTTATTCGAACTAAAAACTTCGAAGTAGATTTTAAAAAAGAAAATTTAAAAAGTAATACTTTGCAATTGTCTGCCAGCTCTGCTTCGCTGACAGAGCTGAGCGAAGCTCAGTTAGAACTAACGCTGCCAAAACAAAAAAATGTGGTAACCCCCCGAAGTAGAATAGGTAAGGGTATACAATTTAAAATTGTAAAAATAAACAATTTATTTAATAGTGGAAATGTTCCCACTTTTGATCAAAAACAAATTTTTTTTACGTCTTTGCAAGCATGTAGCTCTATGTTCAGCTCTGCTTCGCTGACAGAAGATTTGATTCACAAAAAAGAATTTACGGATACGGTCAGCTCTGTCAGCTCTGCTTCGCTGACAGAGCTAACAGAAGATAAAACCGAATTACCTACAGTGAAGCAGAAGGCAAATAATTTCGATTTTTCTCGGGTTTCAGAAAATGAAATTTTTAAAACTTCAATTTCTAAAAATACTTCCTCATTATCTGAATCTGCAGCTATTTCTGATCAAACAACACGAGAAATAAATTTAAAATTAGCTGATTCCTCAAAAGTATTTCAAGAAGAATTGTCTACACAATTTTATACAGAAAATCTAAAGCCCCTACCTGAATTTTTTAGTATGTTTGTAGAACCGATTGATTTTATTAATTCCAATCAAGCTATCGAGTCTGTTGACACGGAAGATTTACCTTATTCGTCTGAATTTGAAAAAAAATTGATTTCTCCAAAAATAGCCAAGGACAAATCCAAAATTTTGTTTTATACAAATAATTTGATTGAAAAAAATTATCAACATTTAAAACAATTTTTGTCCGATGATTTTTTTACTTTTAAAAAAATAGAAGACAAAACGTTAAAACGAAAAAATAGAAATTTAAAATCTATTATAAATGAAGAGCAAATAACCTCTTTACAATTTTTAGAGTACTATTCTGCTCATGTTGTAGAAATTCTTCAAGAAGTGTTATCAGCCGAGAAAAATCTTATCAGTAAACCACGAGTTATGTCAGGATATGAGTTTCCTGACATGACTCCTCAAGAAGTTAAATATTTTCTTTCTCAATATTTGTACCACAAAATTCTTTTTCGAGGCTTGGGAGACAATCTAAAAGTCAAAGAACCTTTTTTAAAAATAGAATTTTCTCCTACTTTTGTTTCTTTGGTTAATCCAAACGAATCGTTTTATTATCCTTTAAAAATACCTATATTAAAACTTAAATATCGTCCTCAACTTCTTCAAGCATTCGGCAAAATTTCTTATGAAGGTGATGGCGTTTTACAAGATCTCAAAACAAAAGATGTAGATGTATTAAATAAAAAAGAAATTAAAAAACAAATGGACAAATTTCTTTTGTCTGATAATCCTCTTAGTGACCGACGGGAAACTTTTTTTGGCGACAATGCTTTTTTCCCTGAAGATGCTGTTTTCAGTTTATTAAATAACAATGAGATTAGAACTGATTCAGAAAATGCAAAACTTCCCATAAGTTTTTTTGATCAAAACCTCAAAAAAACAATTTTAAACTCACAAGATAAAACAGCAGCGAATCCAGAATTAAAAGGCGATGGCCGACAATATTACGATGATGAAATGTCTGTACTGCCAAGTACTGTCGAATTTGAAGTTCCATATTTAGATGAAAACCAATGGACTTTAATTGTAGGTCAAATAAAATCCCAATTAGAAAATCAAAATATTGACAAATTTACCGAAGATAAAGAAGATTTTCAAATTTCTACTCCGCACATTTTAATTCGGCGTCCTCAAGAAAAACCAATTGAATGGCCTTTAAATCAACTCGATTATTATTTTTTATCAAACTGGCAAGGCTTCGACTTGGTTGGGAAAAGCATTCACACAAATGCAAATCAAACTGATAAAAATTTCTTTCAAAAAGCTGAAAACAAGTTATCTAAAAATAAGCTTTTAATTCACCAGCAGCATCCGCTGCAGGTGAATAATTACGACAAGTTTGTCGTTGACAAAAACTTAGACACAACTCTCTCTGACTCTACCCTATTCCCAGCAAAACGTAGTTTTGCAGAGTGTTTGCCTGTTTATTATCACTATACTCCTTACTCAGAAGGAGTAGTACATGACGTTGTAACAGAAAAAACATTTTTTGGAAATATTTATCAAAAAGTTTTTACTCTTTATAAAACTATTTTAAATAACGAATATATTTCTTTTCGCCCTAAATTTCGCGATTATAAGAATAATAGTGTAAGTTTTCGTGAATCTTGGGAACCTCTTACATTCCATTCCTGGATAGTAATAACTCAAGCTTCTTTTGCATTATTAGTTTTCCATATTTTAGGCATTTTTTCTAAAGAATATGGTAAAGAATTAATTTCTTATTTATTAACTTTAGCTGCTTCATTAGGTATTTTAACTGCAGAATTAAAAGACGAATTAGAATTAGACGAAACAGAAATAGGCTTTAGGTTTATTAAAAAAGCTTCCAAAAAATTTAGTGACATTGCAGGTATTGATAATATTTTACCTTACTTAGGAGAAATTGTTTGGTTTTTGAGAAATTCTGGTCGATCTTTTACAATTGGAAATGCCGTACAAAAAGGGATTCTTTTAGTAGGACCTCCAGGTACTGGGAAAACCATGCTTGTACAAGCAATTGCTGGCGAAGCAGAAGTTCCAGTAATAGCACAATCAGCAAGTTCATTAACAGACCCAAAAGCAGGTCTTGGAACGGAACGAATACAGGCTATGTTTAACAAAGCCAGACAAATAGCTCCTTGTATTGTATTTATCGACGAAATAGATACTTTAGGCGGAATTAGAGAAAATATTATTCGTAATCCTATGGGACCAGACGAACTTATTGAATCAATTGAAACCCCCAATGAGCAGATTTTAAACGAAAGTATGTTGAATTTGGATCACTCTGATTTTAGTGCTAAACGAACACTAAAATCTATAAAAGAAACAGAAGAAGATGATGAACATAATGAAGATAACGAAGACAAAGTGTTATCAAGACCTCGCCAGTTTTTAAACGTCGATCCGGGAATAAGTACTCTTCAAGAAACTCGAGATAAACAACAAGCAAAAGAAACAAAATTAAATTTGTTAACACAATTTTTAATCGAATTAGATGGTCTTCACGGTCGAAACGGTGTGATTGTTATTGGTGCAACTAATCGACCAACTGTTCTTGATGCTGCTTTAACGAGACCTGGACGATTTGATCAAATTTTAAATATAGAATTACCCGGAAAAAACAAACGAATTGAAATTTTTAAGTTATACAGTAAAAATCTTGGCTTTGATAACAGCATTTCTTGGGATTATTTAGCCAACCGAACAGTTGGTTTTAGTGCAGCTGATTTAGCTTCAGCAATGAACGAATCTTCTATGAAAGCGATTTTAAATGAAACAAGTCATACTATTCAAACTATTGAACAAGGGATAGAATTAATAACAAATTATCAGCTTGAAAAACCTTCTATTCGAAACGCTTCAGCGAAGCAGAAACAAAGAGATCCTTTTTTTAGTATTCGATTTGCTTATTATCAAGCAGGAAAAGCTGTTGTACATAATTTACTTTTAGAGCATCCATCTGTAATTGTACTTTATTTATGGCCACAACAGAAAAATACTAGACAGAATTCTATTAATATTATTCTTCAAAAAGAATTTTTACGTGTTACTCGTCGAGCAGAGCTTGAATCTCGTCTTATTGGATTATACGCAGGAAAAGCCGCAGAACTTTTAATTTTATATAACAGTTTTTGGCAATCTAACTTAGGTTTAGAAGAATTATATGTGGCAACTTCTTTAATTCATTCTATGATTACTAAATGGTATTTCTATTCAAAAAACATCATTGGGAGAAAATATATCCAAATTTTTGAACATCATAATTATCACGAAATAAAAGAACTTGAAATTTTTGATTTTTTTCATCATTTAATGGATGAACTTGAAGATAAAACATATAAAGAAACAAAAGCGTACAAATCTCGTCAAAAAGCTCAAAAGCCCGGAATGCGACCATGGTGGCAACTTCAAGTTACAAAACGACTTCAATTTTCACCGTTTAGACCTTTAGGGTGGTATCGAATTTATCTTCCTGATCCAGAAGAAAGTGAACGAAATATAGAGTGGAGTGCACCAGATGAATATTATCATGGTCATAATAGTTCACATAATTTAAACCAGGTGAATTCGGAGCCATATCATAAAGATTTTTATCAGTCTAAAGTTAATAGAGTAAACCAATCTTTTGTAAATCCCAGCCTTCAGCAAAGCAGCCTAGCGTCTGTCAGCTCTGCTTCGCTGGGTAATCGATGGGCTGCTTCGCTGACAGGTAAACGCGATATTCCACGTTTGCTAAAAACAGGAGCTTCACGTATTACTTGGAATAATTTATATGCAGCTGACCGGGATTATATTTATCACAGTTTAGTTTTAACATCTTTTAATAAAGCTTTTACCATATTAGACGAAAATAGAGAATTATTAGATTATTTTGCTTTTTATTTACTAAAAAATGAAATTATTCGTCAACATGAAATTACTGCAATTATTTCAAAATTTGTAAAATTTGAGACGATTATCCAACACAATGAAGGTGAATACTCTTCTAACCAAAATATGGAAAGCTCTGCTTTCGGTAGTAAAACGTATTATTTAAAAAATGTTATTAATAAAACTAATTTAGAAACGAATCAGTTAAAACAATTTTCTGTCAGCGAAGCAGCCCAGCCATTATCTAGTGACAGCTCTGTCAGCAAAGCAGAGCTCACAAACGCTAGGTTAAGGCTGGGAAAAATGATCGTTGATCAATCGTGGGGAAATTCTTCTTACCGAAAATCATTTCGATTCTTAAATTTTAAAATTTTAAATAAAATTTAACTAGTTTATTACCTAGGTAGGATTTACCTTCGGTAAATCCAAACCTGCTCCTAATTCACTTTGTGAATAAAAAAATTATGTTATAAATAAGAATCGCTCGAAATAGGAATTCACAAAGTGAATTAGAATTCATCTATTTCGAGAAACAGTTACTTTACTGAGCAAAGCTCAGTTAGGTTTCTATTTACCGAAGGTAAATAGCGCAGAAAGAAATTAATGATCATTATGTTTATTTTTATTTACATTACTTTTAAACCTTTTTTTACGAATATTTAGTTTTAAACTCCCTCATATACTAAATTATGCCAAGTAATACTTTGCATTTCTGTAATTGAGAGCTTTATTTCCATCCGCTTTTTTTTTACCAAAAAGGTAAAGTGAGCAGATCATTTATACTATTTACTAACAAAGCTAGTAAATAGTATAGATGATCTGCTCACTTTACTTAATTTTACCTTTCTAAATGTATAATTTATTAAGATAAGCCTAAGTAAAGTTTACAGAAATCATTAGCCACTAGTAAGTATTGAGCAAGTAATCATCTACAGGTGACAAAATATAAAATATTTTTCTATTTCAAATAAACCGATTGATTCTAATAAGGATTTTTATGCTTTAGCCTCTGAAAACTTAACCTTTTTTATTCTCTGCTCCTTTGCTAGTTAAACTTTTACCAACTGGCATCAAACTTAAAATAAACAACAAATAATTTGATTCTAGACTATAATATTTTAGTATTGCTCTGATGGTGAAATGGTAGACACGATTGATTCAAAATCAATTGCTAATAAAGCTTGGAGGTTCGAGTCCTCTTCAGGGCATTCAAATAAAACAGATTTAATAAGATTAAATACTAAACATAAAAAGCTCTCTATTTATCTCAACTTTTTTTGCTAACTACGTGAAAACCCTATTGAATTTTTTCGACTTTTTTTTTACGCTAATTTAGCAAAGCTGAATAGAGACTAATTTTTTAATTAGTAACCAAAATAAAAAAAGGTGCTAAAATTTTTATAAATATTTATGTAGTAAATCTTTAAATTTTTAATTATAATTTAGCTATTAACAAATATAAAAAATTTATTGGTCTGCCGTCGAAGTAGGTCAGAGCTTTGCTCAGAAAGGCGTTATTTTTTGCTTTTATAAACTTTGTTTATGTTTAATAGAAAAGTAGAAGCTTTAAAAAAATGGGTTCCCAGCCGGCGGCGAAGCAGAAACTTCGTTTGGCAGCGAAGCAGAGGCTAGGTTACATTGCTGAGTTAAAACCAAGCGCTGCCTCGTGTCTATCAGTAGATAATATGGTTAAACCAAATATATATAAAAAATTGAATTTGGAGTGTTTTTTAAAATGTCTATTCTAGCTTGGATTGAAGATCAAAGAAAATTAAAATTATTAAATGCTCCGCAATACAACCATCCTGCATCTGACGGGAGTAAAGGACTTTGGACAAGATGTGACCATTGCGGAGTAATTCTTTATATTAAACATTTAAAAGAAAATCAACGAGTGTGTTTTGGATGTGGTTATCATTTACAAATGAATAGTGACGAGAGAATTGAGCATCTTATTGATGCTGAAACTTGGCGACCATTGGATGAAACACTTTCACCCTGCGATCCTTTAGAATTTCGGGACCAAAAATCTTATACTGAGCGTTTAAAAGAAGCACAAGAACGAACTGGGTTACAAGATGCTGTTCAAACTGGAACAGGTATGTTAGACGGTATTCCTGTTGCTTTAGGTGTCATGGATTTTAATTTTATGGGCGGAAGTATGGGTTCCGTAGTTGGTGAAAAAATTACTCGGTTAATTGAATACGCGGCACAAGAAGGACTAACGTTAATATTAGTTTGCGCATCAGGTGGAGCTCGTATGCAAGAAGGAATTTTAAGTTTAATGCAAATGGCAAAAATTTCTGCAGCATTGCATGTCTATCAATCCTGTGCGAATTTATTATATATTTCAATTCTTACCTCACCTACAACTGGAGGTGTTACAGCAAGTTTTGCAATGCTAGGTGATTTAATTTTTGCAGAGCCTAAAGCTTTAATTGGGTTTGCTGGTAGACGAGTTATTGAACAAACTTTACAAGAACAATTACCTGAAGATTTTCAAACAGCAGAATATTTACTTCATCACGGTCTTTTGGATTTAATAATTCCTCGATCATTTTTAAAACAAGCTCTTTCTGAAACAATTACCCTTTATAAAGACGCACCTTTTAAAAATACTGGTATAATTCCCCATGGAATTCAACATACACTTAATTTTGTTACTGAGGAAAAAATTCGTAGAAAATGGAATGATTGGTCTAATACACTTTCTTCCAATTCTAATGCGAATGAAAATGAATCAAAAACTAAAAATTCTTTAGAAAATTTGCAGTTATCTTATAAAAAATCACCTTCAAATTATTCATATAGAGAAATATTAATTTCTTTTGAAAATATATTTAGTTTTTTACAAAATAATTTAACGATTCAAAATAAAATTTCAACTACAGAAGAGTTTTTACAGGCAGCTCTTTTACTAGCTACAAAAGAAAATATTGCATGGCGAGCTTTATACGAAAATAAAGATAATGAATTAAAAATAAATTTCTTAAAAAATTTTATCGGTAATTCCTATTCATTGAATGCTTCGCCGAAGCAAAGAAAAAACGAATTTTTTCATTATTTACCCGACTGCCTACTGAAAAATGAGACCAATAGTCTTTTAAATAAATAAGACAACCACTGTGTAGTTATGGCTTCTAATGATATCAGCAGGCTTATCCCTACGGGATTAGCGCAATTGTTAAAATTGATTAACACTTAGCCCTCAGCGAAGCAGCTTAATCCTAACTGTTTCACGAAATAGGTTCCTATTTCGAAACAGTTACTAGCGAAGCAATGCTTATAATCTACTAATAAATCTTCGATTTATAAGTAGATTAGATGATTAGCAGACAGCGAAAAGATTGTCGCTGTCTGTTGATGGTAAATAGAGTGGCTTGGGGATACGGCTACAATCGTAGCTCAGCCTTTCAGGCCGGGACTACTTCGTTGACCTAGTTCTAACTGAGCGAAGCTCAGATTTCACGAAATAGATTCCTAGTTATAAACATTTACCAAAGGTAAATAATTTGGCAGTACGTAGTAAAACTTACAAAATAAAAATTAAATATTTTATAGTTTCATAAAATACTTTATGAGCATATTGATAGAAGATTTGTCGAAAAATTTTGGTAAATTTAAAACACTTGAACATATAAATCTTGAAATAAAAACAAGTTCTTTAGTTGCATTGGTTGGGCCGTCGGGATCTGGAAAATCGACGTTGTTACGCCTAATTGCTGGTTTAGAAACTCCCAACGAAGGGAGAATTTGGCTTTCTGGTCAAGATTCTACTTTTTTATCCATTCAAGAACGTGAAATTGGTTTTGTTTTTCAAAATTATGCATTATTTAAACATATGACTGTTTATCAGAATATTGCCTTTGGGCTCGAGGTTCGAGGCACAGCTTTTACTCTTATTACAAATAGAGTCAAACAGCTTTTACAACTTATTCAATTAGAAAAATTTGCAGATCGTTACCCTCATCAACTTTCAGGCGGCCAAAAACAACGAGTCGCTTTGGCAAGAGCACTTGCAATAGAACCTAAATTTTTATTGTTAGATGAACCTTTTGGAGCATTAGATTTGAAAGTTCGAAAAGAATTACGCACTTGGTTAAGACGGTTACATGAAGAAGTACCTGTTACAACTCTTTTTGTTACACATGATCATCAAGAAGCTTTAGAAGTCGCAAATGAAATAGTTGTATTTCAAAATGGCCATATAAAACAACTGGGTAATCCAGAAGATATTTATAACGAACTTGTTAATCCTTTCGCATATTAAAGTATTCGAAGTAATAATCAGTATTTTTGTAATATTTTTATTATTTTTTTAATACTAAAATAAAAATAATAGAAAAAGAAAACAATATGTGTTATAATAGAAAATAAAGGTAGCCTATAAAATTTTTTTAAAAATTAAATATTTATGTTAACTCTAAAAATTTTTGTTTACACTGTAGTAACTTTTTTTGTTTCTTTATTTATTTTTGGTTTTCTTTCTAATGACCCAGGACGAAATCCAGGTCAAAAAGATCTTGACTAAACGCTTTAACAATAAAGTAATTTACGTTTAAAGTTTGCACAATTCAGCTTGTTTTGAATTCATTATGAAAAGATTGTCGCTTTGCTGAATTCCACATTTATTTAATGAAATATGTTTATATGCTTTTTCTGCAATAAGCAAGTAGTCAATTTTGTTTTTACAAGCTAACCTTCTCAAGCCGCTTGAAAAATTTTTTCACTTAATTTTCTATTTACCAAAAGTAAATAGAAACATTAACAACATCAATAATTAACCGTAACCCAGTCATTACCTAGCGCCAAGTTTTCACCGAAAAACTAGTCGTAGAAAGCAGACGCTAGGTTAAGACTGGGAATGTCTCAAAAATAATACTAAAATTATATAAAAATTTAAATATGCCACGATCACAGCGAAACGACAATTTTATTGATAAAACTTTTACTGTTGTTGCAGATATTTTATTAAAAGTTTTACCTACTTCAAATCGAGAAAAACAAGCTTTCAGTTATTATAGAGATGGTATGTCTGCCCAATCTGAAGGCGAATATGCTGAAGCACTTCAAAATTATTATGAAGCAATGCGATTAGAAACCGATGCTTATGACAGAAGTTATATTCTTTATAATATAGGCTTAATTCATACTAGCAATGGCGAACATGGGCGGGCGTTAGAATATTATTATCAAGCTCTTGAAAGAAACCCATCTCTTCCTCAAGCATTAAATAATATTGCAGTTATTTATCATTATAGAGGAGAGCAAGCTATTGAAAATGGCCAAGCCGAAATTTCTAAAATGCTTTTTGACAAAGCTGCAGATTATTGGAAAGAAGCAATTCGTTTAGCACCAACTAACTATATTGAAGCAGTAAATTGGTTAAAAATGACAGGACGTTATTAATATTAATTTTTGATTTAACGACTGACAAAGTCAGCAGCAGCGACAAATTTTTTATAAATCTTCGATTGCTATTTACTGAAAGTAAATAGAAACCTCGAGATAGATTTCTATTTTTTTCTGCTTCGCTGAACAGTTACCATTGTCAACGAGGAACTTCTCCAGCGAAGCAGGAGCTAGTAAATAGAAACAGGAGCAGCCCTATTAATTAATTTTGTTACTGTTTCATAAATCTACGATTTATGAAACCGCCAACATAATTAATTAATAACTTATAAGTCTTAAAATCTAAAATATTTTTGTATTTCGAATTCGGGAAAAACAGATTATTTTTACTATTTACTAGCGAAGCTAGTAAATAGAAGCATCAAAATTTTATTTCTATTTCCTTTACTGAGCAAAGCTCAGTTAGAAGCAGGCATTTATCTGTAATTTGCCTGTCAGCGTAACAGGCTGAAAGATTACAAATAAATTAAACTTATTTATTTTTATTTTTTATATTTAGAATTAAATATAAAAAATAAAGACGTTTGTTTTGCTAACAAAGCAGATTTTTATATAAACCAAAATAAAAATTTTTTTTTAGTAGCTAACCCGAAAAATAATGAGTTTTACAATTGACTTATTTACTTTACTGTCAGGAACGCAGATCAGGCTAATAAAAATTTTAAAAGTTTGTTTGACATTTGCATCCAGTTGGGTTTGAACCAACGATGTCTTTTCAGAACCGCATTATGAGTGCGGTGCAATCGACCGCTCTGCCATGGATGCATTTTAAGGTTTTTATTTAACTTTTATAACTATAAAAGTTCCTTTTTATTACTCGCTTTAATTATTTCAAATAGTAGTATTTAAACAAGTATGTGGTATAATAATAAATATATTTTACAATAAGCAACTTTTATAAAGTTGTATGTTTTTATTTTCGAATAAAGTAAAATAACCGATTACATTTTTTTAATGAGTTAAAGTTGAAATTTTATATATAAAACTTTTTGATTTACATTTAAACACTGAAAATTCAGTTTCATAATTAGCTTTGCTAATTATAATGATGCAATTTTATTCGATCTATAATCTAATTTTCATATTTAAGTTTCAAAATCAAAATAATATTTTAATTTCTTTCTGCTTCGCTGAACATTTATTTTGTAAATATTCGTAGGTAAAAGATAGGTAAAGATTTGTTGAAAACCCATCCGCTAATCGAATTCCTAACCTTATCTCTAATCTAGCTTTTCTAGGTTTTACCCACAAAGTGGGTCTTTACCCGGCCTCTGCTTCGCTGATAAACAAAGCAGCGAAGCAGAGGCTGGGCTACGAAGCAAAGCTTGTGGAACGTTTTTACTGAGTTAAAGACGAATGTTCACCTAGTTTCGGTTTTCGGTTTATATAAAACAAAGTTTATAAAAACAGCCGAAATATTAGGTGAAGAAATGCAACTCATTAATTTATTAATAATACTTTAATACTTTAATTTTGTATATAGTTTTATATACAAAATTAAAGTATCTTTATACGGCTATGACTAAACCACTTTTAGCTTCTGCTAATAAATCGACTAGTCTGTCGATTTATACTGAAGCAAAGGGTAAAACCTAGAAAAGCTAGGCTGCTTTGCTGAAGGCTGAGTTAAATGTGTAAAATTTAAAAAATAAATTTCAAATAAGGAATCTTTATTATGGCTGCTTCTTATTTACCTTCAATTTTAGTACCATTAGTAGGTTTAGTATTTCCTGCTGTTGCAATGGCTTCGATTTTTTTATATATCGAACAAGAAGAAATCAATTAAAAGCATTTTATTAAATCTCTATACTAAATATCGAAAACCACTTTTTCTAGTATTTTATTTTTAACTAATTTAAACATATATTGTTTTTAGACACGACATTTATAAAAACAATAAAAAATTTGAGATAAACATAAATATTCAAAACTAAATAAAGTTGTCTGCTTGAATACTTTGTATGTTTTGTAGGACAAAAAAACAGACAATTATGAAGCATACCCGAAAAGCAATGCTTCTATTATCCATTTTACTGATAATAGAAGCATTGCTTTGTCTATTTTTTGCTTTTATAAACTTTGTTTATAAAAGCAGAAGCTTCATTTAAACAAACTACTGATTCCAATAAGTTAACATAATTTAAAAAAACATTTGTTATGTTAAAACTTTCTAAAGCATTTTGCTTAACTAACGCTAAAAATAAAATATGGATATTCTAAAAAAAATATTTTATATTAAAAAATTGAAGTTATGGATTAATATATATAATATTGTAAAAAAATAAAAAATTAATTTTTATTAGATATTATCTAAGACAAATTGCTAATTTCCGGAAAAACAAGTACAATAATTTAAAAGGCCTATAACTCAGTTGGTAGAGTGCAACTCTTACAAAGTTGAGGTCGTCGGTTCGAGTCCGGCTGGGCCTAATATGATGTGTAATATATTTTCGAAATTTATAGAACTTTGTATATTAAAGAATATAGTAATCTAAAATTTAGTTATTGCAATATTTACTAAATTATTTAAAAAAAAACTTTTAAGTTGTTTTATTCTCTAATTTATTACCTTAACACAACTTTTTTTATTCACAAAGTGGTTATTACTTATTATTACTTAGCGACAGCTCTGTCAGCGAAGCAGAGCAGACACACGTTAAGTTAGAAATAAATTCCTATTTCGAGAAACATTAGGAGAGCTAGTAAATACAATTAGAAGTAAAGGCTAAATTCTATGAAATAAAATAAAGAAGCTCAAATTGAATTCATATTTACACTAATACGAATGTATTTATAATTTATTTTAGTTGTTCGGTAATATGACAGTAATAAATTTTGTATTTTGAGTTTTTTGAGGTAATTCAAATAATTATTTAGTTGTTGTTTATTTCAAAGCTTCTAACTTGAGCTTATTTAATAAGCTCAAGTTAGAAGCTTTGGCTAGACATAGAACTGCCGGTCTCTGTCAACTAAAAACTTGTCATAGCGCTGACAAAGCAAGTTATTACAAATTACAACGCTACGACAAGTTTTTAGTTGATAGAAAGAAAAAATCGAGTTTTTTCAATTAAAGAAAACACAGAATGTGAATCGAATAAAAAATTTTATAGAGTATCAATAGTTTCGAACTCAAATTTAATTTCTTTCCAAACTTCACAAGCAGCTGCTAATTCTGGGCTCCATTTGCAAGCTGCACGAATAACGTCACCACCTTCACGAGCAAGATCACGACCTTCGTTACGAGCTTGAGTACAAGCTTCTAGTGCTACACGGTTTGCAGCAGCACCTGGTGCGTTACCCCAAGGGTGACCTAAAGTACCACCACCAAATTGTAAACAAGCATCATCACCAAAGATTTCTACTAGAGCTGGCATGTGCCATACGTGAATACCACCAGACGCTACTGGCATTACACCAGGAAGAGATACCCAATCTTGAGTAAAGTAAATACCACGGCTACGATCTTTTTGGATGTAATCATCACGCATAAGATCAACGAAACCTAAAGTTACTTCACGTTCACCTTCAAGTTTACCTACAACAGTACCAGAATGAAGATGATCACCACCAGATAAACGAAGAGCTTTTGCTAGAACACGGAAATGCATCCCGTGATTTTTTTGACGGTCAATTACAGCATGCATAGCTCTATGAATGTGAAGTAATAAACCATTATCACGACAGTAATGTGCTAAACTAGTATTTGCAGTAAAACCACCAGTTAAATAATCGTGCATAACAATAGGTACACCAAGATTTCTAGCGAATTCAGCACGTTTTAGCATTTCTTCACAAGTTGCTGCAGTAGCGTTTAAATAATGTCCTTTAATTTCACCTGTTTCTGATTGAGATTTGTAAATTGCTTCTGCAACAAATAGGAAACGATCTCTCCAACGCATAAATGGTTGAGAATTTACGTTTTCGTCATCTTTTGTAAAATCTAAACCACCACGTAAACATTCGTAAACTGCTCGGCCGTAGTTTTTAGCTGAAAGACCTAATTTTGGTTTAATAGTACAACCTAAAAGACCACGTCCGTATTTGTTTAATTTATCACGCTCTACTTGAATTCCATGAGGTGGCCCTTGGAAACTTTTAATGTATGCTGGTGGAATACGAAGATCTTCTAGGCGTAGTGCACGAAGTGCTTTAAAACCAAAAACGTTTCCTACGATAGAAGTAAATAAATTTGTTACAGATCCTTCTTCAAAAAGATCTAAAGGGTATGCTACATATGCAATATATTGATTATCTTCACCAGCAACTGGTTCGATATCATAACAACGTCCTTTATAGCGATCTAAGCTAGTTAAACCATCTGTCCATACAGTAGTCCAAGTACCAGTTGAAGATTCTGCTGCAACTGCTGCACCACACTCTTCAACTGGAACACCAGGTTGAGGAGTCATACGGAAAGCTGCAAGAATATCAGTTTCTTTTACTTGATAATCTGGAGTATAATAAGTTAATCGGTAGTCTTTTACACCTGCTTTGAAGCCAGCACCTGCTTTAGTTTCAGTTTGTGGAGCCATTTATTACAAATTTTTTAAAAATTTTGACGATCATATAGTCTGCCCGTTTCTTTACCTATTTATTACCTGAGAGTAAACTAGATAAGTTACTAATAGAATAAAATATTAACACTTTGTATTAGTGTGATTAATAATGGCAAAAAATAATTTTGCTTTTAATCTTTTATATACTTTTAAATTTATTTGGTCTGCTTCTAATTACATTTACTAGAATTACTAATGTTTCTCGATTGCTTCGCTAGGAATTTATTTCCAGCGACAATCTTTTAGCAGACAGTAATCTTCGATCAGCGAAGCAGTAAAAAGTTGGTCTAACTGAACGAGGCTTAAATAAATCTATGATTTATAACTACTTCGTTGATAAAGACAATGGTAACTGTTTCAAAATAGGAATCTATTTCGTGAAATCACTTTGTGAATTTTGTGCATAATAAAAAAATTAAAAGTAGGTAAAAAACTGGATTATTATTTTAAGTAATAATGTTACTTTTTAGTATTTATAATAATACTAATATTTTTTAACTAATTCACGTAATTCATTATACTAATAAATTAAATAAATAATAGTGTTACTTTTTAGTATTTATAATAATACTAATATTTTTTAACTAATTAAAGTCATTAATTATAATAACAAATTAATTGATTAATAACTAGTCTATCATAATTTAAAATGAACTTTTTTTTATTAAAAAATTCAATTTTAAAACTTATTTTTAATATTTTTGATTTTTTTTTAAAAAATGATTTTTGTAGAACAGAAACACCAGTAACAAAAATACTAGTTGATTTTCTTTTTTCAATTTTATTGGGTTGAAAATATATTTTTTTTGTGCGCATATCGATTTATAATTTAATTTTGCTGTATACAAAAATCTAAATACAATAAATAGACAAATAGTGTAAAAAATATTATATAAAGTATGTTATATTCAAATACCTGAAAGTTATAATATATATAGTTTTCTATAAAAAAATTATGCATAAATAGATTGTTATTGCTTGAGAAAAACTAATTAGTATGATAAAATAAAAATGTTAACTAGGGTCAAATTACACTTATATAAAAATCGACTCTAAATTTTATTAATAAATTAAATTTTAGAAAACTCCTGTGTATTCTAGAAATAATAAATTTTCATAGTTTACTAGTGAGGTTATTACCTTTACTGAGCCAGCGCCAGACTAGTCGCAAACTCAGTTAGACAAGTTTTTCCAACGAAGTAGACGCGACAATCTTTTAGCAGACGCTAGGTTAGAAGCTCAGGTTTCTATTTACCAAAGGTAAATAGTAAGACACAGGTAAATAAAAAATTAATTGATTTTAAAATTTTTATAAAAATAAAAACAATTTAGTTAGTTATAAAACTAGTTATTTTTTTAGAATTTTGCTAAAAAAATACTAAATCAATCCAATTACTTAATTTGAGGTTTATATTAAAACAAGTTTTAATAGTTTTAAATCAAAAACAAAAAATTGTGGTTGATACATACAAATACAAATTTTAATACGTCAAAAATCTAAGAAATATATCTAAAAACAAAATTTTTAGGTAGCGTAGCACAGTTCTGCGTGGCTGCCAAACTTGGTTTGTCTTCTTTATTCACTTTGTGAATTAGAAGCAGCAAAATAAATTATTAAAATGTTTTTATTGTCAAATTTTCTAGCTTTTTACATTTAAAACAGGTATATGTAAATAATTAAAAATAATCCCACGGAGTGAGCATGAGTATTTCTGTAGAAACAAAAAATGTAGGACGTATTACACAAATTATTGGACCAGTTTTAGACGTAGCTTTTCCAGCTGGTAAAATGCCAAATATTTATAATTCAATTATTGTTCAAGGAAAAAACGAAGCAGGTCAAGAAGTTAGCGTAACTTGTGAGGTTCAACAATTACTTGGCGACCATTGTGTGCGAGCGGTTTCAATGAATGCAACAGATGGATTAATGCGTGGCATGGATGTTATTGATACTGGTAAACCACTTACTGTTCCAGTTGGTCCTGCTACTCTGGGTCGCATTTTTAATGTTCTTGGAGAGCCTGTAGATAATTTAGGTCCTGTAGATACTAAAGAAGGATTACCTATTCATAGATCTGCACCTGCTTTTGTTGATTTAGATACAAAACTTTCTATTTTTGAAACTGGAATTAAAGTAGTTGATCTTTTAGCGCCTTATCGACGTGGAGGAAAAATTGGTTTATTTGGAGGAGCTGGTGTAGGTAAAACTGTATTAATTATGGAATTGATTAATAACATTGCGAAAGCTCATGGTGGAGTTTCTGTTTTCGGGGGTGTGGGGGAACGCACACGTGAAGGAAATGATTTATACATGGAAATGAAAGAATCTAAAGTAATTAACGAAGAAAACATTGGCGAATCAAAAGTTGCTTTAGTATACGGTCAAATGAATGAACCACCTGGAGCTCGTATGCGTGTAGGTTTAACAGCTTTAACTATGGCAGAATATTTCCGAGACATAAATAAACAAGATGTTCTTTTATTTATTGACAATATTTTCCGATTTGTTCAAGCTGGTTCCGAAGTTTCAGCTTTATTAGGGCGTATGCCTTCTGCGGTTGGTTATCAGCCAACTTTAGCTACTGAAATGGGAGGTTTACAAGAACGAATCACATCTACAAAAGATGGTTCTATTACTTCAATTCAGGCTGTTTATGTACCTGCAGATGATTTAACTGATCCTGCGCCTGCTACTACATTTGCTCATTTAGATGCAACTACTGTACTTTCACGAGGTCTAGCTTCTAAAGGTATTTATCCAGCAGTTGACCCGTTAGATTCTACTTCTACTATGTTACAGCCGTGGATTGTTGGTGAAGATCATTACACATGTGCTCAAAATGTAAAAGAAACATTACAACGTTATAAAGAATTACAAGATATTATTGCTATTTTAGGTTTAGACGAATTATCTGAAGATGACAGATTAATTGTTGCACGAGCTCGTAAAATAGAACGTTTTTTATCGCAACCTTTTTTTGTAGCTGAAGTTTTTACTGGATCTCCTGGTAAATATGTAAGTTTAGCTGAAACAATTCAAGGATTCAATTTAATTTTATCGGGTGAATTAGATAGTTTACCAGAACAAGCTTTTTATCTTGTAGGAACTATTGATGAGGCAATTGCAAAAGCAGGGTCTTTACAATAAAAAATCTCATAAAATTAGCAAATGCCCTAAAGATTTGCTAACCTTGCCTGCTTCTAACTGATTACCGTTACAAATCGCGCTAGAAGTAGGTGTCAACCGAGCCTCTGCGACAAGGTTTTCGCTGACAAATGAAGTTTCTGTCTTTATCAACGAAGTATAAGAGCTTCGCTCAGTTAGAAGTAGCGCTGTTAGCTGAGCTGTTTTGCTGAAGCAAGATAAAAGCAAGAGCATTCGTCACTTTTCAGGGACAATTTTTTTGCTGAAAACAGTGTTTACCTTGTCAAACTATTTCCTTTATGCTTCGCAGAAGGGAAATGTTTATAAATAGGAATCTATTTCTAACCTACCGTCTGTCTGCTCTGCTTCGCTGACAGAGCTGTCGCTAGGTAATAACCTTAATAAATTGTAGTATAAAAGCTTAAGATAATTAGAATTAGAATTTAATTAAAATGTTAGCTTCTAATTAGAGAAGCTAGCTAGACGCAGACATTTGAAAAGCTTGGGTTTTTGTTGTTAGATATATTTAGTATATTGCACAAAAATTAAAAAACTAAAAACAATTTCAATAATTTTTTGCTAGTTTAATAACTTAATAGCGAGTTAGATTAGTAAAACTAAACCTTTTTATTATTTTCAATTAAAAACAATGAGTTTACAAGTTTGTATTATGACTCCAGATAGAATTTTCTGGAACGATCAAGCCGAAGAAATTATTTTACCAACCAATACCGGCCAAATGGGTGTGTTGACAAATCATGCACCTTTAATTACAGCATTAGATATCGGGGTTATGCTAATTCGTTCAAAAAATGAATGGATTTCCATCGCTTTAATGGGTGGTTTTGCTTTAGTAAAACAAAATCAAATAACTGTTTTAGTTAATGAAGCTGAATCCGCAAAAACTATTGAATTAGAAGAAGCAGAAAATTCTTTTAATGCAGCAAAAATAAAATTAGAAGAAGCAGAAGGTCAAAAACAAAAAGTGGAAGCTAATTTTATTTTTAAACGAGCACGAGCACGATATCAAGTAGTTAAACAGACTATTACATAATTTAGTTTGTTGATTAGCATTTATTGTTTTAAAAACAATAAATGCTAATCAAATTTTAATTTTAATTGGGAGTTTTTAAAATTACAGTTGCAATTTTTTTAATTTTTAAAAACATGGTTCAGTCCACCTATTTTAATTATAAGCCAAAAAAGAAATTTGTTTTGTGAGCTTGTATTTATTAATGAAGCTCCAGTCTAAGAAAAAGCTGAAGCAGAAAAACTAGTACTGGCAGTAAATTTTATTTTTTCTCTAAATGTTTACAAATAGGCAATGACATAAAAATTTTTTGTTTACTTGACTGACTTTTTTTAATAGAATATATAAAAATAACCTTACTTCTCAATACTAATATAAGTATAAATATATATATATATATATCCAATTAGAATATAAAGTTAAATATCTCAAAATATTTTAGCAGTCAAATATTCGCTTAAACAAAAATGTTTAAATAAATCTAAATATAAAAATGTCCACGCAAACTGTGAACGTTTTTGTAAAATATTGGACGTTTTTTGTATCCTTATTTTAGTTTTTATTTTTTTGTTTCATAAAAGAAATACGTGGTAATATATTTAATTTTATTTTATCTTTGTGTTTACTTACATTATCTCATTACCATGAGGTAACCATAATATAAGATAATAAAAGTATGTTTAATATATAAAGAGCCACGTGAATTGAAAAACAAAGAGAGATACTTTTAAATAACCAACATTAATTATTATAAAAAAAAGTTGTTTTCTTTTTTCTTTTCTACTACCTGGTTTGATAATGTATTTAGCAGTATTAGGATTTTCCCCCAGCTTAAACGTAAATTCATAAATTTTGGCTACAGTTTCGCGTAGGTCTTTATTACCATTCACAGGGACTTGAGTTTTGAATTTATCGTTAAACAGATACACTTTAGTACCAACAACCTTTGGGATTAGGGTGAAGCTATATTTTTTTTAAATTCTAATCTGGATGATTCAGAGAAATTATATAATTAAAAAATCCTGGGTAAAGCTAGCCCTGCACGAACTTCTGCCCGAACATTTTCAACAGTGAGAAGCCCTAATACTTTATAAAAATTACTATTTTTAAAAATTAAATCTTGCAACTTTTACAGCAAAAATAAATGAACCCATAAACTATTGATTGATTGGAAAGATTTCGTTTCCTGCAAAACGTGTACAGTCTCAGTAATGTAGTAATCTTAATACTGTATTATATAAATAATCTACACAAAATTTAAGACAATAATAATATTATAGTACAAAATCTTAAGCCATTAACCAACAATATTACCTTAAACAGACATATAGATAAGGTTTGTCTTGTTTTACGGATTAATAATAATCGTTTTGACTTAAATTATGATACTGAGCAAAATAATAATAAAAATTAAATTAGTCTAAAATAATAAATTAGAGTGTATTTTATTTTTAAAATATGTTAAAGTTTATAGTATTCTTCTACTCATTTGTTATTGATTTTAATTAAAAACATAAAAGTTTATTATTAATAACAAATGCAAAAAAATTATTTATAATTTATAATTATTATGTCACGTTATCGAGGACCCCGCTTAAGAATTATTCGCCGACTTGGGGAATTACCAGGTTTTACTAGAAAATCTTCTAGTAGACTTACTCTACCAGGTCAACATGGCACAAACCCAAGAAAATTATCGCAATATGGTATTCGACTTCAAGAAAAACAAAAATTGCGTTTTAATTATGGTATTAGTGAATCTCAATTAATACGTTATGTACGAAAAGCCAGAAAAATAAAAGGTTCCACGGGAGAAATTTTATTACAATTATTAGAAATGCGGCTTGATAATGTTGTTTTTCGGTTAGGAATAGCACCTACAATAGCAGCTGCTAGACAACTAATCAGCCATGGGCATATTTTAGTTAATAACCAAAAAGTTACTATTCCAAGCTATGAATGTAAAGCAAAAGATGTAATCGGTATTTCAAATAAAAAGCATTCTCGAGAATTAATTACCAATTTTTTTGCAACTTCTACTTTAATAAATTTACCAGCTCATTTAAGTTTTAATCGTGAAACTCTTATTGGCACTGTTAATACTATTGTAAACAGACAATCTGTAGGACTAAATTTAAATGAATTACTAATTGTTGAATATTATTCTCGTAAAGTTTAAAAAAACAATACTAATACAATTCTTTGTTTAAAGAATTGTATTAGTATTGTTTTTAAATATTTTTAAATTATATTTTGGATCAAAACAAGCAATGCAAAGTATTACTTCCCGTACTTTAGTATGTTTAGGAGAGATGTCCGAGTGGTTTAAGGTGTAGACCTGGAACGTCTATGTAATCAAAAGTTACCGAGGGTTCAAATCCCTCTCTTTCCGAATTACATAAATTTATAAAAGTAAAAAAAATGAAAAACAATACTATAAAATTTTTTTAACAAAATTATGTTTGGTTTTACTCGTAACAAAAAATGTGTACAAGATTAATTTTGATTGAAACAAAGCTTTTAAATTAAAACTTTAATTTTGGGAATAGAGGGACTTGAACCCTCACGATTTTTCAATCAACGGATTTTAAGTCCGTAGCGTCTGCCAATTCCGCCATATTCCCATCTTTTATTTTTTAAAAAGTGTACCATAAAAAAACAATTTTTACTAGTTGTTTTTTATTTGTTTTATGATATACTTTTTAAAAAATAAAAAATAAAAAAGGGTCGATGCCCGAGTGGTTAATGGGGGCGGATTGTAAATCCGCTGGCACAGCCTACGCTGGTTCAAATCCAGCTCGGCCCAAAAAAAAATTTTTTAGTATATTGTAGCGATTGAGCTTAGTAGGACTCGAACCTACATTAGAAACTTAGAAGATTTCTGTCCTAATCCTTTAGACGATAAGCCCTTTAGCGTAGCCTAGCTATTACTTTATTCCTAACCGACTTCGTGGGTAAAACCTAGCAAAGTTAGGCTGCTTTGCTATTATTTTCAACTTTGCTTCTACTTCTAACTGAGCTTTGCTCAGTAAAGCTAGTAGTTAGGTATTAAATAATTTTAAAATTTATTAAATATTCTCTATATACAAATATTAACATAAAAAATGTTAAAATTCAATTTTTGGTTTAATAAATTTTTTTTAATTCAAAAATGAAATTAATTTTAAAACTAAAACTTTCTTTCTATTCCATTTAAAGATATTATAAAGTTGAGAAGAAAATTTTAAATATAAAATTCAATTATTAATGATGAAACAATTTTCTTTTTATAAATTCAATTTTAGTAATGCTTTGTTAAAACAAGCATTAAAAATATTTGTAGTGTGTTTTGGACTTATATTAACATCTCATTTTAATATAGTTCCAGCTGCAAATGCTTATCCTATTTTTGCTCAACAAAACTATCAAAATCCTCGTGAAGCAAATGGTCGAATTGTATGTGCAAATTGCCATTTAGCTCAAAAACCAGTTGAAATTGAAGTTCCACAATCGGTTTTACCGAATACGGTTTTTGAAGCAGTTGTAAAAATACCTTATGACCAACAAGTTAAACAAGTTTTAGGAAATGGTAAAAAAGGACCATTAAATGTGGGTGCTGTTTTAATTCTTCCAGAAGGATTTGAACTAGCTCCATCAGATCGAATTCCAGAAGAAATGAAAACTAAAGTTGGAAAATTATATTTCCAACCTTATAATGACAATAAAAAAAATATTTTAGTTATTGGTCCTGTACCTGGAAAAAAATATAGTGAAATTGTTTTCCCAGTTCTTTCACCTGATCCTAGTACAAACAAAAATGTTTCTTATTTAAAATATCCTATTTATATAGGTGGAAATCGAGGTCGCGGGCAAGTGTATCCTGATGGATCTAAAAGTAATAATACTATTTATAATGCATCAGCAACAGGTACAATTGCACAAATTGAACCAATCGAAACAAAAGGTGGCTTTAACATTACTATTGAAACAACTGCAGGTGAAAAAATAGTTGACACTATTCCTCCAGGGCCTGAAGTAATTGTTAAAGTAGGTCAAGCAATTCAAACAGATCAACCTTTAACTATTAATCCGAATGTAGGCGGATTTGGTCAAATGGATACAGAAATTGTTCTTCAAAATCCAATACGAGTTCAAGGATTAATTCTTTTCTTTGGTTTTGTTATTATTGCACAAATTTTCTTAGTTCTTAAGAAAAAACAATTCGAAAAAGTTCAATTAGCAGAAATGAATTTCTAATTTGAATTGTTTCAAAGTTTATATTAGTTTACCCAGCCTGCGAAGCAGGCAGTGTTTCTATTAGAAATAGAAACCCAGCTGTCTTTATTCACAAAGTGAATTAGAAGCAGAAACGAAGTAGAAGAGCTTCGCTCAGTTAGGTTTCACGAAATAGAAATCTATTTCCTTCTGCCAGTTATAAATCGAAGATTTATTACAGGCTGAACAATTACCTTTGGTAAATAAAAAAACTTGTCCGGCGAAGCAGACGCTGATAAAGTAAGTTTTTGCTTGTAATTCACTTTGTGAATAAAGACAGCTGGGTTACAGTCAATCAAGTTAATTATAAACCTAAATTTTTAGTTTAACGAGATTGTTTTTAAATTTTTTTTGCAGACTACTTTGTGTACTGCATATAAACACATATTATAATTATGATAACAATTATTAGTTACTTAGGTTTACTTTTTAGTGCATTAATTTTTACTTTATTTATTTATATTAGTTTATTAAAAATTAGATTAATTTAATTCATTTACAACATTTTAATTAACTTTTTATTTTATTAAAATTTTATTGTTTACAAATTTTCGACCAGCGTAGCCTTAACAAACGAAGTTTGTAATAGTACCCTTATTACTGTTTTTCGAACTGTTTCTATTTACCAAAGGTAAATAGAGGAATTTATTTCAAAAAATTTTCGATCAGCTCTGTTAGCAAAAAACTAGTCGCAGAGTTGACAGAAAAAAATTTTTGGTTGACAGAAACTTTGTTTGTTAAGGTTAGGCTGCTTTAGGTTCACTTCCTAATTTTTTTAATTTCTTTAAAAAAAATTTGTAATCAATAATAAAAAGTGCGTATAGTTTATAAATGAAAACCTAATTTTTAATTACGCTTTTATAATTTTAAACATAGTTTTCCTTTCTCGTTTTTATCCAGCTTTTACTTCTAACCTAGTTTCTAACTGAGCTTCGCTCAGTAAAGGTAAAGGTAAAGGTAAAGATAATGGTAAAGACGAGGCAGACAAACAAAGTTTGTCAGCGCTACTTAATTAACAGTGGCTGGGTTAGCGGCGAAACAGGTAATGTTTTTACTATCAATTAATTTAATACTAGAAACATTACAATTATTAACTCACTTTTAATCCAACAAAATTCAATATCGTTTAATTAGAAGTGGGTTTAAACTAGCAGCATTAGTTTTTTAGCAAAAGTATTTGCTCATTTGCAGCAAGTGCGAATCAATTACAGTTCAATTTGAAAACAATTTAACGGAGTTAACATGGTTGAACCTCTTTTATCTGGAATCGTATTAGGATTAGTTCCTGTGACTTTAGCAGGATTATTTGTTACCGCATATTTACAATATCGTCGCGGCGATCAATTAAATTTTTAAATAAAAAAATTTGAGTTTTAGCAAACAATTTTGTTTGCTAAAATAAAACTGTAAACATTATTTAAATAATTTATTTAAAAAAAAGTTTTCAAAAGTTTTCCATAACAATTAAATTTTTTATTAAAAATTTATTTTTATTTTATAAACATTAATATTACAAATAATAATTTAAAAAATGAATTGGATCGAAAATTACAATATATTAGTTTTTCAAAAATAAAAAATTTTTTTTGCTTTATTATTTTGAGTTGAATTAATATTTATTTTTTTACAAAAATAAAGTAGAAGAATTTATAAATATTTTAAAAAATAGTTGTAAAAATGTACCATTTTTTTTTTAATTTGTAATTTTTATATTTATAAAAAAAGTAGTAAGTTGCATTTTGAAACTTTTAACTTTTATAATAATATGTGTCTTAAACAAACAAAAACATTTTATATATTTTTATAAAAATATATTTTTTGCATAATTTAAATTAAAAGTTTTCAATATTTCTTTAAAATTATTCTCACTTATCTAATGTTTTAATAAACTTATATTATTTTGGTAGAATTAAATGAGCATTTATCTTATTTTGTCGGCTTTAACCTTGTCAAACTATTTATTAGTAAAGCAATGGTAAATAGAAACAGTTAGGATTAAAGGCTCAAATAAAAAACTACTAATCTTTTTTGAGGTTAATTTTATTGTAAATTTTTTGTTAAAAACAAACATAAATAAATTGTTATTTTAATTTTTTAATACTATTTTGGAGATTTACGCTATGACTATAGCGATTGGTAAAACTGAACAAAAACGTGGGTTATTTGACCTAGTAGATGACTGGTTACGTCGTGACCGTTTTGTATTTGTTGGCTGGTCTGGACTTTTATTATTCCCAACTGCATATTTTGCATTAGGTGGTTGGTTAACTGGAACTACATTTGTAACTTCTTGGTATACCCATGGATTAGCAAGCTCTTATCTTGAAGGTTGTAACTTTTTAACTGCTGCTGTATCTACCCCGGCAAATAGTTTAGGACATTCATTATTATTTTTATGGGGTCCAGAAGCACAAGGTGATTTAACACGTTGGTTCCAATTAGGTGGTCTTTGGACATTTGTAGCTTTACATGGTTCTTTTGCTTTAATTGGATTTATGTTACGCCAATTTGAAATTGCTCGCTCGGTAAAATTACGTCCATATAACGCAATTGCATTTTCTGCACCTATTTCAGTATTTGTTTCTGTATTTTTAATTTACCCTTTAGGTCAGTCTGGATGGTTTTTTGCTCCTAGTTTTGGAGTAGCAGCTATTTTTAGATTTATCTTATTTTTCCAAGGGTTCCATAACTGGACATTAAATCCATTTCATATGATGGGTGTAGCTGGAGTTTTAGGTGCAGCTCTACTTTGCGCAATTCATGGAGCAACAGTAGAAAACACATTATTTGAAGATGGCGATGGCGCAAATACATTCCGTGCTTTTAACCCAACTCAAGCTGAAGAAACTTATTCAATGGTTACTGCAAATCGTTTTTGGTCTCAAATTTTTGGGGTAGCTTTTTCTAACAAACGTTGGTTACACTTCTTTATGTTATTTGTTCCTGTAACAGGTTTATGGATGAGTGCTATTGGTGTACTAGGTTTAGCTTTAAATTTACGAGCTTACGATTTTGTATCTCAAGAAATTCGTGCAGCAGAAGATCCTGAATTTGAAACTTTTTATACTAAAAATATTCTTTTAAATGAAGGTATTCGTGCATGGATGGCTGCTCAAGATCAGCCTCATGAAAAACTAGTATTCCCTGAGGAGGTTTTACCACGTGGAAACGCTCTTTAATGGTACATTAACTGTTGGTGGTAGAGATCAAGAATCTACCGGGTTTGCTTGGTGGGCTGGTAATGCTCGACTAATTAACCTTTCTGGTAAACTTTTAGGTGCTCATGTAGCTCATGCTGGTCTAATTGTTTTTTGGGCTGGAGCAATGAATTTATTCGAAGTTGCGCATTTTGTTCCTGAAAAACCAATGTATGAACAAGGTCTTATTTTATTACCACATTTAGCAACTCTTGGATATGGTGTAGGTCCAGGTGGAGAAGTTATTGATACTTTTCCATATTTTGTTTCTGGAGTACTACATTTAATTTCTTCTGCTGTTTTAGGTTTTGGTGGTGTTTATCATTCTTTAATTGGTCCTGAAACTTTAGAAGAGTCTTTTCCATTTTTTGGTTATGTTTGGAAAGATAAAAATAAAATGACTACAATTCTTGGTATTCATCTTATTATATTAGGAATTGGTGCATGGCTTTTAGTTTGGAAAGCTCTTTATTTTGGTGGAGTATATGACACATGGGCACCAGGCGGTGGTGATGTTCGTCTTATTACAAACCCTACTATTAGCCCAGCAGTTATTTTTGGTTATATTTTAAAATCTCCTTTCGGTGGGGACGGTTGGATTGTTAGTGTAGATAATTTAGAAGATATTATTGGTGGCCATATTTGGATTGGTACATTAAATATTTTTGGCGGAATTTGGCACATTTTAACAAAACCATGGGCTTGGGCTCGTCGTGCTTTTGTATGGTCTGGTGAAGCTTATTTATCATACAGTCTTGGAGCTGTGTCTTTAATGGCTTTTACTGCTTGTTGTATGTCATGGTTTAATAATACTGCTTATCCAAGTGAATTTTATGGTCCAACTGGGCCAGAAGCTTCCCAATCACAAGCTTTTACATTCCTGGTTCGAGATCAACGTCTTGGAGCAAATGTTGCTTCTGCTCAAGGACCAACTGGATTAGGAAAATATTTAATGAGATCTCCGACCGGAGAAATCATTTTTGGTGGTGAAACTATGCGTTTTTGGGATTTCCGAGGACCTTGGTTAGAGCCATTAAGAGGTCCAAATGGATTAGATTTGAATAAACTAAAAAATGATATTCAACCATGGCAAGAACGCCGTGCTGCAGAATATATGACTCACGCCCCGTTAGGGTCTTTAAACTCAGTAGGTGGTGTAGCAACTGAAATTAATGCAGTGAATTTTGTTTCACCACGTAGTTGGTTAGCTTGCTCTCATTTTTGTTTAGGTTTCTTTTTCTTTGTAGGCCATTTATGGCATGCAGGGCGAGCTCGTGCTGCTGCTGCTGGTTTCGAAAAAGGTATTGATCGTGATAACGAACCAGTTCTTTCTTTACGTCCTTTAGATTAATTTACCGATTTTTTACTTTTCAGTTATAAAAATAACTGAAAAGTAAAAATATTAATTTTGATATTGATTTACCAAAAAAAATAAGGTATGACAAATAATAAAATAAATAAACTTCCTGTTTTAAATACTTTTTATATTAAAAACTGGCTTATATTAAATGACTTAGAGTTCGGGACTAATAAAACCTTCCAATGGCCATATAATGTTGAAGATGCTGGAATATTTATTACAAATGCTCAAAATTTTACAAATTTAAATTCTTTTTTACAGAATTGTTGTCCTGAAACTGTGGTAGAAGACGAAAATAGCATTTTTGAAGATTTTAAATTAAGAAATGCAACTAAAATTCAAAATTGGGAATATTCTACCATTATTTGTTCAGCTTTGACTTTTTGGATTCAAAATGATATTTCCGAAAAACGAGGAATAAATCCTGCTTTATGGATCAATATTTTAACACTTCTTTTTGCTCCTCATTTACAAGCAAAAGTGTTTGAAACCCTTTTACGGTGGAATTTAGTATCGAATATATCTTTTTTAAAAAGATCTCTATTTTTTTGTAATATGTTTTTTGACGGTTTTGTACTTGGTTTAAATTTCAATAATTTAACTGAAAATCAAAAAATTAATCTTGAATTATTTCTCACAAAGTTTTTACAACTTTTCAAAGTTAATCAGGAATTATCTGAAGTTTTAATAGGCCATGTTTTTATGACAAAAAATTTCGATTCTTTTCGAGTTTTTTTAAAAAATTACTCTCCGACAATTGAAACGTCATTTTCTGTTTTGGACCAAGTTAAATATTTTTTAGATAATTTAGAATTGGATACAAGTATTTTAGAAACGACTATTGAAAAAAATTTAGTCGAATTTGAAGTTCAAAATCATTTGAATATTTTAGAAAGTTTTGATGTGTATTCAGTTCCTCTTGTTTACAATAAAGTGCAATTAGCAGAAGACATTTTCTATTTTTATAAACAATCATTAATAAAATGTTTAAAATTTAACAAGAACCAACAACGTAAAAAAAATCCTTTAATTAGTGAGCAAATTGAAACTTATATAAATTTGTTAACTGAAACTCAATTAAATGATCTTTATACGCAATATACTAGCACATTAACTTCTAAAGAGTTTTTTAGTACAAAAGAGTCAAAAGATTTAAAAATATTTTGTAAAATTTGTTTACTTTCAACTTCTCTAGTATTTGTACCTATTTTTTCAGCAAAATCATTTCCTGTTGCAGAAAATGCAACCATTTCATCTGCTTTTAACAATTCTAAAAAAACTTTTCAAAATGAAAAAACAAAAATTTTACTTGCGCCAAAAGCTGAGCAATCACTTCGAAGTTTGAGTCAAATTAAAAAAAACTCCATAATTAAGGACGGTTGGACTAAATTACCGCATCCTATTTCTATTTACCAAAGGTAAATAGAAACCGATAGAAGGATCCACAATTAATTTACACTCAAGTTGTGAAGTTGGGAATAACAACAATCAAAACGAAACAACAACTAAAATTCAAATAAAAGGTTATCTTTATGGGCCCATTGGTACTAGAAAAGATTTTGTAGCGATGCGTAACTCTTTACTTAATTCATTAAAAGAAGATTATCCTTCTGCAGAGGTAACCATTGAGGAGGGTGATTTTGATCATCCCGTGGGACGGCAACTTGCGATTGCTTTAAATATTCGGAAACCTGACGGCGCTACAGGTGCTTACGATCAATCAATAGGATGTTGGATTCCTAAAAGTATAAATATGTTCAAAAATCGCAAAAGTAATCAATGCAGTAACTTACCGCCATTAAATAGTGACGAGTTGCTGACAGATTATGTGCGTGGAAACGGTTTTAAACTAGAAGCTCGTATAAAAGCTGAAATAGCAACTAATGAAGCCTTCGCTCAATACAGTTATTTTGCTGAGGAAATTAGTGGAAGTGTACAACGTTCTCATGATTCTTTTGCTGATGATATTATTAATATTTTTTTAAAACCGAATAATATTCATCCAAACGACAGCGTTAAAGCAGCATATAATGCTCTTTTACATTTAGGAAATAAGCAGGATATCGCAACTTTACATTGTTTTAATAAATTTAAAAGGTTAGAAGATGCAAACAACTTTATAGAAGCATTTGTTGTACATCAAACTCGAGTTTGGCATTTGATGTATTCTTGCCCTGAGTTGTGTACTTTATCGCCAGAATATAAAAAAAAAATACACAAAATATATTATTAGCCCGTGGTATGTTATTACAAGCTCTTGACGAGTGGGGTGCACGGCAATCTTGTCTTCAACCAAATTACGATCTAAATTTTCATAAGCAACTAGTTAAAAATCTTGACAACACAATAAAAAGCTATAAAACTGGTAATTTTATGTCATCAGATGAAGTTCAACAATTGGCTTCAACGCCTGGAATAGAGCTTGGTCGTATAGGAGGTCCACATGGCAGATATATGTTTGGAGGCCATGGAAGTTATTGGTAATTTTAGCTTGTAGTTTATAGCTTTTAGGAAAGAGCTTGCTAATCGAGTCTATACTTGTTATACCAAGAGTTCGAATCTTTTTCGTTTTTTATATTATACATAAAAAACAAATTGTTTTTTATGTATAGTAGAAAATGTAATGCTAAAAATTTTATTTGTTAGTTTCTCTATTTACCTCTGGTAAATAGAGAAACTATTCACAAAGTGGATAGTTTGGTAACTGTTTATAAACTGATTTTGTGAAACTTATTTAGAGAAACCTACTTTTTATATTGAGTTTATTAAGTTGACAGTGTAAATCAGATCTTTTGTTTATTTTTGCCGCTAGCTTTGATTTTAACAAAGTTTTTTCTATTCTTATAAACTAATTAGCCAAAATTTATTTTATGGAAAAATTAAAATAAGATTATGTAGTACTTATAAGTCAAAATGTTAGAACTCAATTTTTAGTGAAAAGTTTAATAGAAAAAACTGGGTAAAAATAGAATCCAATATTGAAATTATTATAAAATTTGTATATAAATCAATTGTATAGTCTTTTATTGCATATTAAAAGTGATAGGTAATAACTTTATTGTAATAAAAATTATTGTATAAATATATAAACATGTATTAAATTTATTAATTAACTAAATAATTATCACTTGATACTTACTTTTCAAGTATGGAATACTATTTAGTACCAAATCAAAAACAATTTGTAGTCTATTTTATTTAAAATCTGCAAAGTACCCCGCCACAGCGATAAGTTTTTCGCTAGCAAACTTCGTTTGTAATAGCTGGGCTACCGAGTAAAACTTGTATAGCATCTTTAGATGCTAATGAGGTTAGGTTTTTACTTATTTTCAATAAGTAAAAAAGCATTTTTTTAAAAAATTCTACTATGTCTGATTTTGAGAAATAAATTTTTTTTTAATTTTTAAAAACTATTATGACTGCTATTTTAGAAAGACGTGAAAGCGCTAGCCTTTGGGCTCGCTTCTGTGAATGGGTTACTAGCACTGAAAACCGTTTATACATCGGATGGTTTGGTGTTCTAATGATCCCTACTTTATTAACTGCAACTTCTGTATTCATTATCGCATTCATCGCTGCACCACCTGTTGACATCGATGGTATTCGTGAGCCTGTTTCTGGTTCTCTTCTTTACGGAAACAACATCATTTCTGGTGCTGTAGTTCCTACTTCTAACGCGATTGGTTTACATTTTTACCCAATTTGGGAAGCTGCTTCTTTAGACGAATGGTTATACAACGGTGGTCCTTACCAACTTATCGTTTGTCATTTCTTCTTAGGTATTTGCTGCTACATGGGTCGTGAGTGGGAACTTTCTTTCCGTTTAGGTATGCGTCCTTGGATTGCTGTAGCTTACTCTGCACCAGTTGCAGCTGCTACTGCTGTATTCATCATCTACCCTATCGGTCAAGGTTCTTTCTCTGATGGTATGCCTTTAGGTATTTCTGGTACTTTCAACTTCATGATTGTATTCCAAGCTGAGCACAACATCTTAATGCACCCATTCCACATGCTTGGTGTTGCTGGTGTTTTTGGTGGTTCTTTATTCTCTGCTATGCACGGTTCTTTAGTAACTTCATCTTTAATCCGTGAAACTACTGAGAACGAATCTGC